TTTGTAGAGTGACAGTATAGGTGACTTTTCTGTCAACTTTTCCACTACCACACCAAAAAAACCTAACTCTGCCTTACGAAAAGTCGCTAGAGTCCGATTAACTTCTGGATTCGAAATCACGGCTTACATACCAGGTATTGGCCATAATTTACAAGAACATTCAGTAGTCTTGGTAAGAGGTGGAAGGGTCAAAGATTTACCTGGTGTAAGATATCATATTGTTCGAGGAACTCTAGATGCTGTAGGGGTGAAAGATCGCAAACAAGGGCGTTCTAGTGCGTTGTATAATATTATCTACCATTTGTATCATTCTCAATGATTCCATATTAATATCGAAAATATGTCAAAAATCTAGCTAACCCAATAATGAAAATATTGTAAGGGGACTAAAGCATGCTATTATAGGATTTGAATATTAAAAATCTATTTGAAACCAATCTGTGTCTAAGGTTTACTATTCCAATTATTCATTGAGTCTTCCCTTGACTCTTTTTATGTTTCAATAATCTTTCAATGTCTTGACTTTTTTAGAACAAGTTTAAGCTAGAATCAATAAGATTTAAAAAACCCTTTCATTTTCATTTCGTGAACCTAAAGACTATTGTTGTGAAGATATATAAAATACAAGATTTCCTTTTATCGAAAGAAATATCTGGAAGAATAAAGGGAAACGGATACTCAATATTTAATGAGTAAATATGATCTTCTCCAAGGATAGAGATAAAATATTCTATCGATGTAGAATCATATGGAAAGCCGTATTCGATGAAAGTCGTATGTACGGTTTGGAGGGAGATCTCTTAGAATCTGAAAGATCCACCCTACAATATGGGGTGAAAAAGCCAAAATAAATCATTAAATAGTAATTCAAAAATCAAAAATAGAATACCTTTTCAAACTCATGTCACGTCGAAGTACTGCAGCAGGAGAAACTGCAAAATCAGATCCAATTTATCGTAATCGATTAGTTAACATGTTGGTTAACCGTCTTCTTAAAGACGGTAAAAAATCATTGGCTTATCGAATTCTTTATCAAGCTATGAAGCAGATTAAGCAAAAGACGCAAAAGAATCCACTATCTGTTTTACGACAAGCAGTACGCAGAGTAACTCCGAACGTAGCAGTAAAGGCAAGACGTGTAGGTGGATCAACTTATCAAGTTCCCGTTGAGATAATACCTGCACAAGGAAAAGCACTTGCTATTCGGTGGTTATTAGGAGCATCTCGAAAACGTCCAGGTCGAAGTATGGCTTTAAAATCAAGTTATGAGTTAATGGATGCTGCTAAGAATAATGGCAGTGCTGTACGTAAGAAGGAAGAAACTCATAGAATGGCAGAAGCCAATAAAGCTTTTGCACATTTTCGTTAATTATTAGATTCAACTAAAAATGTTCTATAGAACGTTTTTAGTTGAATCTAATAATTAATGATATAATCTATTTAATCATCTTGAAAATAAAGACTAGAATTCTGAAAGAGAAATGTTGTAATAAGAATAGAGAGAGAATCTGAGAAATCGGAAGAAGAAAAGACCTTAAATATCCCTTTCTCAGAATATATTGAAACATTCGATATAGAATATCTAATATATTATTACTATATATAGTTATTTAGTTATTGTAAAAAGATCGAGAAAATAATTGTCCAGAATAGAATATAGAATAGAATATAGAATAATAGTATAGGTTTCTAATAATTTTGGAAAATGACCAAATATCTTAATAAATTACTTATGCCTTCTCGAACGAACATATCGAAAAATGATTACTTTCTCTCTCAATTTATCTCGAATTTCTCTTATGAAAGATTTTAATTTATTTCTCCTATATGGTAATTCCATTCTGCCAGAATGTATTTTAATTCTTAGCCTAATTGTTACTATCATTATTGATTTAATATCCGACGAAAAAAATACACCTTGGCTCTATCTAGTATCATTAACAGCTTTAGTTACCAGTGTAGTAATCTTATTATTTCAATGGAAAGAAGAACCTGTATCGACTTTTTTTGAGACTTTTCAAATAAACAGTTTTAACAATATATTTAGACTATTTATTTTAATTTGTTCATTATTATGTATTCCATTATCTATCGACTACATACAATGTACAAAGACGGCCTTAACAGAATTTTTATTATTCATATTAACAGCGACTTTAGGAGGAATGTTTTTATGCTGTGCAAATGATTTAGTAACTATTTTTGTAGCTTTAGAATGTTTAGGATTATCATCTTATCTATTATCTGGATATACAAAGAAAGATGTACGGTCTAATGAAGCTACCATGAAATATTTACTTATGGGTGGAGCAAGTTCTTCTATCTTGGTTTATGGTTTTTCCTTGCTATACGGATTGTCTGGGGGAGAGATTCAACTCCAAAGGATAGTCAATGGACTCCTAACCACACAAATGTATAATTCTACAGGGATGTTTATCTCAATGATATTTCTTCTTGTAGGAGTTGGATTCAAACTCTCGTTAGTTCCTTTTCATCAATGGACTCCCGATGTATATGAAGGAGTGTGATTCGTTCAAGAAATCCTTAGATCTGTAATAGATTATTGAATAGATCATTAATCTACTTTTTAAGGTACTTTATAGACATGTGGAGAAAGAAAAGAACACTTTATATCCTCACTCGGATTACTAAATAACTTTTACTAAAGATTCTTGTAAGATCTTTGTTTAATGATTAGGGTAAAGCAAAGTCAAGAAAGAAGATCGATTTTGGAATAATAAAAAGATCTCTTTATAAGTTAGTTATTAAGGGTAGTTTTTGCAAAGATCAAACAAATGACGTATAAAAATATTATTTTTAATAACTTTTGTAAGATGCTAAATAGTTAGTTTTAATCCTTCAAAGACTACGAGTGTAGCAGAAGCATTCGTCAACAAAGAGATCACCCTAAAATAATAATCTCATGTCTATTAAAAACGAATAAACTCAGATGGTTTTCTTATTTAATCTTCTTTTCCCGATTTTGGAGGAAAAGACTATAATGATTAAACAAGTAATAGATTTTCATAAAGACTACTGATAAAGGATTCCTCGAAAAGTTAAAGATTCTAATAATTTTGAATAGATTCAATCTTATACACACGCGAGGAAGGTTATAAAAGAGATGATCGTATAAACTCTTTTTTACTTAGGAGCCGTGTGAAATGAGAGTTTCATGCACGGTTTTGAATGAGAGAAAAGATTGAGTAATCTTCTTTCCGACTCTAACTCCCCCACTCCAGTTGTTGCTTTTTTTTCCGTGACTTCGAAAGTAGCTGCTTTAGCTTTAGCTACTCGACTTTTCAATATTTTATTTCCTTCTTCATCAACTGAATGGCATCTGCTTCTGGAAATATTAGCTATTTCTAGCATGATATTGGGAAATTTCATTGCTGTCACTCAAATAAGCATGAAACGTATGCTTGCATATTCTTCTATAAGTCAGATTGGATATATTATTATTGGAGTAATTGCTGCAGAATCTAATAATGGATATGCAAGTATGATAACTTACATGCTAATTTATATATTTATGAATCTAGGGACTTTTGCTTGTATTACCTTATTCGGTTTGCGTACAGGAACTGATAATATTCGAGATTATGCGGGATTATCTACAAAAGATCCTCTCTTAACTCTCTCTTTAGTGTTATGTCTACTATCTCTAGGTGGCATACCTCCGTTATCAGGTTTTTTCGGAAAACTCTATTTATTCTGGTGTGGATGGAAAGCAGGTTTATACTTTTTGGTTCCAATAGCACTTTCTACAAGCGTTATTTCTATGTATTACTACTTAAAAATAATTAAGTTATTATTTACTAAACAAAACAGACAATTAACTATTTATATACAGAATTATAAGGTTTCGTCGTATGCTCTAATCCCAAAGAGTTCTATCGAGATCACTATGATTATATGTGTAGTAGCATCTACTCTACCAGGGATATTAATAAATCCTATTATTGCAATCGCACAGAATACTTTCTTTTAAATAAAGCTCTTCTCATTCATTGAATATTCATAGAAAGAGATTTTGAAATAAGTTGATTTTGATATCATCAATCTCACAAGAAGAGAATATTCTTTGAATTGTGAATTGCGGAATAAATACTTCTATCTCTGATTAGAGATAGAAGTATTTGTTCTAGGAAGAGTTAACTTCGAATCGGAATTGTTGTTTCCGATACTATAATAACATCACTTATTAGCTTATTTCTTAATCGATTCCAGTTTCGATCCAATAATCTATTTAGCTCTTGACAAAGGTTCTTGGATTTCTTCTTATTCGAGTAGAATACTCAAGATTGTTAGTAGCTATTGACAAAGTATATTGGATATGCTATTATACTAATAAAGGGCTAGAAATTGTTAGTAGGTATTAGAGGGCTAAAGTAGAGGGCTAAAGATTGGTAGTAGCTATTGACAAAGTGTCTTGAATGTGATTCTGTACTAATAGGAGATAGATAGAAGATAGAAGATTCTAGTAAAAGATATAGAAGATAGAAGATTCTATACCAATAAGAAGCTAAACTAATAGAAAGCTAGAGCTTGTTCTAAAACCCGTTATTAGCTGTTGACACAAGTATATTGAATGTAATACAATGAATAAATAAAACCTGTTATTAGCTGTTGACATAAGTACACAGTTATCAAGTATTTATCCTGGATCGCCCTCATCTCAAAGCGGTTATTTAGCCGGAGCACATCTAAGGCGCAACAAGCCTCTCCCATTATGTACTCGAGGAGCTGGACCAAGGTAGACTTTCCCGTAGCACCCGGGCCCCAAAGATAGAGACTGACCTGTTCTTTATTGTTCTGAGTAAAAAGAAGCCTCAGAAAGATCCGCAATAAATTAATCTTCAATATGTCTCCATCCATGAGCTCAAAAAGCCCCGGTTTTATTGGTAACAGACGTATTCCGTCATCCTCATCCTCAACCAATAACCCGTTTAAGAAGTGCAACCCCTTTAAGGGCGTAGGCGTGCAATAGAGTAGCTGCCTAAGATTCTCTTCGACCAGCTTACGAAACTTAAGAGTTCCCATCTTTATTCTTTCAGCCTTGGTATATTCCCCTCCCATCCTCTTTATTTCCATAAAGATGTCATTCATTAACTCATAGGAAGAGCTATCTCGAGTGGACCAATGATCATCCTCGTATCTATACCATTCCTTATCGGGTAACCGGAAAATCCATCTCCCCCGGAGGTGCTCCGCCATCTTTTCACACGCACCAACCTCTAAGGCCTCCTCTCTCGGCCCCCTTTCTTCCCGTCTCTCTCTCTTCACCCCCAGTATCGCTACCAAATCCTCTACTTTCTCACTCTCAAGGGGGGGAATACAAAGGGTACGGGCTTGAAACAGAAGGACCTCCCTTTCCAGGTATCTGTTCTCCATCACCTGCTTATAGAGGGTATTCCATCTCCTCCCTTGCGGGATAGGAGCCTCAATCTCCGGGATGCTCTTATTATCTACGGGCCGCAAATAGATAGGAATCTCCCCCAGCAAACCCAGAGGCACCCAAGCCAGGGTCTTCCTTCCAACCCCCAATATGGTAATTCTGCCCGGGGACTCTTTCAGACGGATCACACTACCTTTGAGTTGCCCCGCCAAAGGATATACCTTATCACTCATCATGGTGGAAGGAACCAACCGTGGTGGCAAATGTAAGTGGTTAGTAGGGTGTCGTAGTTCGAAGCTTCTATGAAGCTGCTCGATACTATTCCTAACGGAGGGTTCGACCTTGACCAACCTACAGGCACACTCTATGATCTCTTCTTCTGTCCACTCTTTCTTTTCTTCCCGTATGTGTTCTATAAGCTCGGGGTGCTCCAACAGGAAGCGCTCGGTTTCTTGGGCCTCTTTTTTGGTCAGATTTTTCCCCCATTTACTTAGGGTTCCCACAATGTTACCGTTCGCGCGTAACGTAATAAGTGATTCATTTTGTTATTAGTTCCGTGATAGAATTGATCATCCCCATCCCCTTGGTCGACTTGAAAAGGATGAAAAGTATGAAAAAGGTCGACATGGTCGACATGGTCGACATTTTCGACAGTTTCGACATGGCCTCCATCGCTCTCCCAGCTTACCCCGTTAACGCTTCCCGTTTTTGGGTCCTCTCTATGCGCCCAATCCATGTTATCCTGACTAAATCCATCCCAAGGTTCATCCTACATAATCTCTTGAATTAAGGGGGTCCTACCTTCTCTCTTGAAGGGTTTTCCATCGTCCAGGGAGAGCCCTACCACCGTCCTCCCTTTTGCTTCTCTTTCTATAGAAACGCCTCTACTTTAATTTTGTGGTTGCCATCAGTGGATTCGATGTGTTATAATAAGAATAGAACAATCAATTTTTAATTTTGTGGTTGCCATCGATGAATTCGATGTGTTATAATAAGGATAGAACAATCAATTCTAATTTTTAATTTTGTGGTTGCCATCGATGAATTCGATGTGTTATAATAAGAATAGAACAATCAATTCTAATTTTTAATTTTGTGGTTGCCATCAGTGGATTCGATGTGTTATAATAAGAATAGAACAATCAATTCTAATTTTGTGGTTGCCATCGATGGATTCGATCTAATGGAATTCAAATAAAACGATTAGAACTAAAACAATCAAATGGATCTTGACATAAGTGAATTACATAAGTGAATTGGATTTGCTCTAATTGGATCAGAAGAATCAACTAGTTCGTATTTTGGATTCGAAGAATCAACTAGTGGTTGCCATCGATGAATTCGATGTGTTATAATAAGAATAGAACAATCAACTAGTGATTGATAGTTCATTGATAGTGGTTGCCGTCGATGGATTCGACTTGTTCTAATAAGAATAGAACAATCAACTAGTGGTTGCTACCGATGGAGCCAATTTGCTACGATGAAATCAGAAGGATCAACTAGTGGTTGACATCGATGGATTGAATCGAATACAATAATAGTAGAACAGTCAACTAGTGATTGACATCATCAATCAACTAGTGGTTGACATCAATGGATTAATTTGTTCGAGTTAGGGATTCGATTTGTTCCAATTTCGGATTATTAGAAGATTGGATTAGAACAATCAACTAGCAACTAGTGATTGCCATCAATGGATTGAATTTGTTACAATCAGATCAGAAGGATCAACTAGCTATTGCCATCGACGAATTGAATTTGTTACAATCAGATCAGAACAGTCAACTAGTGGTTGCTAGTGGTTGCCACCGACGGATTGAATCTGTTTGAATCAGATTAGAACAATCAAGTTGACTTGACATCGATGATTGATTTTGTTATAATCAAATCAGAAGGATCAACTAGCTATTGCCACCGATGGATTGAATCTGTTGCCACCGATGGATTCAATTTGTTACAATCAGATTCAGATTAGAACAATCAAGTTGACTTGACATCGATGGATTGGATGTATTATAATACTGATAGAGAAATATGTATGATAAATCCTGATAAGCCTTGATGGTGAAATGGTAGACACGCAAGTTTCAAAATCTTGTGCTATACGGCATAGAGGTTCGAATCCTCTTCAAGGCAGGAGATTACAAGAATCTCCTTCAGGCAAAGAAATCAAAGAAATCGAAACTACTTTTTCTCTTTCTATATAAAAGAAAAGCCAATTTTATTTTATATGGAATAAGTAAAATGATTTGAAATCTTTTCTCTATGTAGAGAACTTCTTCTTCAAGAAGTAAAGGATAAGAAATCTTTAAGACGTAAAGGATAAGAAATCTTTTTTCTCCCTCTATATAGAGAACTTGCTTGAACGAATGTGTGGGAAATCAGAAATGTTTGACATAGAATGAGTCGTTAGAATGAGTCGTTGGAATGAGTCGTTGGAACGAATCGTTGGAATGAGTCGTTGGAATGAGTCGTTAGAATGAGGCGTTATCATAGAATGAGTCGTTGGAATGAATCGTTGGAATAAATCGTTGGAATGAGTCGTTGGAATGAGTCGTTGGAATGAGTCGTTAGAATGAGGCGTTATCGTAGAATGAGTCGTTGGAATGAGGCGTTAGAATGAGTCGTTAGAATGAGGCGTTAGAATGAAGCGTTACCTTAGAATGAGTCGTTATCATAGAATGAGTCGTTACCTTAGAATGAGTCGTTACATCTATCTATATAGATATCTTGTTAAAAAGTAAAAGACACAAAATCTTTTATCTATATGGATGGAGAATTTACATGAAATAGAGTATAACGATTCTGTTCTATTTATTATCTTTACAGAAAATAGAGATAATAACTTTACAAAAAATAGAGTATAACGATTCTGTTCTATTTATTATCTTTACAGAAAATAGAGATAATACCTTTACAAAAAATAAAGGATAACAATTCTGTTCTATCTATTACCTTTACAAAAAATAGAGGTAATAACTTTACAGAAAATAGAGTATAACGATTCTTTTAATGAAATAAGAATAACGACTCTTTTAATGAAATAAGTATAACGATTCTGTTCTATTTATTACCTTTACAGAAAATAGAGATAATAACTTTACAGAAAATAGAGGATAACGACTCTGTTCTTTATTACCTTTACAGAAAATAGAGGTAATACCTTTACAAAAAATAAAGGATAACGATTCTATTCTCTATTACCTTTACAGAAAATAGAGGTAATACCTTTACAGAAAATAAAGGATAACGATTTTGTTCTCTATTACCTCTACAGAAAATAGAGGTAATACCTTTACAAAAAATAAAGGATAACGATTTTGTTCTCTATTACCTTTACAAAAAATAGAGGTAATAACTTTACATGAACTTTACATGAAATAGAGTATAACGATTTTATTCTCTATTACCTTTACAGAAAATAGAGGTAATACCTTTACAAAAAATAAAGGATAACGATTTTATTCTCTATTACCTTTACAAAAAATAGAGGTAATAACTTTACAGAAAATAGAGGATAACGATTCGGTTCTTTATTACCTTTACAAAAAATAGAGGTAATAACTTTACAGAAAATAGAGGATAACGACTATTTTCTCTAGTACTTCATCTATTACATGGAATATACGTCTAACAAGTCAAAGATTGGAAATCTTTGACTATATAGACGCTATAGATGCCTAACAAGTCAAAGATTGGAAATCTTTGACTATACTATATAGGTGTCTTTTTTCAAGAAGTAAAGGATGAGAAATCTTTTACTCCATATCGATGGACGTTGATAAGTTCCGAGACCTTTTTACTATATATTTATGGACGTTGACAAGTTCCGAGACCTTTTTACCATATATTTATGGACGTTGATAAGTTCCGAATAAGGCCTATTTACTAGATATCGATGAATAACTTGAATGAATATGTGAAAAATAAGAAATTTTTGACAATTTTTGACATAGAAAGACTTTAACGTCTTTATTTCGGGACTGTAAATCCTTCAATAAAGACGTTAACTATTTCTGACTTTATTTCGGGACTGTAAATCCTTCAATAAAGTCTTTGTTTCAGGACTGTAACTGTTTTTACAAAGTCTTTATCTCGGGACTGTAAATCCTTCAATAAAGACTTTAACTCTTTAATAAATAAAGACTTCAAATCTTTCATTATTGTCGCTAGATAGCTGAGATTAGAAATATTGTTTTCGATATGACTACTAGATAGCTGAGCCGGGACCGTAAATATTTCTCCATCTAGTAGAAGATGCAAAGTCTTTGGTGCTGCTATACAGCCGGGACTGAAAACTTGAATGGTTTAGTCCTCTAGAGAGAAAGAAAAGTAGAGAGAAAAAAAAAAAAAAGAATACTTCTTCTTTTTTTTTTCTCTCTACTTTTCTTCTGTGAGGAAATGGTACATTTGCTACATCAGATACATCATATTATTTATCGATCCTTTTTTCTCCTTTCTCCCTCTATTGTCTCATCCTCATGAAGCTTGAACGTGAAAGATATTTTTATCCCATCGAATGAGGGAGAAACATGATAAGAAACAATTCTTATTTTTACAATCGTATTTATACCATACTATTCCTACTAAGATTCCTTTAATAACTATCTAGATAGAATATTCTATCTATAGAATACTGTAAAGACGTACTTTAGCATCCATGGCTGAACGGTTAAAGCACCCAACTCATAATTGGCGAATTCACAGGTTCAACTCCTGTTGGATGCATAAGAATATTGGGAAGAGGGTATATAGAAAGAAATGAGATATAGTCTGTGGATAAACTGAGAAAGACTATACAGGAATTTGAAAAGGTGTTAATATTACTTCGAAGAAACACAAATCAAAGTTATAGAATACTCCATCAATTTGTTAGCGGGAAAGGAACTACATGGATGAAATAAATAACCAAGTACTCACAGAAAAAACGATTCGTTTATTACAAAATAACCAATATACTTTTGATGTAAAGTTGGAATCAACTAAGACAGAAATAAAGGACTGGATTGAAAAATTCTTTGATGTGAAAGTCAAAGCAATGAACAGTCTTCGATCTCCGAAAAAGAGACGAAACAGACGAAGAACAGAATCTTCACTGGTAGATCATAAACGAATGATTATTACACTTCAATCAGGCTATTCTATTCCACTTTTTCTAAATGAATAAAATGCATTGAATTATATTAAAACATGGCCATCCGATTATACAGAGCCTATACTCCAGGCACAAGGAATCGATCAGTTTTGGGTTTTGAAGAACTGGTACGAATCAAACCTCGAAAGAAACTAACTTCTGGACAACATTCTGGAAAAGGACGTAATAATAGAGGAATCATAACCAGCAGACATAGGGGAGGAGGTCATAAACGTTTATATCGTCGAATGGATTTTCGACGGAATAAAATTGATGTTCCCGGAAGAATTGATAGTATAGAATATGATCCTAATCGCAATACATATATATGTCTCGTCAATTATGAAGACGGTGAAAAAAGATATATTTTACATCCTAGGGGTATTAAGATCGGAGACATGATTGTATCTGGTTCTGAAGCGCCTATTTCAAGAGGAAATGCCTTACCTTTGAGTGCGATTTGAATTATTAATTCACGTATTCGGAACTAACCGATTGGGTTTGGAGCAAAACCTATAAATCTATCACTACTAAATCAAATTTGGAAAGATTTTGAAAGAAAACCTTGAAGGGAAACCAGAAAGGAACACTAGCGGGTGAATAAGTTGAATAGTTTTTGTATACCTATCGACTTGAAAGATATGATAATATGGAGAAGACATAATGTCTTAAACATCAATGAATTAGATAAAGGCATCCCTTGTTGAAACATGAAAGTAAACAAGTTACTCACATTCGATTTGATGGTCAAAGGCAAAATCGAAGCTATACAGTGAGATTATCATATTTAACATATTTAGAGTATGGAGTAGGAAATAGATACTAAAGATGTCTCCTAAGTTATTCGAAGCATTAAAATAATGTTAACGTGAATTGATAAAGTCATTAATTCTGTTGCTAAATGAACTCATAAATTATAAGCCAGATGCCGGACAAAAACCGAGGATATAAGGATTAAATTTTGAGATCATGAATTTTCATTTCAAGACTCTAATTTGACTCTTCCACTATATCTGGAAAGCTGTATGCCTTGAGAAAGGCTTGTACAGTTTGGGAAGAGGCTCTTTCATTTCTAAATAATAAAAAGAAACAAAAAAGAGTCGACTTCAACCAAAATGCCATTAGGGACAACTATACACAATGTAGAAATAACACCTGGGAAGGGTGGACAACTAGCTAGAGCAGCTGGTGCTGTGGCGAAACTTATTGCGAAGGAAGGTCGATTAGCAACATTAAGATCACCTTCCGGAGAAGTTCGTTTAATATCTCAAGATTGCTTAGCAACAGTTGGACAAATAGGAAATGCTGATATTAACAATAAAAATTTTGGAAAGGCTGGTTCTAAACGATGGTTGGGGAAACGTCCTAAAGTAAGAGGTGTAGTTATGAATCCCGTCGATCATCCCCATGGAGGTGGAGAAGGCAGAGCCCCAATCGGTAGAGAAAAGCCATTAACTCCTTGGGGTTATACTGCATTTGGTAGAAGAAGTCGAAAAATACGTAAATATAGCAATATATTTATTCTTCGTCGTCGTAGAAGAAATTGACGAATAATTAACAAAAGGTAATTAACCATGACACGTTCGTTAAAAAAAGGTCCTTTTGTAGCCAATCATTTGCTAAGAAAAATTGAAAATCTTAATTTGAGGAAGGAAAAAAAGATAATAGTAACTCGGTCGCGTGCCTCTACGATAGTACCTACCATGATTGGTCATACAATTGCTGTTTATAATGGCCAAGAACACTTACCAATTTATATAACAGACCGTATGATAGGTCACAAGTTGGGAGAATTTGTACCTACTCGAATCTTTCGCGGACATGCTAGAAGTGATAAAAAATCTCGTCGTTAGTTAGGAGATAGAATTTCATGGGAACTGACAACAAATCGAAAGTAGAAGCTCGGGCTTCAGCTAGATATTTCAAAATGTCGGCTAATAAAGCACGGAGAGTAATCAATCAGATTCGTGGTCGTTCATATGAGCAAGCACTTATATTATTGGAATTTATGCCTTATCGAGCATGTTATGCTATCTTACAGTTGATCTCTTCCGCAGCTGCAAATGCTAATCATAATCTAGGTTTGAGCAGAGCTAATCCATTTATTAGTGAAGCTAAAGTAGATGAAAGTACTCTTTTCAAAAGATTTCAACCTAGAGCTCAGGGACGTGGGTATCCAATACATAAACCTACTTGTCATATAACTATTACGATGATAGAAAAAACTTAGATGGGGACATAGAAGAAATAGAAAAAAATTTATTGATTGAAATCAATCTAATACAATAGAAAAAATGTATGGGACAAAAAATTAATCCACTTGGTTTTCGAGTTGGTGTAACCCAACAACATTATTCCTATTGGTTCGCACAACCAAAGAATTATTCGAAATTCCTTGAGGAAGATGAGAAGGTACGTACGTGTATTGAGAAATATGTGCAGAAACAAATAAAGAATTCATCGAATTATGGAGGAATTGCACGTATTGAAATCGAGGGGAAAACGGATTTACTCCAAATTGAAATCTATACAGGATTCCCTGATTCGTTGGTAGAAGAAAATGGTCTAGGAATTGATAAATTAAGAACAAATATAGAGAATTTGCTGAAAAAAAAAAGTCAGAAAATTCAAATAACTCTAAAGAATGTTCTACAACCTTATGGAGAACCAAGAATACTTGCCGAGCATATTGCTTTACAACTAGAAAATCGAGTTGCTTTTCGCAGAACTGTGAAAAAAGCTATTGAACTAGCTAAAAAAACAGACATTAAAGGTATTAAGATACAGATAGCTGGCCGTCTTAACGGAAATGAGATTGCTCGTGTCGAATGGGTTAGAGAAGGTAGGGTTCCGCTACAAACTATTAGAGCTCATATTAATTATTGCTATTACCCGGCGCAAACAATTTATGGGGTTCTAGGAATAAAAATTTGGGTGTTCCGAGATGAAGAATAATTTTTTTTTTCGATATAATCTTTTTCGATCATGATGAGATCTCATAGACCCATTATGAGATATCATAAAATTCAATTGATAATAGGATTAATAACAATTTGTCTCATTCTTATTATATATCTCTATATACACATTCTATATAGAGAAAAGAGAAAAAGAAATAATAAATGCTATGCTTAGTGTGTGACTCGTTTCAATAAATCTTTTTTAGTTACTAAAAATTCAATTTTTTTTTTTTTTTAATTCGTAAAAAAGACTAACTCATTGCTTCATAGTACCAAGATCCAATAAGCTGATTAGAAAATATATTTTTATTGGCTTAAATTTATTTCCGCGGAAAGAGATTCTTTCCGGTGCAGCGAAAAATATACCAAAGTACTGAAGAGGAATAAGACTTAATATTCTTTGAAAACGATCGTATGGTTAATAAATTACTGAATTACCTTTGGAAGAGAGAGCAATGTAATAAAGCATTAATGAAATGGGGCTGGAGAAACTATTGAATAAATTAATCAAAGAGAGCTTTTGGTCAATGAATACTAATAGAGTTGACTTGATTAAAAGAAAGCTCCATTGCGGAAAAAGAACCTAAACGTTTGGATAAAAAGCTATGAGAACGATGGAAACTATGAATCGATAATTTTATTATTAATGAAAATTCAATGATTCATTAGAAGGGATGGCGAAATAAACCAATAAATTATTAATTGAGAATTGATGAAAGAATTAATGAAAAATTTTCATAAATAATTGATAAAAAGAGTCAATATTCGCTCGTGAATAAGTTATGATACATTTCAAAATAAGTTATGATACATTTCAATGAGATAATTTCGTGGTAAAAAAAAAGATAGGATATCTGTTGAAGAAAATAAGGATTCATCGACTGTGGTAATAATATCTTCTCCATAAAATATATGGAACTAACTGTTTATTCACGAGGAGCCGAATGAAAAGAGACTTTCATGTTCGGTTCTGAATTAGAGATGATGTAACTATTATCGACTATAACCCTCGAAGAACTAGATTTCGTAAACAACATAGAGGAAGAATGAGAGGAATATCTACTCGAGGTAATCGTATTTGTTTCGGCAAATTCGCCCTTCAAGCACTTGAACCTACTTGGATTACGGCTCGACAAATAGAAGCAGGAAGACGAGCGATTACTCGTTACGCTCGTCGTGGTGGAAAGTTGTGGATACGTATATTCCCGGATAAACCAATTACTATGAGACCTGCGGAAACACGTATGGGTTCGGGGAAAGGATCTCCAGAATATTGGGTATCTGTAGTGAAACCAGGTCGAATACTGTATGAAATAAGTGGGGTATCAGAAAACGTAGCACGAGCAGCTATGAAAATAGCTGCGTATAAAATGCCAATACGTACTCAATTTATTACTACTATAAAAATGAAAGAATCAATATTAGATAGGAAAGAATAGAAAGAGATTTTTCTCTCACCGAGAAATTACTAATATGAGAAAGAATATGTTCCTGAGACATTTCTTTCTCATATTGGGAAGAAATAAAAATAAAGAATTTCGAACAAATGATTCAACCTCAAAGTTATTTAAATGTAGCAGATAACAGTGGAGCTCGAAAACTAATGTGTATTCGAGTATTGGGAACTAGTGATCGCGAATATGCAGATACTGGTGATGTAATTGTTGCTGTAGTTAAAGAAGCGGTACCTAATATGCCGTTAAAGAAATCAGAAGTTGTTAGAGCAGTAGTTGTGCGTACTTGCAAGGAACTAAAACGTGATAATGGAATGAGAATACGATTCGATGACAATGCAGCAGTTGTTATCAATCAAGAAGGAAATCCTAGAGGGACTCGGGTCTTTGGTCCCATCGCTAGAGAATTGAGAGAATATAATTTCACCAAAATAATCTCACTAGCTCCTGAAGTATTGTGAGAAAAAAATCTACTATTCGAACTAGGAATAATTAATACTCAATGATAATTCTTCGAACTAAAAATAAGTAATATTCAATGATAATAGGGTTCGGGAGTAATAGTCCATCCCTAATCCTTGAATAACTGGATAAAAAAAAATTCCCAGGATAAAAAACTAAGCAATTGATAGAACGAATCAGAAAAAGTAGTATTATCAAATTCCTCGTGAAACTGTTGAGAAATATCTTAAGTTATATAAAATCTGACCGATTCTTATAATTTATTAATAAGTAGTTCTGAATCGGTGAAGAAAACATTAAGAAATTACTGGATTATAGTAATAAATTGGGATCTAATTATAAAATGATATTTCGGGTAAATCGTTTTTGATATAAAAAAAAAAAATTTAAAATTTTTATTCGTATTCATAATAAATAACTTTATCCTATGGTTAACGATACCGTCGCCAATATGATTACTTCCATACGGAATGCGAACGTAATAGAAGCAACAACAGTTCGAATACCTGCTACTAATACTACTAAAGATGTAGGAAAAATTTTATTACAAGAAGGTTTTATAACAAATCTTCGAGAACATAAGGAAAATACGAGATCTTTTTTAATATTGACTTTGAAATATCGGGGGAGGAAAAAGAAACCATATATAACCAATTTGAAACGTATAAGCAAACCTGGCTTGAGAATATATTCCAATCATCGAGAAATTCCTAAAGTATTAGGTGGAATGGGAATTGTGATTCTATCAACATCTTCCGGAATTGTAACAGATCGGGAAGCTCGACAAAAACAAATTGGAGGAGAGATTTTATGTTATGTATGGTAAATTATTGAAATATTGTTCAAATCTATTGTTTCTTGGAGAAATCTTTGGAAAAGATAACATCGTTAGTATTATTCTTAATAATATTAATCAATGATAAAGATTTCTTACTCAAGAATGAAAAAACAAGATCTGATTGACATGGAAGGTATAGTCACTGAATCACTTCCCAATGCCATGTTCCGAGTTTGTTTAGATAATGGGTGTCAAGTTTTAACCCATATCTCAGGAAAAATCCGACGTAATTATATAAGAATATTACCAGGAGATAGAGTAAGAGTCGAATTAAGTCCATATGATTTGACTAAAGGACGTATAATATATCGTCTTCGAAATAAATATCCAAATGGTATTTCGCAAGAAGTTTTCAGGAGTATGCGAGATTGAAGTATTGGAAAATATTAATACGAAAGCTCAGGATTGGCATGAACAAAATAATTTTTAATAGCTTATTCAGTTTATAAATTTAAGGAATATAAACATGAAAATTCGTGCTTCTGTTCGTAAAATTTGTGAAAAATGTCGATTGATCCGTCGACGAAGACGGATTATGATAATTTGTTTGAATCCGAAACATAAACAACGACAAGGATAATCTTTATTTTCGTAAAAATTCACTATTATTTCTATTATCTATATCGTTTACTACATATATATTAATTATGGCAAAACCGATAAGAAAGATTGGCTTACGCAAAGGAAAACGTAAAATACCTAAAGGAGTTATTCATATTCAAGCAAGTTTTAATAATACCATTGTTACTGTTACAGATATTCGAGGACAAGTTGTTTCTTGGTCTTCTGCTGGTGCTTGTGGATTCAAAGGTACGAGAAAAAGTACACCATTTGCTGCTCAGACTGCAGCAGAAAACGCTATTCGTACACTTATTGATCAAGGTATGAAACAGGCTGAAGTTATGATAAGTGGTCCCGGCCCAGGAAGAGAAACAGCTTTACGAGCTATTCGTAGAAGCGGTGTAGTTTTGAGTTTCGTACGTGATGTAACTCCTATGCCACATAATGGATGTAGACCCCCCAAGAAAAGACGTGTATAACTATTAAATACATTCTATAAAAATCGTATTATGATTCAAGATGAAGTACCAGTATCCGCTCAAACAATACAGTGGAGGTGCATCGAATCGAAGATAGAAAGTAAACGACTTCATTATGGTCGTTTTGCCATATCCCCATTCAGAAAAGGTCAAGCCAACACAGTCGGAATTGCTATCCGGAGATCTTTACTGGGAGAGATTGAAGGAACAGCTATAACATATGCAAAATCCAAAAATGTGATACATGAATATTCCACAATAATAGGCATTGAAGAATCCATAAATGATATCCTAATTAATTTCAAAGAAATTGTTCTTAGAAGTGATTCTTATGAGACTCAAAAAGCATATATTTCTATTACTGGACCTAAAGACATAACTGCTGAAGACATTTTATTACCACCTTCTGTCCAAGCAATTGATGATTCACAGCATATAGCTACTATTACGAAAGATATTACTTTAGATATTGAGATAGAAATACAAAAAGACCGCGGATATCGAATACAAGATTCGAAAGAATCTCAAGCTGGAGAATTCTTTATCGACGCCGTCTTCATGCCCATTCGAAAAGCAAATTATAGTGTTCATTCATTCGGGAATAATAAAAAATTTCAAGAAATACTCTTTATTGAAATATGGACTGATGGAAGTTTAACTCCCAAAGAAGCACTTTATGAAGCTTCTCGGAATCTAATTGACTTGTTTCTTCCTTTTTTACATACAGAAGAAGAAGAAATTATCTCCGATAGAGACGAGAAAAGTGAATCTAATGGAAATATTCTTCTTTCTAATTCTATCTCGACAGATATAGATAGAATGGCAAAAGAAGTTGCTTTTAAGCATATTTTCATTGACCAATTGGAATTACCTGCAAGAGCCTATAATTGTCTAAAAAAAGTTGATGTACATACAATCTCAGATCTCTTAAAATATAGTCAAGATGATCTAAGAAAGATTAAGAATTTTGGAAAAAAATCAGTGGACCAAGTATTGGAAGCTTTACAAGAACGTTTTGCAATAAATTTGCCCAGAAATAAGTTTTCTATCGATTAATTTTTTATAGAATACATAAAAAAAAAAAAAAAATAAATTTTATCTAATTACTTGTTTGATGCTTGATAACAAGCTCGATCAAAGACTCAATAAAAAACGAAATTATAGTTCTTAAAAATACTTAGATTTAATAAAGAAATAATAGAATGATTGATCGAAATATACCTAGGGAGATATTGATTGGAAACAATTACTCCCTAGATAGAAAACAATTAAATCGAATTACTTCTTAAGAAAACAGGACTAGATCTGATACCGTATTGGTATTAGAGAAAACGCATTGGTATTAGAAAAGACCTAGGGTTAAAGATTTATCGATAGGTAATGCCGCTCCAATACCTAACCAAATAGCTACTGCAGTACCGATTAAAAATACTGTTGTAGCTACCGGACGCCGAAATGGGTTTTGAAATTTATTAACATTTTCTGAAAAAGGTACTGTTAATAAACCTGCTGGCACTGAAGCCATTAAAAGAACACCTAACAATTTATTAGGTACTGTTCGAAGTATCTGAAATACCGGGAAAAAATACCATTCGGGTAATATTTCTAGGGGAGTTGCAAAAGGATTTGCCGGCTCACCAATCATGATGGGTTCTAAAACCGCTAAACCTACGGTACAAGCGATAGTACCTAAAATTACTACCGGGAAAATGTATAAAAGATCATTCGGCCAAGCAGGTTCGCCGTAATAATTATGGCCCATACCTTTTGCCAATTTAGCTCTTAATACAGGATCATTCAAGTCAGGTTTCTTTGTTATTAGGATAGGTACTTCAGTTAATAGAAGTTCCCCCAAAAGAATCGGACATGAAAATTTTTTTATCATCCGGCTCAAGCAATCACTAAAATGATTCCATCTGAAAATATCGTAATAACGATATTATCAGATCTGATCAAAAAAAAAAATTGAATTCTCTTAGTAAAGAGGATACAGATAATATTTTAGTCAGATGGCTTACTATCCAAGTTGGCTTAACTATCTCAGATTGTTCATTAAGATGCTTTTTGGATTATCTCATACCTAAAAATTGTTCTTTTTAAAGACATCAAAAGTTTAGGTGTTAACTTGTTAAAACTTTGGCCTTTTTTTTTTCTTTAGATCTTCTCTCTACTCCAATGGCAATGTGTATATATCGTAACATCCCTCCAATACAAAGGAAATGATTGTATTTGTAGAAGCCATATATTCCATCGATCTTTCAGAATCAATTTTGATGGGATTTGATGAAGCCTCTTCAGAGATTGAATTTGATCATAGAAAAACTTCTCTCTCAAAACCGGAAAAAGAGCTTTAATCCAAGTTTTAACCTTTAATAAATAAAAGAGATTGGAATAGAGACACATCTCTCAATGTGACGGATTTGAATCCGTATAGCCTAATCTATAATTCAAGTCACACACTCCCATAATCCATCTCTCTCTTCTTCAACAAACTAGAAGTCTTTTTCAAAAAAGACTTCGAGATTGGAAATTCGATCCATTAAACATCTTTCATCTTTCATTGTTCTCAATAAAAGATATTCATTGGCAATGAAATAAAAATTTATCAATATTTTAACTATATCTTAAACGTAATATTCAATCGATTTCTCTTTGTAATCTCTTTTTCCATTATAAAGGACCTGAGATTCCTTGTTTACGGATCATAAGAAAGTGCATCAACATAAATACGGCAGTAAGAAGAGGTAACACAAAAGTATGTAAACTGTAAAAACGAGTTAGTGTGGACTGACCTACACTAACACTTCCACGTAATAATTCTACTAAAGGAGATCCTATGATAGGAATAGCTTCAGGTACACCCGTTACAATTTTGACTGCCCAATAACCAATCTGATCCCAAGGGAGAGAATATCCAGTCACACCAAAAGAGACGGTTAATACGGCTAAAATTACACCTGTAACCCAAGTCAATTCACGAGGTTTCTTAAAGCCACCTGTAAGGTAAACACGAAATACATGCAGAATCATCATTAAAACCATCATACTTGCCGACCATCGATGAACTGATCGAATTAGCCAACCAAAGTTGACTTCAGTCATAATATATTGAACAGAGGCAAACGCTTCTGTAACAGTTGGACGGTAATAGAAGGTCATAGCAAACCCAGTGGCTACTTGAACCAGGAAACATGTTAATGTAATTCCACCTAGGCAATAAAAAATATTCACATGAGGAGGAACATATTTGCTAGTAATATCATCTGCAATCGCCTGAATCTCAAGACGTTCTTCAAACCAATCGTATACTTTATTGAGATAGGTAAGTTTGTCTAACCCCCTCTAAAGACTGTACGTGAGAGTTTCCCTTCATACAGCTTGAGCAATAACGTTAAAAAATATATTATTCTGTCGAGAGAACAAACTATTGAATAGTTCTTACTATTTCTTCAATAGTATGTATTATGAATACAAGAGTTATTCACTAATTACTAATTAGAGAACGATTAAAAAACTCTCTCAGAACTCTTTTAAGAAGGTTCTTCTTTGCTTCCATCTCACGTTAGCTCATATATTTCAAGAAATAGAAAATTGTAGTATCGGTTGTTGGCTTCATGAGCAATCTTATTTCCTACATACAGACAGGTAATTATCATGGATAGATAATAAACCAATGAATAGGAATTATCTTGTCAAAAAATTATCTAGTTCTATTTAAACTTTAGATTTCTACTATACTCCGATGATCTCTCGTTAGCAAACAGAAGGGAGAGCGGGTAACAACCTTTTTTACTATCATCCGATTCAATAAAAGAGACTTCATAAAAATGATAGTTTCTAATTTCTATCTCTAACTCAAGAACCTAAAAAAAGAAGAAAGATCAGAAAAAGAAATTTCTTCTTACTCATTATCAAATCATGATTTGGTAACGAAGCTTAAAAGGTAGATGTAAATAGATTAATCATAGTTTACTATTTTTTGATTCATCTATATCTCTTGCGCTTTAAATATTAATAAATGAACTGACTAATATTTAGCAAGGTAAACAACTATTTTTCTATTGAAACAATAGCTTGTGAGACAATCGAACTGGATTGATTCGAACAAATCGCACACCCATATTCCAAGAATCCTTAAATAGAAATAATTACACGATTCAACTACCGTTTAGTTGAAGAAATAATTAGTAAATCCCCCAGTTCTTTTTTTGTTGTTTCATGGTTACCGGGGGGATCTAACGAACATTTTGATATGAAATGATTACCAACTTATTGAAATCCCATCTAATAAAACAGATGAATTATAGATTTCCAATATGATAACCAGAAATACTGCGAATAAAGCCATGAAAAAGCCCATAAGGGGGGTCGTTCCCCATCCAGGGGCTACCTTACCATATTCTGAATTAAGTGGTTTTAAAAACACCCCTAGACCACTCGTTTTTGGTTTACCTTTTGGTGTATCATCAATAATCTTTGTAGCCATAAAACTTATTGTATTAGTTGAGATTTGTTAACTTTGTGTACTATTATATCGGAAACAAACCATTATTCTGGGGTTACCTAACGATGGAAACTGCAACCTTGGTCGCTATCTTCATATCTTGTTTACTTGTGAGCTTTACCGGTTATGCTCTATATACTGCTTTTGGTCAACCTTCCAAAGAACTTAGAGATCCTTTCGAGGAGCACGAAGACTGATTGAATGAAAGACCTTCCTATTCATTTTAGGAAGGTCTTTCACTATTTGCTAAAAGATGAACGAAATAGATTTCTTAATTCACAAAGAAAAAATTATTTCTTTCCTTTATTTGGAACTTTAGGTGGGTCTCGGAAAAAGATGGCGAAAAAGATTATCCCTGAAGTAGCCACCAGCAAGAATGTATAAACCAATGCTTCCATAGATTTGATTTTAAATTGAAATTATGGAGATAGCTTCCGTACTAATTAAAAGATTCTTTATCTTATATCAAGAAAACTATTCTTATATTTTCTAATACTCTTTATTGAGATAGTTAATGATTTCTAATTATATCCGATACTGGAATTTTTATTCCCATAAATTAATCCGCTGTTTAAACCTCGAAACTGGATAATCTGAGATGAAGATAAAGCAACCTATACTGCTTGTCTCTTGGTAGTTGGATCTCCCAGTTTTTGAAACGCTCCGAATTCAACCTGAGCATCTAAATCCGGATCGATACCAGCAAACACATCTCTAAACAGAGTTCTAGCACCATGCCAAATATGTCCGAAGAAGAAGATGAGAGCGAATGTAGCATGACCGAAAGTAAACCACCCTCTTGGACTACTACGAAAAACACCATCCGATTTTAATGTGGCACGATCAAATTCAAAGATTTCACCTAATTGAGCACGTCTAGCGTATTTTTTTACCGTGGCAGGATCACTGAAGCTAACACCATCAAGTTCACCACCGTAAAATTCAACAGTTACACCTACTTGTTCGACACTATACTTTGATTCTGCTCGTCTGAAGGGAACATCGGCTCTTACAACGCCTTCTTCGTCGACCAAAACTACTGGGAATGTCTCAAAGAAGGTGGGCATACGACGTACGAATAACTCATGTCCTTCTTTATCTTTGAAGGTAGCATGTCCCAACCAACCAACAGCTATTCCGTCTCCATTGTCCATTGCACCTGCTCTAAATAGTCCACCCTTAGCTGGATTATTACCGATATAATCATAAAAAGCTAATTTTTCTGGGATTTTAGACCAAGCTTCTGACAAACTTAGATTTTCAGCTTTACTAGCACGAATCCGTCGATCTATTTCTTGCTGAAAATATCCTTGATCCCATTGATAACGAGTAGGACCAAATAATTCGATTGGAGTCGTAGCAGATCCGTACCACATAGTTCCCGCGACTACAAAGGCTGCGAAGAAAACGGCAGCAATACTACTGGATAAAACAGTTTCAACATTTCCCATACGTAATGCCTTGTATAAACGTTGAGGGGGACGAACACTGAGGTGGAATAAACCGGCTAATATACCTAAGATACCTGCTGCAATATGATGAGAAGCTATTCCTCCTGGAACAAAGGGATCAAACCCTTCAGCTCCCCAAGCTGGATCAACAGGTTGTACTTTTCCAGTTAAGCCGTAGGGATCAGATACCCATATTCCAGGACCAAATAAACCTGTTATATGAAATGCTCCAAATCCGAAACAAAGGACTCCTGACAAGAATAAATGAATCCCAAAGATTTTGGGTAAATCTAAAGATGGTTTTCCTGTACGTTCATCACGGAAGAGGTCTAGATCCCAATATACCCAGTGCCAAATAGCAGCTAGAAACAACAAACCAGATAAAACTATATGTGATGCAGCCACACCTTCATAACTCCAAATACCTGCATCATTTACAGTGTCTCCAGTAATACTCCAACCTCCCCATGATTTTGTTATTCCGATGCGAGTCATAAAAGGTATAACGAACATACCTTGTCTCCACATTGGATCAAGAACCGGATCGGATGGATCAAACACTGCTAATTCATATAAGGCCATTGAACCAGCCCAACCAGAGACTAAAGCTGTATGCATTAAGTGTACAGAAAGTAAACGGCCAGGATCATTTAATACGACAGTATGAACACGATACCAAGGCAAACCCATTGAAAAACCCCTTTTTTAAAGAGAAATAAATACTATGTAACTTTCTCGCATTCCAAAACATTTTATATATTACGAATAATAAATTATTATTTACTAATAATTACTAACTTAAAGTTTTCTTTCAGGTTATATAGATAAATCGGAAGTAGGCATTAATTCCCAGTTTAGCTGTAGGAATAGACATAGATATTCTAGCATTCACAGATTTTGCATAACAATGTGGAGATTGGTCCCATTTTTATTCTTCATGTTATTAATAAGATCTATTAGTAAATAACTAATATGTTTCTGGATAATATAGATTAATATCAATTTTATAATATCATATAGATTGATACTAATACCCCATATAAGAAATAAAGAGACTTTTTCATTTTTCACAAGCTACGCTTTCATATCATAGGTCAGTCTTTACCCATTATTATATGCCCATTGGTGTTCCGAAAGTGCCTTTTCGTCTCCCTGGAGAAGAAGATGCAGTTTGGGTTGACGTATAGTGCGACTTGTTAGAATATTGGGTTATGCGGAAGCTATTCCCGTCATTTTTTATCCAATCAGGATGTTCTTGTCTCACTCAAGATTGACTAAATCATCAATAGTCTAGCGCGTGAGATGATCTTAAACCAGTAAAAAAGAAAAAAGATCTATTAATCACAAGAATCTATGGTTGATTCAAGCATTCAGGCTTCGCTCAAAAAATTACAAAAATTATTGAATGTAATAGTAATTATGAAATCGAAAATCAATAAAAAAAACTTGTAAAAATAGAATAGGAATCAATTATTAAGGATGGAGGAATAGTTATTTGTCCTATATGTACAAATAATAGTCGGATAGGATAAAGATTTCCCCGAAGTAGAGCATGAACCTAACGATTCTGGCAAATAAACCCAAGAAAAAACAAGAAAATCTTGATGTAACAAAAAAGAATAATTAAATTCTCATCAATACACCAATTAAAGAATAGTTCAATAAGTTCGATTGAGATTGAGAGACAGAGAGAGAACAAACTTGAACCAAAAGTAGTAAAAATATTTTGAGGGATGAGACCATCTTCTAATAATAACTAGAGATAGAAATATCAATCTAATAAGGAAGAATCTTACTTTTCAATATCCTATAAATCTGCTTGAGCCGTATGCTTTTAAAATTGCTTGTACGGTTCTGAAGGAGGGGAATAACCAAACCTATCCCAATCAACCGACTTTATCGAGAAAGATTGCTGTTTCTAGGTCAACAAGTAGATGACGAAATTGCAAATCAACTTATTGGTATCATGATGTACCTGAATGGAGAAGATGAAACTCAAGATATGTATTTGTATATCAACTCTCCTGGTGGAGCAGTATTACCAGGAATATCTGTTTATGATGCTATGCAATTTGTAGTACCAGATGTACATACAATTTGTATGGGATTAGCTGCTTCAATGGGATCTTCCATCTTAACCGGAGGAGAAATAACTAAACGTATAGCACTACCTCACGCTTGGCGCCAATGATTTATATAGATAATTACTATGCCTTCACCGAACTAGATTGACGTAAAGATAGCATGGCATATTAAACTCGATAAAAAAAAAAATTTAATTCGATTTTTGAATATCGAGATAGTGAAAAAATTTGTGATTATCCCTAATCAATTGAGATTAGATTTTAGAGGTTTATTTTAGCGTCATAAACTCTATGTATTCAATATGGAACAAATCACCAGATCTTAATGAAATATTCTATAATAAAAATTATATGATCAATATAAAACTTTGGGATTGCTTTTTGGTACGGGAAAGGAAGAAGCAACGGAACCATCATAGTATTTTCTATAAAAAAAGATGGTATATAGATTCTATGACGAGTATTTAATAAGGTCTCAAATTATTTCTTTTCTATTGGGATCGATCTTACTAATTTCAATTCCTTTTAGAGGTTAGATTCTTATTGAATCCAGTAATATTTTTTGGTATAAGAAGCCGTATGCATAATAATGCCTGTACGGTTTATTTGAATGTTCACTAACAGGGTTATGATTCACCAGCCTGCTAGTTCTTATTACGATGGACAAGCAGGAGAATGTATTATGGAAGCAGAAGAAGTGTTGAAACTTCGTGATTGTATCACCAAAGTTTATGTACAGAGAACAGGTAAACCCTTATGGGTAATTTCTGAAGACATGGAAAGGGATGTTTTTATGTCAGCAGAAGAAGCTAAAGCTTATGGTATTGTTGATCTCATAGCGTTAGAAACTTCTTAAAATTTTATAAGAAATTGATTTTATTAATAGACCATATGGAAGTCAAAAAAAAAATTATTCTTTAGAAATAAGGAATAGCTTTTTTTTCCATCTTGTACAGAGTTAGGTATAGATAATTTCAAATTTTAGAGACTCGCTAAAGATCTCTCAAGTCTTAAATGAGATAGACTTAGACGGAAATAGAATTTTCTAATCCTATTTCCGTTTAAGTCTCATTCAAAACTTCTTCTCCTTTGGTCTCGGAAAGGAAGACGAAGATTTTTTCGGGAGTGAAAAAACTATCGATTCTTTCCACAATTCAATCAATATGGTTAGGATTAATCTGAACCAAAAACTTCTGCATCTTATTAAACAAATGTCAACTATCCAACAACTGATTAGGAATACAAGACAACCAATAGAAGATAGAACAAAATCCCCTGCCCTTCGAGGATGTCCTCAACGTAGAGGAGTATGTACCAGGGTGTATGTGCGACTTGTTTGGATCAGAAGCTGAACAATTTTAGGAGATTGATTTTGCAGAAGAACTCTTATCCAGTGAAGCGAGGATCTATCATCTACCGTTTCTGGAGATGGAATTTATGGCTTTTATTGGCGCAAATCCAATTATCCCGGTGTAGGATGAAATGCATTCTTCAATGATAATAAAAGAATTCATTGAGCGAGGAAACAGGAAATAAAGCCTAATAATTAGGCTGAGATCCTTGCAATAACAGATTTATAAGGTCAGCTACCCAGCTAACTCTCGAGATCACATGTCGTTACTATACAATAAGTCTTATTGTAAAATAGATTTTTTGCTCGAAAGATTGAGTAGAGCTAGAGATTGGGGATTATACAATTTATCCATAGCATTCTCATCTTATTCTTGAGGAATTAAAAAGCTCCGGCGTATAGAGAGGACCTCTCTGTTGAAGAAAAGACCATAGAAACTTAGGAATCCATGATTTATTTTGGTGCAAGGTTTTATCCCTTGCTTACCAAGAAGGTACTTAACCCCAATACTTCATGGCTAGGAAGGTTATAGTAGCAAAAGCCATTGGAATCTTTATCTTCTACATCAGAGAGATTAGTTTCTTTTTCTTCCCAAATAGATTTTTTATGAAGAGGAGAAAAAGTAGAATTCCGAGTTTAGCGTTTTAGTTTTCAATCTTCTATCGAATTGAGAGTCCTAATTTGATTTCTTGGTTAAATTAAGAGGATATTAAAAGTATACAATAAAGATACTATTTTTTTTTCTAGGAAAAAAAAGAATCTTCTGTCGGATTTGTAGTAAAAATGAACAATTCATTTAGGGATTAAATTGAAAAATTAGTTCAATAAATAACGATATTAACGGAATTAATTATTCTAAATTACGACCTAACAACTTATGGGAGTAGATATCAATGACTAGAGTGAAACGTGGATATGTAGCTCGAAAACATCGAAAAAATATTCTTAAATTCACATCAGGATTTCAGGGAGCTCATTCAAAACTCTTCCGTACGGCTAACCAGCAAAAAATGAAAGCGTTAGCTTATGCGCAACGGGATAGAAATAATAGGAAGAGAGATATTCGTCGTTTATGGATTACTCGGATCAATGCAGCATGTCGAAATAATGGGATTGTTTACAACGGAATAATTCACTCTATGTCTGAAAAAAAAGTTCATTTAAATCGCAAAATACTTGCACAGATTGCTATCTTGGACAGTAATAGTTTTTTCGGAATAGTAAAAGAGATTGGTATGTGAGCTTATAAATAGAGAAAAAAAGACCCTCTCCGGAGAATGTCCTCCGGGGAGGTGGGAGAAAAAGGAGAAGAAAGACCAATAAAGATTCTATATTTACGAATCAAATAATCTATCCTTGGAATTGCAGTTCATTCCTTTTTTTTCTTCATCATCGAAAATCGAGTCAGGAATCTCCGAAATTAGTTATAGTCAATTCTTAATGGAATTAACTTTCATTATTTAAGAAAGGTGATAAAGCTAAGATACGAGCTCGTTTAATAGCAACAGTCATCAAACGCTGTTGTTTCGAAGTTAATCTATTAATTCGTCTGGATAAAATCTTTCCTTGTTCACTCATGAATCTACGAAGCAAACTTATATTTTTATAGTCAATAATTTCACCAGATCTGATTGGTGGCAACCGTCTACGAGAAGATCTTTTGGTTCTGTTCATAATTCCTTTCATAAACCTTGAAGAACTAGTGAAGAATATTTATTCCATATGAAAAAATCCTCTTACTTCTTCAATTCTCTGTGAATAGTATGTTCAGAACAATAAGGACAAAATTTTTTCAACTCCAATCTGGTAGGTGTATTACGTTGATTTTTCCGAGTGGTATATCTAGAAACACCGGGAAACCTTTTATCCGAATTGTTTCGATCACAACTAATACATTCTAAAGTAATAGTTACTCTTACATCTTTACTCTTAGCCATAAATTTTTTTCGAATATTGAATCTTAAATATTTTGAACGTTCAAAAAAAGAGGTTATAATATCTTTCCCAATGAGATAGATAGAAAAAATTGAATGGTTCAGGTTCAATCTATCGATTAGCTCTCGAAAAGATCTCTCATAATTGAATCAATTATTTATCAAAAATTGAATATTTTTTTTTCTAGAACTGAAAGAAAGGAAAAATTAAAGCATCTGGAAAAAAACGATTAATTTCTATCAATAAACCGGCTAAGAATCCAAACCATAACGTAGCTAGTACAGGAGCTGTAGAAAGATATGTTTTTACATCTTGCATTTCAAATCCTCCTTTTATCTGGTATTGAATAGCAACACTATCTATTTCATAGTATATATATATATCATGGCTGACTGCATGAATAATCACCAAAAACTACGATTTGGGTCGGAGCCAGTGGGAATAAAAAATATGTAAATGAATTCTGTCCGAATAAATAACTTTTAGACCATGAAAGAGTCTTGATTCATCTCTCTTCAAAAATCATTAATGAATAAAAAATTTATTGGGGGGGGTAGGAACAGAAGTAATTGCAATTGTAAGGATCTACAAAGATAGCTAGAAATTGGTAGGATTAGCTATAATCATCTTGATGGAGAAAAAAATAGTTGATAGGGATGTAGCGCAGTTTGGTAGCGCGTTTGTTTTGGGTACAAAATGTCGCAGGTTCAAATCCTGTCATCCCTACTTCTATATAGAGTAGTAATAAGATTCGAAACAATCTCTTAATAGATAAGAAGTATATCTCCATTCATTTAGTATAAAATATTGAATCTGAAGATAATCTAGGTATTGATGAAATATATCTCGATTTCATCAATAGACTTATGAAATAGTGAGAGAGAGCGCTCTTAGTTCAGTTCGGTAGAACGCAGGTCTCCAAAACCTGATGTCGTAGGTTCAAATCCTACAGGGCGTGATGGTTTCTCCAAAGCCTTGTTAAAATTGATTTGTATTTCGTTCCTTCTCGGATTGGATCATCGTAATACTCTTCATACAATGTGACCTCTCTTTCTTTTCAGAGAGGTCAGTAAGAAAAAGAAGTCGTTTATATCCTCCATCAAAGATCTAATTGATCACCACGTCGATATTGTAAATAAGCAGTTACAAATAATCCCGCTAAAGTTATTGGGATTAAACCTAACACAATTCCAGATAGCAGGGCTTCAACCATTTCAAATTTAGTAAATGAAGAAAATCTCTAATTCAGATACTTCCCGAAGTTGCTGTGAATACAGAGAGATCTAAAGCATTGGGAAATACAATGAAATTTCTAGAACTTGGAACTAAGTTCTCCTCAATATATTAAATAAGCTGTATCTTGTTCAAACCAATAAATAGAACCGAAGTCAACGTTAATATAGCAAAAAGAAATCCGAAGTAACTTAATAAAGTAAGCATAGATTGAAATACTAATTTACACCAATGAATCTAGTATAAACTTCTCCAAAATAATTATAACAGAGTAATTGATTAATAAGCATTCTTCCAACGTATAAAAAGATTTATGTTGAAAGAAGATTATTTGAGACTTATTAAGTTCCGCAGTTTATGGAAGTTATCTTGCTGCGTCAAAAGAAGGCTAGCTATACTGTTCTAGTATATTTTAAAGATACCCTTGGTATAATATTGACAACTTAACAAGGAATGATAGGATATATCAGTAGATCTTATATCTTCTAGTCTCTATCTTTTTGGGAAGAAATCCCCCTTGCCCCTATAAGAATATACGGAGCTAAAAATGTCTGGTAATACGGGAGAGCGTCCTTTTGCTGACATTATTACTAGTATTCGATACTGGGTTATCCATAGCATTACTATACCTTCTTTGTTCATTGCAGGTTGGTTATTTGTCAGTACAGGTTTAGCCTATGATGTGTTTGGAAGTCCTCGACCTAATGAATATTTCACAGAGAGCCGACAAGAAGTTCCATTAATAACTGGCCGTTTTAATTCATTGGAACAGGTCGATGAATTCACTAGATCCCTTTAGGAGGTATTAATGACTCTAGATAGAACTTATCCAATCTTCACAGTTAGGTGGCTAGCTGTTCATGGATTGGCCGTACCTACAGTGTTTTTCCTAGGATCTATATCCGCAATGCAATTTATTCAGAGATAATTTTTTTCAAAATGTAATAATCGTTTTCTGAACTGTAAAGTTATGACACAACCAAACCCAAATAAACAAACTGTAGAATTAAACCGTACAAGTCTCTACTGGGGATTGTTACTGATCTTTGTACTTGCTGTTTTATTTTCTAACTATTTCTTCAATTAAAAAGAATCAACAAGAATCTTTTCAAGTCATTCAAACAGATTTAAGATCCTAATTATTTGTGACTGTTTATGTCTCAAGTCATGACCACCCGATGAAATGGAAAAGGGAGTAAGATAAATGGCCAATACCACTGGAAGAATTCCTCTCTGGCTAATAGGTACTGTAACTGGTATACTCGTGATCGGTTTATTGGGAATATTCTTTTATGGAGCATACTCTGGATTGGGGTCATCCCTATAAGAAGCAATAAACTGAACATGTATAATATCCTACATACATGTAGATGGATAATTATTCATTCGAGATAGAAAGACTTTACCTTTTTAGGTATCAAAAAGGTAAAGTCTCTCTGAAGATACTATTTCAAATTATTTTATTGGAAGAATCAACAAGAAGCGAATATATCGCCACAATTCATAAAAAATATTCACTCAATTATTAATTCGTAATTATTAATTATTCCAATTCTCTAAAAAAGACTTTGAAATTTTATTACTCGAGTTGAAAGAAACAATATTTGTCTCTCGAAACGAACCATTTTAAGGAACTTACTTGAAATATCCTTATTGTCACAATAAGCAGTATAAGCCATATTTAAATACCATTTCTCAGCTTTCCATTCTTTATGAACTGGGACAAATCTAAGAAGAACGTACAAAATATATTCTCTTGGTAGTTGATGGACAAGATTAGAAAGATTATTGGTATATCGTATCTCAATACCGAGAGAATCTAATTCTGTTCGATCGAAATGCAAGATCCAGGAGAAGAAAGATATATCTGATGATTTTTTAATATCTTTCTGATAAATTTTCAAATCCTCCTTGAAAAAATTTTTATTCCAAAACCATGAATGATTGAGTGAAGAAAAAAGTCTTATAACATCTTGTTCGTCGACACAGAAAGAATATCCTGATTCAGAATATATATCTAATTCTTGATCTATCTTTTCTTGCTGAACAGTACAAGAGGGTGAAGAAATTTCACAATCGGTAGGAAGCTTTGAGGACCATTCATTAAGTTGATAAATATTTCTCAATGTTTGCTGGGCCATCATTCTGAGAAGAAATAGATTCGTTATTGATGCATATCCCCAAGATTTTGAAGTTTCTTTCAATAGGGGAAGAAGATAATAATATTCGAAGCATTCAATCTCTAAGGAGATCTTGATCATGTCGTACAAATTTTGAGAACCTAAATTAGATCTCATTGCATTAACCATCACTAAAAGATGGAAATTCTATCAATTAAACGCTTTGACTAACTTAAGATTGGACGAATATCTATTAAAAATTCATCTCAGCTAATTGAACTTTCTCAAACTGTTTCTTTTTAAGTACTAAGAATATTTGTGCCAAAACAACTGATGCAAAGAATAATAAAAGACCTTGAATACGTAATGGATCTTGAAGTACTATTTCAGCATCTCCTTGACCAAATCCACCCACATTAGGATTATTAGTTAAAGGTTGATCAACTTTAAGAAATTCACCTTCTGAGATTATAAGTTCTGGTCCTGGAGGTACAATATCCACCACTTGACGACCATCTGATGTCTTTTCAATCGTTATTTCATATCCACCTTTTTTCTCTTTACGAAATATCTTAATTACTTTTCCCGTCGCTGAAGCATTGTAAACTGTATTATTGCTTCTACTTCCATCGGGATAAATCTGTCCCCTTCCCCTATTTCCCCCTACATAGATAGGATATTTCAGGAAATTTGATTCCTTATTACTAGCAGGATCTGGTGAAAGAATAGGAAAAACAATCTCACTATACTTTTTACCAGGAACCGGGCCTACTATAATAATATTTTTTTTATCAGGGCTATAGTTTTGGAACGAAAGATTACCTATTTTCTCTTTTATCTCGGTCGGAATACGATCGGAGGGAGCTAATTCAAATCCCTGGGGCAAAATCGGAACAGCTCCAACATTTAGTCCTCCTTTCTTACCATTAGCAAGGACTTGTTTTACTTGCATATCATAAGGGATTTTAACAATTGCCTCAAATACAGTATCCGGAAGTACAGATTGTGGGACTTCAATATCTACAGGTTTCTTAGCTAAATGACAATTAGCACATACAATACGTCCAGTTGCTTCCCTAGGATTCTCATAACCCTGCTGTGCAAAGATTGGATATGCGTTTGAGACGGATGGCCAAGTCAGAAGGGTCAAGAGCAAAAATGAACGAATTACCCATTCTTTTAGCCAGTTATAATTATTTTTGTTTTGCATAGCTCTATTGATAGTGTCAAAAATTTTTATGAATAAGTTGATTTCACGCATCTTTTTTACCCTATAAAATTCTGCCGTTTCAACAATCACAAAGAGAAAGAATCAATAAATTTCTATTTCTTCTTAGGATTCGAGTATTCCAAATAGCTGATAATGGTAATAAGCAATATATTTAATCAATGAAAAATCTATTATTCATTCATTGTATGATAAGTTGCTACAATCGAAGGAGATATACGATTTAAATGACGAAAAATCCAATATTTAAAAACTGTATCTAAGATGACTGGGAAGGTTGAAACGAAACAAGATATTATATGTTTGTTATGCGAAAATCCTAAATGTTCTAAAAAGGAACCTATTACTATTTCCCAACCATGGGGCGAATGAAATCCAATGCATAAATCGGTTAATAAAAGAATAGAAAAAGCTTTCATTGTGTCACTCAGACTATAAAATAGTTCTTGAATCCAAGAATTTAAAACAGCAAGTCTTTTTCGCCCTATAATAAATAAAACTATTAGGGTGACAATACTAATTATATCTGTTAATAAATGTAAAATAATCTGAATACTATCTTCATTATATATTGTTACTAATTGAATTGTTTCTTCATATATCTCTATATCAAGATCTTGTGATTGATCTTTAACATAATCTGCCATTACTCTGTCTAGCCAAAGTAATTCTTCCATTTCTTGAAGTTCTTTCAATGCCCTTTCTTCTTGAAAAAGATTAAGAAAAATATGAGATTGAGACGTATTCCACCAATTTGTAATCCAAGATTTCAAAAACATGGTTTTTGAAAGCATTGAAATTATGGAGAGAATAAATAACAAGCATCCGATATATTGTATAGAAGCTAATGCTTGATATTTAGCTAATCGAAATTCATTAAGTATTAATGAGTTTGAATCACCCATCAATTCCGTTTTAAATCTGGATAAAGTACGAGTTATAGACCGAGGTACAAGACTTATAGATTCATAAGCCATCATGGTAATAGGAGTATCTTTCGATTCTAAAACAGAGAACTGTTGTTCAAGGTTATTCTCCATTTTCGTCGATGAGGAAAAGACGGAATAAGAATGTCTCCATATATCTAAATCATTCAAGGTTGCTTCAATCCAAGCTAATTTTCGATTCATTTGTTTTATCTTATTCGATTCTTTCGACATGGATTTTCTTGCAGAAACATAAGACTCATCAATAAATCTATTTCCAGACGAATCGTTAATATTATCCCCTCTATTTTTTTTCTCTCCGGTATTATTAAAATAGTTCGGACAAAGCCTTTTTGAAAGAACAACAAGAAAAAACATAATATTTGATTGGTTCGGAAAAAGATTACAAGAATCTCTCTTTAAAAAAGTTTTATTTGCATTAAAAAAAGATGGATATTTATTATTGGAAAAAGAGATAGAAAAAGGATTGGATAAAATACATTTCAATCTATTCAAAAAAGTTAGTACATAGATGCTAAATTTACGTTCTAAAAGACTCCAATATATTGTAGATACAGAATTATTAAATTCCATATTTGTATAAAAAAATATAGCTTGCCAATAATATTGTGAGGAGGATATCTTATCTCTTTGATACAAAGACTCTTTTCTTATATGCTGTATCCGTTTGCTAGCTCTATAAGCTCTCTCTAGAGAGCGATATGGAGTATTGGAAAATCGCTGAAGAAGTTTCCACCAGTATGATCTCATAAGTACTATTTCTCTATCAGTAGGTAGATATTTATAAACAACACATTGTTTAATTTTTTCTATATGAAAATTTTATTCATTTTCAATATCTAACATTACTCTATTATTTTTTTTTCCTGTCAGTCCTCCTCGAGAACTAGAAATAGACTCTTCGACTTGAATTTAATATTCAGAAACCTTCAATCGAGACACGCAGAAAACGAGCTAATTCGGCAGCTTTCTCTTCCATCTCTCTCAATGTTAACTCTTCATCAAGACGAGTCAGAGGAACATCTTGCTGACCCTTTATTCTTAGATAGAGAACACGACGAGGAGAAAAACCTTCTTGAATTTCCATCCGTATTGCTTGAATATCCTTGATCATGAATCGAATACAAATACGACGGTTTTCTCCGGGAAAACCCCAACGAAAGAGATAAACAATACCTTCTCGTTTATTGAATTGGTTATATCCGCTACCTACATTCCATAATATGGTACACCATAAATAAAACCCGAGAAAAATACCTGCGATGCCGTAAAAACACATTACAATTCCTTGTGGAAGAAAAATAATCTGTTGTGATGAAAGGATTGGTATTAAATCCCTACCCAGATAACTGGAAAATCCGACTAGAGAGAAACCTATTGCACCAAGAACCAGAATAAAAGCCCAACAAAGATTACTAAATCTACGAGATCCTTTTATAGGATCTATTCGAAGCCATTCTGATTGGTAATTCATAACGATATCTCCTGGATCTTTCTTTATGATATAATTTATTTCATTCTCGTCACTCCTGACTATTTTGATACAGTTTTGACGTGTTCAACTGTCAAGTTCATTTTATGAACACTATATTCTATTTTTGAATAAGAAGTAGAATATACCATGTTTCTTTCCTTCAGATCATGAGAGAGGAATGAAACATGGTATAAGAGCACGAATGTTACTAAATATTAGTAGTAACATCTGAATGAGGCTAAATAGCTAAAAATTCGAATTCTCTCATTTAATAAATAATGCACAAAAAAGGGTCTTTATGAAATAGCTGATTCTAGAAAAAAAAAATTGGGATTAAGATTTTATACTATTTCATCTTGTTCAATATATATAGACAAAGAAGCCATTGTAATTGCTGGAAACACTAAACCTACTAAAGGTACAAAAATGGAAGGTAAGTAAGAAGCTGTCATAAAGATATTACCTTAATAATATTGTTTATTCTGAATAAATAGTTACTATAAAAACAGTAATGAAATTATTATACTTTATGTTTATTGATTACACCTTGTTCATAAAGAACATATGAAAGATGCTGTTGTTTCGGCTTGAACAATCACATCAATTTTGAAGTATTAAAAGATTTAATATCTCTCAAAATTTGAGCGAGGAATAATATCTTTGGCATAACCTGGCTAGCACTCACTTTAAAGGTCTGTCATTTAGATACAAATACATTATATCATTAGAATATCGATAAAGTACTGGGATGAAATGATACATAACTAATTGCTAGGATGAAAAATATGATAATGTTGAGCTCGAAAAGCGATTTAATAGATTAATAGTAATTGGCTCTTTGTATTTTTAAGAGAATTTGAAAAATGATCTAAACTTGATTATTTTTTTCTTTCCAAGGAGCTAAATCATAAAGTTCGAATATCTCACTTAAAACACCTTTTAAAAGATTACGCGGAACAATTGAATCAAGTAATCCATGATCAAATAAAGATTCAGCTACTTGGAATCCATCAGGGATCTTTTGACGTAATGTTTGTTCAATCACTCTTTTCCCCGCAAATGCAATATATGCTTTTGGTTCGGCAATAATAATATCACCTAACATACCAAAACTAGCTGTAACACCACCGGTCGTTGGATAGGTAAGAACGGCTATATATAATAATTTTTTCTGTACCTGATGAATTTGCGAAACAGAAGATATTTTAGCCATTTGCATCGAACTCAATGTTCCTTCTTGCATACGTGCTCCTCCAGAAGCACAAACAATGATTAATGGTAGAGATTCTTGAGTCGCGTATTCAATAAGACGAGTGATCTTTTCACCGACGACAGAACCCATGCTACCTCCCATAGATTGAAAATCCATAACACCAAGTGCGACAGGAGTTCCATTCAAATTTCCTATACCTGTCTGAACAGCATCGGTTAAACCTGTTCGTTTTTGGGAAAGACTAATACGATTTCTATAAGAATCTTCATCAGAGAATTTCAGAACATCTTGTGCGACCATGTCTTCATCCATAGGAATCCAAGTGTCACGATCGATTAAAAGTTCAATTCTTTCTGTACTATTTATTTGGAGATGATAACCACATTCCTCACAAACACCTTTATTTTGTTTTAAAAATTTGATATAGAGCATATTTTCACAATTGTCGCATCGAGTCCATAATCCTTTATTAGTATCAACATTTATATATCTATCCTTCTCTCTTTCACTCAAGACATATCCTTTCGTAGCTTTTTCAATAAACGCTCCAATCAATCCACCGAATTTGCGTTTCTCTTCGAACCAATTTATTAAAGACATAGAAATCTCCTAATCTATAGAGGAAAAAAAATTATTACTACTTAGTAAGTTGTTTTTCGAGAGATTCGAGCTAGAGATGGAAGAGGTACTTTATCCTATTCCTATGAATAAAAAACTTAGTTGAGATTAATTAGCAATTATTGAAAATATTGAAATGAACTTTATATTAGAAATAATTGCCAATTATCTGTTGATTTTTCACATAACTCATAACTAATGGTATATTAGAATCTCTTCTTGAATTATCCAATGAGATTTGGAATCGAAAGAAAAGTTCGTATGGGGTTAAGAACAAAAAGATCTTCTATTTTTTCTTCCATACCATAAATTTGTTCTATTTGGGCTAGAAGGGATTTGAACCCTTGACTTCATGGTTCGGAACCATATACTCTGATCCACTGAGTTACCAACCCTAATATATATATATATCCAAAAGAATAGTAAGAAAGAGAGTAAAAAACTCTCTTTCTTACTATTCTTTGATTCAATCTATTGATAGATTTATTGAATGGAAGAAAAATTTGAATAAGACACAGAGATTAAAGTGTATCAATTGTCTCAAATTCGAATTTAATTTCTTTCCATACTTCACAAGCAGCAGCCAATTCAGGACTCCACTTACTAGCTTCACGAATAATTTCATTACCTTCACGAGCAAGATCACGTCCTTCATTACGAGCCTGTACACAAGCCTCTGAAGCAACTCGATTAGCTACTGCACCAGGTGCATTCCCCCAAGGGTGTCCTAGAGTTCCTCCACCAAATTGTAATACAGAATCATCTCCGAAAATCTCAGTTAGAGCAGGCATATGCCAGACATGAATACCACCTGAAGCTACGGGGAATACACCCGGCATAGATACCCAATCCTGAGTGAAATAGATACCACGACTTCGATCTTTTTCGATATAGTCATCACGAAGTGAATCAACGAAGCCTAAAGTTACTTCACGTTCTCCCTCAAGTTTACCCACTACCGTACCGGCGTGAACATGATCTCCACCGGACATACGCAAAGCTTTAGCTAATACACGGAAATGCATACCGTGATTTCGTTGTCTGTCAATAACAGCATGCATTGCACGGTGAATATGAAGAAGAAGACCATTATCTCTACAATAATGAGCCAATGAAGTATTTGCAGTAAATCCTCCTGTCAGATAGTCGTGCATGACAATGGGTGCGCCCAATTCTCTAGCAAAGATTGCTCTTTTCATCATTTCTTCACACGTACCTGCAGTAGCATTTAAGTAGTGCCCTTTTACTTCGCCTGTCTCAGCTTGAGACTTAAAAAGAGCTTCTGCTACGAATAAGAAACGATCTCTCCAACGCATAAATGGTTGAGAATTGACGTTCTCATCATCTTTCGTAAAATCAAGTCCACCACGAAGACATTCATAAACAGCTCTACCATAGTTTTTAGCAGATAAACCTAATTTTGGTTTGATAGTACATCCTAGTAGTGGACGACCATACTTGTTTAATTTATCTCTTTCAGCTTGGATACCGTGAGGCGGACCTTGGAAAGTTTTCGAATAAGCAGGAGGAATTCTTAAGTCCTCTAATCGCAAAGCTCGTAAAGCTTTGAATCCGAATACGTTACCTACGATAGAGGTAAACATATTGGTGACAGAACCTTCTTCGAATAGATCCAAAGGATAAGCTACATAAGCAATATATTGATTTTCTTCGCCAGCAACAGGTTCGATATCATAGCATCGACCTTTGTAACGATCAAGGCTAGTAAGCCCATCTGTCCATACAGTAGTCCAAGTACCGGTAGAAGATTCGGCAGCTACTGCAGCTCCCGCTTCTTCAGGCGGTACTCCAGGTTGAGGAGTCATTCGGAATGCTGCCAGGATATCAGTATCCTTAGTATCATACTCAGGAGTGTAATAATTCAATCGATAATCTTTAACACCAGCTTTGAATCCAAAGCCTGTTTTAGTCTCCGTTTGTGGTGACATAGGTCCCTCCCTACAACTCAATCAATAATTCTTGCAAGGGTGAGGTCTGCTCGACATAAAAAGAAATTTTTGTGGAAGAAACATTAAACGTATCCGAATGGATTTGTTTGTATTGTATTTATACAAAACATTATCTCAAGGATGAGACACTAGTATTCTATAAATTATTTTCTGTATAATGCAACCCAGCTTTCGCTATTCCACCAGAAATATTTGCTAAAACCACCAAATTCTCAAATATTATTATGCATTGACTTGAGAATATTTTCATTGTTGAACTGGCCAATGAAAAGCCAATGAGAGGAAAAAAGCAATTCTAAAAAGTCTTTACTTCATTCGAGGAGATAGAAAGAAATAAAGAATTAAGAACGAGAATATACTTTCTATATATAATATAATCTACTTTTTCATCTAAAGTAAAGTCTTTTTTTTTTTTTTTCAATCCCGTTTCTTCCAATATAGAGAGCAATTTGTTCCAATAAATCCTTTGAATCTCAATTATATATAATATATGCTATTATTAAAGAAGTAAATGAGATTGTTAACTCTTTTGTTATTAACCGATCGACTTGATACCAAAGAGCTTTATTATTACAAATTTCGAACGAAATTAATGAAGTAGATTATTCATGAAAACCAATCCTCTTGTTTTTGTAGTTTCGACAGCAGTGGAAAAAAATGCGGGATATATTACTCAGATTATTGGTCCAGTACTCGATGTTGCTTTTTCCCCAGGTAAGTTGCCTAATATCTACAATTCTTTGATCGTTAAGGGACAGAATCCAGCAGGTCAAGAGATTAACGTCACTTGTGAAGTACAGCAATTATTGGGAAATGATAGGGTCAGAGCCGTAGCTATGAGTGCCACCGATGGTTTAATGAGAGGAATGAAAGTCATTGATACAGGAGCTCCTCTGAGTGTTCCTGTCGGTGAAGTTACTCTCGGACGAATTTTTAATGTTCTTGGAGAACCAGTTGATAATTTAGGACCTGTCGATGCTGGCACAACATCACCTATTCACAAATCTGCTCCTGCTTTCACACAATTAGATACGAAACTATCTATATTTGAAACGGGAATTAAAGTAGTAGATCTTTCAGCTCCTTATCGTCGTGGAGGAAAAATTGGATTATTCGGAGGGGCCGGAGTGGGAAAAACAGTTCTTATTATGGAATTGATTAATAACATTGCCAAAGCTCATGGAGGTGTATCAGTTTTTGGTGGCGTAGGAGAACGGACCCGTGAAGGTAATGATCTTTACATGGAAATGAAAGAATCAAAGGTGATTAATCAAGAAAACATTTCAGAATCGAAAGTAGCTTTGGTATATGGTCAGATGAATGAACCACCAGGAGCTCGTATGAGAGTCGGTTTAACAGCTCTGACAATGGCTGAATATTTTCGAGATGTTAATAAACAAGATGTACTATTATTCATTGACAATATATTTCGCTTTGTTCAAGCAGGTTCAGAGGTTTCCGCTTCATCAGGTAGAATGCCTTCTGCTGTGGGTTATCAACCAACCCTTGCTACAGAAATGGGTTCCTTACAAGAAAGGATTACTTCCACAAAAGAAGGTTCTATAACTTCCATTCAAGCAGTTTATGTACCGGCAGACGATTTGACTGATCCGGCTCCTGCTACAACATTTGCACATTCAGATGCGACTACTGTACTATCCAGAGGATTAGCAGCCAAAGGCATCTACCCGGCTGTAGATCCTTTAGATTCAACTTCAACTATGCTACAACCCTGGATTGTGGGTGAAGAACATTATGAGACCGCACAAGGGGTGAAACAAACTTTACAACGTTATAAAGAACTTCAAGATATTATAGCGATTCTTGGACTGGATGAATTATCAGAAGAGGACCGTTTAACAGTGGCTAGAGCACGAAAAATTGAACGCTTCTTGTCACAACCATTTTTCGTAGCAGAAGTATTTACTGGTTCTCCAGGGAAATATGTTAGTCTGATAGAAACAATTAAGGGATTTCAAATGATTCTTTCCGGAGAATTAGATAGCCTTCCTGAACAAGCTTTTTATTTGGTAGGCAATATTGATGAAGCGACCGCAAAGGCTGCAACTTTGCAAGTGGAGAGTTAAGAAAAAGATGATACTAAATCTTCGTGTAATGGCTCCTAATCGAATTGTTTGGAATTCTGAAGTTCAAGAAATCATATTATCGACTAATAGTGGTCAAATTGGTATATTACCTAATCATGCTCCACTTCTTACAGCTTTAGATATAGGAGTCATAAGAATACGTCGTGATGGACAATGGTCCACTATGGCTTTGATGGGTGGTTTTGCCACGATAGAGAATAATCAAATGACAATACTAGTGAACGAAGCAGAAACAGCTACTGAAATTGATTTTGAAGAAGCTCAAGAGAATTTTCAAAAAGCTCGAACTAACTTAGCTCAGGCTGAAAGCAAAAAGAGGACTATTGAAGCTAATCTCGCATTCAAGAGAGCTAAAGCGAGATTAGAGGCAATAAATGCTACTCAATCTGTTTCGTAACCAACTGATTTTTTATTCCTATAATAAGACTCTATTATGACAAGTTAATAAACCAACTTGAGAGTTTCAAAAATACTGAATCTTCTTTCGAAATTAGTAAAACTTATTAGATATTAATTCAAAATTACGGTATCTAATAAGTTTTACCTACTATTGGATTTGAACCAATGACTCTCGCCGTATGAAAGCGATACTCTAACCACTGAGTTAAGTAGGTTGTTAGTTATAATAATAACTGGAAAAGTTATAAATATCACAGTCTTTCTAAAATTTGAATTAATTGATTAATTAGAAAAAATCTTTGTAATTTAATATCTAACTTGACAAAACATACTGGATATAACTACTATACAACAGAGTCGTTATATTAAGGGCTATAGCTCAGCGGTAGAGCACCTCGTTTACACGTGCGCCAATGCTTTTCGAGAATAGTTTATCGATCTTCTTCCGATTCATAAAAAAAATGTTATGTGAAATCTTTTGTCTTACTCCCTATCCGGATAGGAGGGAACAATAGCATGACAAAAAGCTTAAGTCTTGATAAGTCTTGAATAGATTATATCGTTGATATGGTAAATCCGAAGTTGATTGAATGCTAGGGATGATGGGGAAAATACGAGGACCTCCAGATATTCTCTATCTCGCTTTATGAACTTTAAGGTGTATAAAGTATCATAATCTCATTGGAAGTGATAGAAACTCTATTTGAGTTGATCCATTCCTGAATAAGGCAAACCTACGTCAACATCGAAGACTCTCTCGAAAAACTTTGGGATTGCTTTGAAATAATTCTTTGAGCACACGGAACCATCTTATTATCTCGTTGAAAAGAAAAGGATGGAAATTTAACTAATGGAATTTTTAGTTAACGAGAGAGCCCAATGCAAAGAGAAGATGCATGTTGGGTTCATTAAACAGTTCAAACATTATACTTTGATCTGTTTTACCGAGAATGTCTACGGTTCGAATCCGTATAGCCCTAAATTACTTCACTAGAAATTATCTATTGCCAAATCTTAAATTCTTCTAGTTCAGAAAGAATTACCAATATGTTTGATAGAAATTATTGATTCGAACTGATTATTTCATTGGATTTAAACATTTTCTTCCTCTCCTATCAAGGGCTTAAATAAACTTTCTTGATCGAAGGAAGATATTGTTGAATATAAAAATTTATCCTTCGTATTTCTTTCTCTATAATTGATGCCAAGAATCAAAAATCTTTTTGAGAGAGGTTTGTATGGCAAATGCGACCAGGGAGGATTATCTAAACATTAAATAATAAGTAATTTCACTATATCTTAAGAATATTTGTTATCATTCAGAATATCCATGAAATAATAATGTCTTTGTATAACTTGGGTCATATTAGTATACATCCATAGGCAAACTTTTTCAAGAAAGAGTTTGCTAAAAAACATCTATTGATTTCGATCTTTCTATGTAAATTTTAGTAAGAATTTTTTTTTTTCAATTATTATTAAGATAATGGAAGATTTGACGAAAATATAGGAGTATTCTCATGTTTCTGCTTCCCAAATATGATTCTTTTTGGTTATTCCTACTAATAGCTAGTCTTATTCCTGTTTCAGCATTTTCAATCTCCAAAATTTTAGCACCTGTTAGTCAAGGACCGGAAAAACTAACTAGTTACGAATCAGGTATAGAACCCATGGGAGATGCTTGGATTCAATTCCAAATTCGTTATTATATGTTTGCCTTAGTATTTGTTATTTTCGATGTCGAAACAGTTTTCCTTTATCCCTGGGCTATGAGTTTCAAAGAATTGGGTATTTCCGCTTTTATTGAAGCTTTAATATTTGTGCTTATTCTAATCATTGGTTTAATCTATGCATGGCGAAAAGGAGCACTAGAATGGTCTTAGCTTCTAATCATTCAAATATTGAGATCAAGAGTGATATTCCATTGATTAATTCTATGGAATCCTATTCACTTGATAAAAACATGTCAAATTCAATTATTTCAACTAATTTAAATGATTTTTCCAATTGGGCCCGACTTTCTAGTTTATGGCCCCTTCTCTATGGAACTAGTTGTTGTTTCATCGAATTCGCTTCACTAATTGGTTCACGATTCGACTTTGATCGATACGGTCTAGTACCACGATCAAGTCCTAGACAAGCTGATCTTATAATAACAGCTGGTACTGTAACCATGAAGATGGCTCCTTCTTTGGTGAGACTGTATGAACAAATGCCTGAACCAAAATATGTTATTGCTATGGGAGCATGTACTATTACAGGCGGTATGTTCAGTACAGATTCTTATAGTACCGTTCGAGGAATAGATAAGTTGATTCCTGTAGATGTCTATTTGCCGGGTTGTCCACCCAAACCTGAAGCCATTATAGATGCTATAATTAAACTTCGTAAAAAAGTTGCTCAAGAGACATATAGAGATCGAACTAAAAATAAAAGAGAAAATAGATTTTTTACTTCGAATCATCAATTCAAATTTGTACCTAGTATTCATACTGGACAATATATATCGGATCAATCGTCCATACCTCTCCTAGATCTTCCTTTAGAAAGAACTATCAGTGAGATGCGATTTGATAATAAATTCTTCATGAATGAGGAGGAATTACTACCAAAAGGAAGGAAGTAAAAATATTTTGAAATAAATCGAGAAATGACAGCTGATTATACAGATACTATTATCGGTAATAATTCCAATATTAATATGCAGGGTCGATTATCTGCTTGGCTGGCCAAGCATCAATTAGCTCATAGGCCTTTGGGTTTTGACTACCAAGGAATTGAGATTTTACAAATTAGACCCCAGGATTGGCCTTCTATAGCTGTTGCTTTATATGTTTACGGTTTCAACTACCTCCGTTCTCAATGTGCTTATGATGTAACGCCAGGAGGAGGTTTGGCTAGTGTATATCATCTTACAAAAGTCCAAGATGATGCAGATCAACCTGAAGAAGTATGTATCAAAATCTTTGTTTCGAGAGAAGATCCTAGAATCCCGTCTGTGTTTTGGATTTGGAAGAGTTCTGATTTTCAAGAACGCGAATCTTATGACATGTTCGGAATTATTTATGAGAGTCATCCACGCCTTAAGCGTATATTGATGCCTGAGAGTTGGATTGGATGGCCCCTACGTAAAGATTATATCGTCCCCAATTTCTATGAATTACAAGATGCTTATTAATAGAGAAGAATTTCAATGTTTCTATTAATTGGAATACTTAAAAAATAAGAACCTCTTAATTAGAGGCTCTTGTTGGTAGTATAATGTCGTCTCAGCTACTTACAAGAGCCCTCTAATAGAAAGAGTAGAAAGAGGCAACAAATAATCGTTTTATATTCGTTGAATCAAGTACCACTGACTATACACAATAAGGAATAGAAATATCTGGCTTATACTAATCCCAATTAAAAAAGAATCCCATCTCTTAGTATTACTTGCTTTTTCTTTGAATCCTTTGAGCCAATTCCAATTTTTAGATCCAGGGGATTGAATTGAAATAATAAAAAACACACTAAAAATAGAAAGAATTCGAAACATTTTTCTTTTCTTTATTTATTCCTTATAATTATATTGTTTGGTTTCGTAATAGAGAAATCCTCTTTCTTATATTACTATTGATAGAGTAATCAATTAATATCTCAATTGAAATGCCAGGAACCAGATTTGAACTGGTGACACGAGGATTTTCAGTCCTCTGCTCTACCAACTGAGCTATCCCGGCTGTTTCTTCCTAATGTATTTTAGGAAAGTTTTGATTCTCTGTCAACTAGAGGGAACAACAAATACATTCAGATAGAAAAGAAAAAATGGGTAGAAAGATATTCATCTGAATCTTGTATCTGGCATAAAGATGATTCCATTTCATTTTTTGTACCATTTATTAAATTGGTATTGAAAAGATTGATGAAGCCAATTTCATGAGACTTCTAATCAAAGGTCTGACTGATTCATTCCCTGGGGGTAGAGGGACTTGAACCCTCACGGTCTTCAAAGACCAACGGATTTTCTTTTTACTACAATTTGCATTGCTGTTTCTATCAACAGTGTAAAACTGGACTCTATCTTTATCCTCGACAATTATCTATTACAAAATCTTATCTCTTCAAAATATCTCTTTAACGATTAACAGTTAACAGGTCCAATACTGAAAGACAACTTCATTATTGAATCTTTAAGTCGTCCCAATATATTTCTGATTCTATTATCATAGATATATTGAATCTTTTTCATTTCTAAAATATTTAGAATTCTTTTTTTCTATCGAGGGTTAATCAATAGATTTTTTTTGATGAGATCATGTTTTATCAATTCGTTAGAATAGCTTCCATCGAGTCTCTGCACCTATCCCATCCTCGCTCGAGGCAAGATTTGGCTCAGGATTGCCTATTTCACAGTCCTAGGTTTCCCTGAATCTGAAAGCTATCAATTAGTAAGTTTCCATACTAAAGCTCAAATTAGTCAAGTCCGCAGCGTCTACCATTCCGCCATACCCCCTTTGGACTCTTTTATACATCAGAGACTTTTTAAATACTCTCGATTGTTATCTAATTCTTTATCCAATCGATTCGACGAAAAAAATATACTATATATACTATATTAGAGTAATTGAATAAATTATCTATATCTATTACAAATATTATAGAAAAATATATTGATTCAATCAATGTTTAATTGCAATATTCAATTGCATCTTTCTAATGAATCATTTTATAATTAAAAAAGCGATAAAAATTATGTTCGATTCACTTCTAAAAGAAAATGGGAATGACAGTTTGTTCGATCGAAAGAAGCCCGCTTAGCTCAGAGGTTAGAGCGCCGCACTTGTAATGCGATGGTCATCGGTTCGACTCCGATAGCTGGCTCTTCACTTTTCTTTCCATTTCGCTCCTCAGTTTGCAACTATTTCTCTCTTTTTCCGAAATTCACAAATTTCACTATTTTCAATATTCTATGATGTTTATATAACTATATGTTCTATTTGTTAAGAACAATTTTATGAGAAATCGATCAATTATTGATCCATTTCGTATTAGAATTAAATAATCTATTATTAATTATCGATTTTCTTACAGAAAAGGAGTTTTTATGTCCCGTTATCGAGGGCCTCGTTTAAGACTAATTCGTCGTCTAAAAGATTTACCAGGACTTACTAATAAAACATTGAAATCGAAAAAAGCACAGATTGCAATTGATCAATCTGCCTCGAAAAAGATATCTCAATATTGTATTCGTTTGGAAGCTAAACAAAGATTGCGGTTTAACCATGGATTGACGGAGCGACAATTACTTAAATATGTTCGTATTGCTGGAAAAGCTAAGGGTTCAACAGGCCAGGTATTATTGCAATTACTAGAGATGCGTTTGGATAACATTCTCTTTCGACTAGGTATGTCTCCTACCATTCCCGCAGCTAGACAATTAGTTAACCATAGACATATCTTAGTCAATAATCGTCTAGTAGATATACCAAGTTATCGTTGCAAACCCAAAGATATTATTAGTGTACGAGATCAAACTAATTCTCAGATTTTGGTGAAAAAAAATTTGGAATCTTTGAATAAAGATCAAATACCGGAACATCTAACTTTTTCTTCATTGGAAGATAATAAACCTCAAGGATTTGTTAACAGAATAGTTACTCGTGACTCGATTGGTTTGGATATAAATGAATTGTTAGTTGTGGAATATTATTCTCGCAAAGCTTGAAATCGACATGGATGGTTGAAGATACAAAGAATATTGTTTCTATGTTATACTTCATATTGTAAGGATGTTTTAGATCCTTCGTTCATTCCTTGGATGAAATCAATTTTTTTTCTATTCGGACCAACGAGCAAGTAGATATTACAAAGCAAAATCATGATATCTATATAGACCTTTTTTTTCTCATTACTATTTCCACTTTATTAGAAATTAAGTCCTTTAGGTATCGATTCTATCTAATCGATAGATTATAGATTTGTTATGACGGTGTAATAACAAAATTTCAGTTCAGGATGGAATTCGGAAAGAGAGGGATTCGAACCCTCGGTAAACAAAAGCCTACATAGCATTTCCAGTGCTACACCTTAAACCACTCGGCCATCTTTCCTTAGATGTTTTATCATTTCTCTATTTTAGAGAATAGAAGACGAGACAACAAGTCTTTCTTAATAGTAACTATCACGAAATTAAGTTTAATCCTTTTCTTATTCCTCTTCATCCCCAGACTCGATAATTCTGAAAATAGAAAAAAGATGTTGATGAAATAAGTATCGGTAGGAATATAATAAAATTTATATCACTATCTGGAGAGATTTTTATTCCTTCGAAACGACAAAGATATTAATTTCACTATTTTTTACATATGTCTTCATCTAAGAAAATAGAAAAAAGATGGGGTATTCTTTCCATTACATATAACTAGATCTTAAATATAACTAGATCTTAATTTGATTGAGTGATGAGTGAAGAGATTAAATAAAAGCAGGAATCTAATTAACTATGCCTAGATCCCAAAGAAATGACAATTTTATTGATAAGACTTTTACAATAGTAGCAGATATATTATTACGAGTAATACCCACAACTCAGAGAGAAAAAGAAGCTTTTACTTATTACAGAGATGGTGCGATTTGGGAAAAAAACTAATCAACTTAATCTTCATCAGATTAGGATTCATAAGACTTACGCTAAGTGAAGGTGCATTTTGAAGATGAAATAATTCCTTCTGTCGTGTATCCCCGATTGACGCAGCCTTAGATGCTTCAATCTTTTCAAGATTTTGGTATTGAGCAAAAGGTTAAACCTATAGAATAGGTTTTAAAGAATCTTATTCTATGGGTAAGCATGTGGGAAAGGCACTACGTGTAGGAATCGACAACACAAAAGCTTCGTTATAATTTCATCCAACCGATTTTTATTTCTCTGACGACTAATAGGAATGATTGGGACAACAAACATCCATCTCGTTTGTATTCGGATACCCATAGAATCATCGGAGATTGTCGAAGTAGCTAATCCCTGTGAAAACAAAGCGCTAAGAACAAAGAAATTGTTAAATATTTGATTTCTAGAACCATATCCATATATGGTGTTGACAACAAAAATCCATATATGGTGTTGACAACAAAATATTTACAAGAAGGATGGCTAGAGATTAATTCCAAGAACACTAGCCCCTGTTAATTTATAATGTTAGAGTATGAAATTCTAGAAAATATTTCTCTTTCTATAAATTATACAGGAGGAGCCGTATGAGGTGAGAATTTCATGTACGGTTTTGAAACGGAGTTCATTTTCAAGGATGAACGACCGTAACGAATGTCAGCTCAATCTGAAGGAGAATATGCGGAAGCTTTACAGAATTACTACAAAGCCATGCGTCTCGAAATTGATCCTTACGATCGAAGTTACATACTCTATAATATAGGTCTTATTCACACTAGTAATGGAGAGCATGCTAAGGCTTTAGAATATTATTCCCAAGCATTAGAACGAAACCCTTCTTTACCACAAGCTTTCAATAATATGGCTGTGATCTGTCATTACGTGCGGCTATCTCTACCACAAGATTTATTAGTTCATAACTACTCAGAAAGAAGGCTTTCTACATATGCACTGTTAGATAGAAACAGTTTTTACCAGCTGTAGAAAATAGGATTCTTCATTGGAACCCGAACATGAAGACGAAATTAAAGCCTGTCTCTTCCATGGATAATTTGATTAAATTGATAATTAAAGCACCGTAAAGATCCATTATTGAAAGTTTGGGTTGATACGATAATATTTGCTTACTCATATATAATCAATTTATGTAATGAAATTGACTAGAAACGAGAAAGTAGTAAGCGACGGTGTAGTATCAAATCCCAAAGAGAGAATGTGCTCAAAAAAATCTCTATAAAAAGGTGAGATAGTTACTTTTCAAAGATAAAAAAAAATAAAATTTCGATAATTCTTTGATCGGTGGGAGAATAGACACCATTTCATATATCAATGGTGAAATAATAAACTTATATCATTAACTATTTCTACTATTTCAATCAACTTGATAGCGGAGGAAAAACTTCTTCCCAATTTTTCAATATTTGAGTTGAGGGAAAACTAAATAATAGTTTATTTGAGCCGTATGAGGTAGGAAACTCTCAAGTACGGTTCTAAGGGAAGGAAATCTTTTAGGATAAACCTATTCCGACCGAGGAGAACAAGCCATTCAACAGGGAGATCCAGAGACTTCAGAAGCTTGGTTTGATCAAGCTGCTGAATATTGGAAACAAGCAATAGCGCTTGCTCCAAGCAATTATATCGAAGCACAGAATTGGTTAAAGATTACAGGACGTCTCAAAGAATGGGTATAGGATTTTAACAACAAGATATTTGAAAGAGTGAGGTATTAAAGAGAATATATCTTCGATACTAGTTATGAAGTTACTCTTAATAAGAAAAATAATAAAAAGTTTTTTGAGGTGCTTTTTAAGAATCTATGATAGGTCCATTAAGCACTTTTTGATTGTGTAATAATAAAATTGAATGCCTGCCCTAGATAACTTCTTTATTATAGTCGTTCCAGTCTTAAACCGATCGAGAAAAAAAGAATATTTGAAAAAATATCTTTTAGAAGTTGCCCATTGATTGTTGGCAGGTTGTTGCTATCCCTCGTCCGAAGAGAGGAGAATCTCGATGACTATTCGTTCACCGGAACCAGAAGTCAAGATTGTGGTGGAAAGGGATCCTATAAAGACTTCTTTCGAGAAATGGGCTCAACCTGGACATTTCTCAAGAACTTTGGCTAAAGGTCCTAACACTACCACTTGGATTTGGAACCTACATGCTGATGCTCACGATTTTGATAGCCATACAAATGATTTAGAAGATATTTCTCGGAAAGTATTTAGTGCTCACTTCGGCCAACTAGCGATTATATTGATTTGGTTAAGTGGTATGTACTTTCATGGAGCTCGTTTCTCCAATTACGAAGCATGGCTAAGTGATCCTACTCATATTAAACCTAGTGCTCAGGTAGTCTGGCCAATAGTTGGACAAGAGATTCTGAATGGAGATGTAGGTGGAGGTTTTCAGGGGATACAAATAACCTCTGGGTTCTTCCAGCTTTGGCGAGCATCCGGAATCACTAATGAATTACAACTTTATTGCACTGCAATTGGTGCATTAATTTTTGCAGGGCTAATGCTTTTTGCTGGTTGGTTCCATTATCACAAAGCTGCTCCTAAATTAGCTCGGTTTCAAGATGTTGAATCCATGTTGAACCACCATCTAGCAGGTTTGTTAGGTCTAGGTTCTTTAGGCTGGGCAGGGCATCAAGTACATGTCTCTTTGCCTATTAACCAACTTTTAGATGCTGGAGTCGATCCCAAAGAGATACCTCTTCCTCACGAATTTATTTTGAATCGCGATCTTTTGGCTCAATTGTATCCCAGTTTTGCTAAAGGATTAACCCCATTCTTTACCTCGAATTGGTCAGAATATGCAGATTTTTTAACTTTTCGTGGAGGATTAAACCCAGTAACAGGAGGTTTATGGTTGACTGATACTGCACATCACCATTTAGCTATTGGGGTTCTTTTTTTGGTAGCCGGTCATATGTATAGAACTAATTGGGGTATTGGACACAGCATAAAAGAGATCTTGGAAGCTCATAAAGGTCCATTTACGGGTGAAGGTCACAAAGGTCTTTACGAGATCTTAACTACTTCATGGCATGCTCAATTAGCTCTTAACTTAGCTATGTTAGGATCTTTAACCATTATAGTAGCTCATCATATGTATTCGATGCCTCCTTATCCATATTTAGCTACCGATTATGGCACACAACTTTCTTTGTTTACACATCACATGTGGATTGGGGGTTTTCTCGTCGTTGGAGCCGCTGCACACGCAGCGATCTTTATGGTAAGAGATTATGATCCAACTACTCAATACAATAATTTATTAGATCGTGTTCTTCGACATCGCGATGCAATTATTTCACACCTTAACTGGGTATGTATTTTCTTAGGTTTCCATAGCTTTGGCTTATACATCCATAACGATACTATGAGTGCTTTAGGACGTCCTCAAGATATGTTCTCAGATACGGCGATTCAATTGCAACCTATATTTGCCCAATGGATACAAAATACTCATGCTTTCGCTCCTAGCTTGACAGCTCCTAATGCAACAGCAAGTACTAGTCTAACTTGGGGAGGTGGTGATTTAATAGCAGTAGGTGGTAAAGTAGCTTTATTACCGATTCCTTTAGGAACCGCAGATTTCTTAGTACACCATATCCATGCTTTCACTATCCATGTCACTGTATTAATATTATTAAAAGGTGTTTTATTTGCACGTAGTTCCCGTTTAATACCAGATAAAGCTAATCTTGGTTTTCGTTTTCCTTGCGACGGACCTGGTAGGGGAGGAACTTGTCAAGTTTCTGCGTGGGATCATGTTTTCTTAGGGTTGTTTTGGATGTACAACTCCATTTCAATAGTTATATTTCACTTCAGTTGGAAAATGCAGTCTGATGTTTGGGGGAGTATAAGCGATCAAGGTGTGGTAAGTCACATTACTGGAGGAAACTTTGCACAGAGTGCAACAACTATTAATGGATGGCTTCGTGATTTTTTATGGGCACAGGCTTCTCAAGTTATTCAATCTTATGGTTCTTCATTATCTGCATATGGTCTTTTATTCTTAGGTGCTCACTTCGTTTGGGCTTTCAGTTTAATGTTTCTATTCAGTGGTCGTGGATATTGGCAAGAACTCATCGAATCTATCGTTTGGGCTCATAACAAATTGAAAGTTGCTCCTGCTATCCAGCCTAGAGCCTTGAGTATTGTACAAGGACGTGCTGTAGGAGTAGCTCATTACCTTCTGGGTGGGATCGCCACAACATGGGCGTTCTTCCTAGCAAGAATTATTTCAGTAGGATAATGGCTAGGAGGATTTGAAAAGCATTATGGCATCAAGATTTCCAAAGTTCAGCCAGGGCCTATCTCAAGACCCAACTACTCGTCGTATTTGGTTTGGTATTGCTACCGCACATGACTTCGAGAGTCATGATGATATGACTGAAGAACGTCTTTATCAGAAGATTTTTGCTTCGCACTTCGGTCAATTAGCCGTTATATTCCTTTGGACTTCTGGGAATTTATTTCATGTGGCTTGGCAAGGTAATTTCGAAGCATGGGGACAAGATCCTTTACATGTGAGGCCTATTGCTCATGCAATCTGGGATCCTCATTTTGGTCAACCAGCTGTAGAAGCTTATACTCGAGGAGGAGCTTCAGGTCCCGTTAATATTGCTTATTCCGGTGTGTATCAATGGTGGTATACCATCGGTCTACGTACGAATCAAGATCTTTATACTGGAGCTTTATTCTTATTAGCTCTTTCTGCTTTGTTTTTGATAGCAGGTTGGTTACATTTACAACCTAAATGGAAACCAGGTCTTTCTTGGTTCAAAAATGCTGAATCTCGTCTTAATCATCATTTGTCGGGACTTTTTGGAGTAAGTTCTTTAGCTTGGACCGGACATTTGGTTCATGTTGCTATTCCCGAATCGAGAGGAGAGCATGTAAGATGGGATAATCTTTTAACTGCATTACCACATCCCCAAGGGTTAGGACCGTTTCTTTCGGGTCAATGGAGTGTTTATGCACAAAATCCTGATTCAACTAATCACTTATTTGGTACTTCTCAAGGAGCGGGTACTGGTATCCTAACCTTTCTAGGAGGATTTCATCCACAAACTCAGAGTTTGTGGCTAACTGATATTGCTCATCATCATTTAGCTATTGCAGTTGTGTTCATTATCGCTGGTCACATGTATCGAACTAATTTTGGTATTGGACATAGCATAAAAGAAATTTTGGAAGCTCATACTCCTCCAGGAGGTAGGTTGGGACGTGGACATAAAGGACTTTATGATACAATTAATAACTCTCTTCACTTCCAATTAGGTCTTGCGCTAGCTGCTTTAGGAGTAATTACCTCCCTGGTAGCTCAACATATGTACTCTCTACCTGCTTATGCGTTTATAGCACAAGATTTCACTACCCAAGCTGCATTGTATACTCATCATCAATACATTGCTGGGTTTATTATGACAGGTGCTTTTGCCCATGGCGCCATATTCTTTATTAGAGATTATAACCCGGAACAAAATAGAGATAATGTATTGGCAAGAATGTTAGAACATAAAGAAGCAATAATATCTCATTTAAGCTGGGCTAGTCTATTTCTAGGTTTTCATACATTAGGACTTTATGTTCATAACGATGTTATGTTAGCTTTTGGTACCCCGGAGAAACAAATATTGATTGAGCCTGTATTCGCTCAATGGATACAATCTACTCACGGTAAGGCTTTATATGGTTTCGACGTACTTTTATCCTCAGCCGATAGTCCAGCATTCACTGCTGGTCAGAGCTTATGGTTACCCGGGTGGCTGGATGCTATAAACAATAATAGCAATTCATTATTCCTAACAATTGGACCCGGAGACTTTTTAGTTCATCATGCTATTGCTTTAGGTTTACATACTACTACATCAATTCCAGTTAAAGGTGCTTTAGATGCACGTGGTTCTAAATTAATGCCAGATAAAAAAGAATTTGGTTATAGTTTTCCTTGCGATGGTCCGGGGAGAGGTGGTACTTGCGATATCTCAGCATGGGATGCCTTTTATTTATCTGTCTTTTGGATGTTAAACACGATAGGTTGGGTCACTTTCTATTGGCATTGGAAGCATATAACTCTATGGCAAGGAAACGTGGCGCAATTTGATGAGTCTTCTACTTATTTAATGGGATGGTTGAGAGATTACTTATGGTTAAACTCTTCACAGCTTATTAATGGGTATAATCCTTTTGGTATGAACAGTTTGTCTGTCTGGGCATGGATGTTCTTATTTGGTCATCTTGTCTGGGCCATTGGATTTATGTTTCTTATATCCTGGCGTGGCTATTGGCAAGAGCTTATTGAGACCCTAGCATGGGCGCATGAACGTACACCTTTAGCTAATTTAGTACGTTGGAAGGATAAACCAGTAGCTCTTTCTATCGTCCAAGCACGATTAGTAGGATTAGCTCATTTCTCCGTAGGTTATATTTTTACGTATGCAGCGTTTTTAATCGCTTCCACATCAGGGAAATTCGGATAATATTTCTCTCTCATAGCAAAAGTTATTAGATTAAGCCTACCATTAATATACAAGCCAATGGTAGGCTTAATCTTTATTTCTTCCGTCTGCTGCTAGCAGGGAAGAAATAATGAATGAGAGTTCTTTGATTCCATATCAAAAGTGATTCAAAAAAAAAAAAAAAAAAAAAATTACTTTAGTTATTCTTAACAAAATCTTATGGCAGGAATATGGCAAAAAAAAGTCTTATTGAACGGGAGAAGAAGAGGAAAATATTGGTACAGAAATATAAGTTTATTCGTCAATCTTTGAAGAACGAAATAAAAGATGCTTCATCTTTGGAAGAAATATTGGCAATTCATAAAGAATTACAATCTTTACCACGTAACAGTGCACCGACACGTCTCCATCGTCGTTGTTTTTTGACCGGAAGACCTAGATCTAATTATCGAGATTTTGGTTTATCCAGACATGTACTCCGTGAAATGGCACACACATGTTTGTTGCCTGGAGTAACAAAATCTAGTTGGTAATTGAATAGTAATTTTAAGCAGCATTCCAAAGGGAAAAATCTATCCCATAATTACATCATATATTCAACGTAATTATTATATTAATTATAATAATTGCAATGGATATATTGCGCGCGGGGTAGAGCAGCTTGGTAGCTCGCAAGGCTCATAACCTTGAGGTCACGGGTTCAAATCCTGTCTCCGCAAATGAAATACAAATATACGAGTAGAAACAACCCATATTTGTTTGATCTTCGTTGTTTGTGATGTGGGTTAAAAAACAGAAATGTTTGAAGTTAACCGACTCATCTTATCACCAACAATTTAGAATATTTAAAAATTAATTTGTTCCGAATCCACTCCCATACTAATTTCTGCATAATTCCATTCTTACAAAACATTACTTTATTTTTTTCTCCCCCCAAAATCTTATTTATTCCATTCACTACATGTTCCACTATATATGTAAAAATATATATAGATAATATTTATTAGTTATTAAATAGAGATTTAATTTTTAGTATCACTTAATTAATTTTCAGTAGGTTTACAATACTTCTCCTATAAGATACTAAAATTAGACTTATTCCGGAATTAACAAAATTATTTTTATACCGAATGAAATAATTGTTTTCTCCAGTATCGATCTATTTCTAGAATAGACAATATACGTTATCTATTGCCTGTACAATATATTTGTAGCGTAATCTGTCAAAAATTAAGCCCTTTTAACTCAGTGGTAGAGTACCGCCATGGTAAGGCGTAAGTCATCGGTTCAAATCCGATAAAGGGCTAATCACATAATAGATTATGGATTAAGAATCAGATTTAGAACATTGACTGATTGTTAGAACGATTTGAATGTTCCACAAAGCACATAACATTGGAAATTTTATGAGTCCAATTTATTAGTAAAATGCGGAATAGGGACAAAATAAAAATCGTTATAAAGTTCTTAACTCTATTTCTTTCTGTTCCATGCATTTTATGTATCTAACACAAAACTTGATGAGAATGAGAAATAGAAATATTATGTGACAATAACATGATTAGTAATATACTACTAAAATTTGAGATAAGAATACGATATTAAAAGAAAGTTCTTTAAGTCTCAATTTTTTCTCGGATGTCAAGAATCGAAAAAAAAAAATCATCAAGAAAGAAAGAGAGATAGATATATAAATAAATATAATCTCTAGTGTTATTTATGAATTAGCTACTCTAATATCAGAATTTATTAAAGACTATCACCTTACTATTTATTATATTCTTGACAAGAATCATACTATCAATTTGTTATATACGAGACAATTGGTTGTGATTCCTTAATGAATATTGTCCCGAAATTATTACAGAGATTATTTCAAAACAATTTGAAGAATGGGGAAGAAACAAATATATATATATATATTTTTTTTTCTGTTCTTCGCTTCTCATAGGATATAATGTTGTTCCATACAGTATCAAAAGAATGTTATTTGTTCATTGCTATTAGATCGATCCGAGGAAGAGGAAAACTTCTAAACGTAAGAGAACTTTCAATATATCTTTAAAATTGGTAGAATAATCTCATAAGGATGTGAAAAAGCTAACTAGTCCCAAGCTTTATCCGATTTATCAACCAACCAATTAGATGATGAACTGGAAAGAACAAAAACTATATTTTGCTTCTTATCTATCATTAGTCTCATTTGAAAAATAGAAAACTAACGAAAACATACTTTGATGTTGAAGAAATAAATCACCCTATTGATTATTTAATGAGAGAGAGGTAGATCCAAGAATTCCGGATTAATTTGGATTTCCGAGATAGATTACTGAGATCGGTAAAAATCTGCTGGGCAGAAAAGAAAAGCTAACCTACCCTCTAAGAATTAATGGATTAAGAAGTTCATTCCAAGACTAGATATAACGTGATATTGGATGATTAAATAATAACTCCTTATAGTTTTTCATATCTTTTATGGTCTTATTAAAGAATCTTTATATTCCTAATTAGTGTTGGAAATAAAATATTAGCCCCAATAAAAGATTCTTTAGAAGGGATAAGAATATGATTCTTCAAACAATAAATTATCATATTCGTTCTCTAACAAGGTGCTTAGAAATGGTTGAAGCAATTGAATAGGAGAATAATTATGACTATAGCCATTGGGAAGTCTTCCAAAGAACCAAAAGATTTATTCGATAGTATGGATGACTGGCTAAGGAGAGACCGTTTCGTCTTCGTAGGTTGGTCCGGTCTATTGCTTTTCCCGTGTGCTTATTTTGCTTTAGGTGGTTGGTTCACTGGTACAACCTTCGTAACTTCATGGTATACTCACGGATTAGCTAGTTCGTATTTAGAGGGTTGTAATTTCTTAACTGCTGCAGTTTCGACTCCCGCTAATAGTTTAGCACACTCTCTCTTACTATTATGGGGTCCTGAAGCACAAGGAGATTTTACTCGTTGGTGCCAATTAGGTGGTTTATGGACCTTTGTTGCTCTTCACGGCTCTTTCGGTTTAATAGGCTTCATGTTACGCCAATTTGAACTTGCTAGATCCGTACAATTGCGTCCTTATAACGCAATTGCTTTTTCTGGCCCAATTTCTGTGTTTGTGTCTGTATCCTTGATTTATCCCCTAGGTCAAGCCGGTTGGTTCTTTGCGCCTAGTTTTGGTGTAGCAGCTATATTTCGATTCATCCTATTCTTCCAAGGTTTTCATAACTGGACTTTGAACCCATTCCATATGATGGGCGTTGCTGGAGTATTAGGTGCTGCACTTTTATGTGCTATCCATGGTGCTACGGTAGAAAATACTTTATTTGAAGATGGTGATGGTGCAAATACATTCCGTGCTTTCAACCCAACCCAGTCTGAAGAGACTTATTCAATGGTTACTGCTAATCGTTTTTGGTCTCAAATTTTTGGTGTTGCTTTTTCCAACAAACGTTGGTTGCATTTCTTTATGTTATTTGTACCAGTTACTGGTTTATGGATGAGTGCCATTGGAGTAGTTGGTCTAGCGTTAAACTTGCGTGCATATGATTTCGTTTCGCAAGAGATTCGTGCAGCAGAAGATCCTGAATTTGAGACTTTCTACACAAAGAATATTCTTTTGAATGAAGGTATTCGTGCTTGGATGGCAGCTCAGGATCAGCCTCATGAAAACCTTGTATTCCCTGAGGAGGTTCTACCCCGTGGAAACGCTCTTTAATGGAACTTTATCTTTAGGTGGTCGTGACCAAGAAACCACAGGTTTCGCTTGGTGGGCTGGTAATGCCCGTCTTATTAATTTGTCTGGTAAGTTACTTGGTGCTCATGTAGCTCATGCTGGATTGATTGTATTCTGGGCCGGGGCAATGAACTTATTCGAGGTAGCTCACTTTGTCCCGGAAAAGCCTATGTATGAACAAGGATTGATTTTACTTCCCCATTTAGCAACTTTAGGATGGGGAGTAGGTCCTGGTGGAGAAGTTATAGATACTTTTCCATACTTTGTATCTGGAGTACTTCATTTAATATCTTCTGCTGTTTTAGGTTTTGGAGGTATTTATCATGCACTTATTGGCCCTGAAACTTTAGAAGAATCTTTTCCATTCTTTGGTTATGTGTGGAAAGATAAGAACAAAATGACCACTATTTTAGGTATTCACTTAATTCTGTTAGGTGCTGGTGCTTTTTTATTAGTGTTCAAAGCTCTATATTTTGGAGGTGTATATGATACATGGGCGCCTGGAGGTGGGGATGTAAGAAAGATTACGAACCTTACTCTTAGTCCAAGTGTTATATTCGGTTATTTACTCAGATCTCCATTTGGTGGAGAAGGATGGATTGTGGGTGTAGACAATTTAGAAGATATAATTGGTGGCCATGTGTGGTTGGGATCTATTTGTATTTTCGGTGGGATTTGGCACATCCTAACCAAACCTTTTGCATGGGCTCGTCGTGCTTTTATATGGTCTGGAGAAGCTTACTTGTCATATAGTCAAGGAGCTCTTTCTATTTTTGGTTTTACCGCTTGTTGTTTCGTCTGGTTCAATAACACAGCATACCCCAGTGAGTTTTATGGACCTACTGGTCCAGAAGCTTCTCAAGCTCAAGCATTTACCTTCTTAGTGAGAGATCAACGTCTTGGAGCTAACATCGGCTCTGCTCAAGGACCTACTGGTTTAGGTAAATATCTTATGCGTTCTCCTACAGGAGAAATAATCTTCGGAGGAGAAACAATGCGTTTTTGGGATCTTCGTGCTCCGTGGTTGGAACCACTAAGGGGTCCTAATGGCTTAGATCTGAGTAAGTTGAAGAAGGATATACAACCTTGGCAAGAACGACGCTCGGCGGAGTATATGACTCATGCTCCTTTGGGTTCTCTAAACTCTGTAGGTGGAGTAGCTACCGAAATCAATGCTGTAAACTATGTCTCTCCCAGAAGTTGGTTATCTACTTCTCATTTCGTTCTAGGATTCTTTTTCTTCGTAGGTCACTTATGGCATGCGGGGAGAGCTCGTGCAGCCGCAGCTGGATTTGAGAAAGGAATCGATCGTGATACTGAACCCGTTCTTTCCATGACACCTCTTAATTAGGTGGAAGAATTATAGGAAGACGTGACGGAATAGGGGAAAAACTTATTTCTAACAAACTTTTTTCCAAAGTTTTTTGAAGAGCTCGGCTTACTAAGCCGAGCCAATAATTAGTTTTGATAGGAATAGCTTATTAATGAATGGGAGGAGAGAGAGGGATTCGAACCCTCGATGGTATTGAAACACCATGCCAGTTTTCAAGACTGGAGCCATAAACCACTCGGCCATCTCTCCTATAGATTATTCTCTAGTTAAAGAAGTCTAGTTGAAAAGTGAGTATAAATCCCTGGTAAGGGATTATTTTTTCACCATTGCTGTTACAGTATTTATATTATAGCAATATCTTTCTATATAGTGGAAGAAATTTGAATTCATTCCTATTATTCCTTTTGGAATAAACTGGATCTGGAAATAGATGATCATCTAGGAGAAAAAAATACTTCATCATGATCTTATGAAGTATATTCAAAATTGAATTATTGAATAATATAGAGCGATAGGGAGAATTTGAATATTCTTCATCATTTTTGATCTAGTTAACATCTTGCTAGATGGGGATCAGATGGTATAATCTTTTGATTTCAAATGCATAGAGAGTCACAACTATGACTATTGCCTTTCAATTGGCTTTGTTTGCATTAATTGCTATCTCATTTCTATCAGTAATTGGTGTGCCCGTTGTGCTTGCCTCTCCCGATGGTTGGTCAAGTAGCAAGAATATTGTATTTTCGGGTGCTTCTTTATGGATTGGATTAGTCTTTTTGGTAGGTATACTTAATTCTTTCATATCTTAGAGCTTAGATCTCCATAATTTAACATACTAAGATCTTTAGTTTCCCCTCCCTAAGTTTACTTTTCCCATCTTAGGTTCACTCTTTTCGGTATGGAAGAAATCTATCTAATGCACATTTTGGGAACTAAAGTTAATTAGTTCCGTTCAAGGGAGGGGAACGTCTTCAGTCTCTTAGAAGGAAATAATAATTTTTGATGAAAAAAAATATGTTCCAATCATTCTTTTTTTTAGATATCGACTAAATGGAGTATCTTACTATTGAGAGAATATATAATCTTTAATAGATATTAGTACCGATTATTCTGCGGGTATGGTTTAATGGTAAAATGTCTCCTTGCCATGGAGAAAACGCGGGTTCGATTCCTGCTATCCGCACTCTCGAAGGAAAAGATATAATAGACTATGATTAATAACCTTGAAAATCTAGTAAAATATTTTTTATTTGTAAAGAAAAATTATTAGTTCAATCTCAACTTATTAAGAGGAAATTCTATTTACAAAAAACTTGAGCTTTTTTTTACTGGATTAGTACCATTGACCTTTCAGTTTGCGTCCGTTATTATCATAACGAGAATACTTAGGTTAGGCCCCCATCGTCTAGTGGCCCAGGACACCTCCCTTTCACGGAGGTAACGGGGATTCGAGTTCCCCTGGGGGTACTTATTCAATAAAATATTTACAAAATAGTTACTTTTTTTTCTTCTCAATCATTGTATTAATCCGATTCGATATTGGAGAAATAGAAACAGACTCAAAACTGGAGTCTTTTTTCTGTTCCTCTTTCTACATGGGTCGATGCTCGAGTGGTTAATGGGGACGGACTGTAAATCCGCTGGCAAAGCCTACGCTGGTTCGAATCCAGCTCGACCCAATACAAATAATTATATAGTCTATATATATATATATATATGGATCAAATAGATCAATCGGGATTGACGGGTCTCGAACCCGCAACTTCCGCCTTGACAGGGCGGTGCTCTAACCGATTGAACTACAATCCCAGTAAATAGAGTCTATTTACTAGACCTTTATATGTCAATATGATATTGTAATACCTAATAAATATGAGAACTAATTACTAATGATATCTTCATTTTTGAATGAATATACTTATTTAAGTAATCATTAATGAATAAAAGAATTATCTATCAAAGATTTTTTTCGTGTATTCAATTTAATCAATCTCTAGTTGAATCAACGATCTGATATTAAAAAATTCAACTATTATTAGTTATAGTGATTTTTGATCTATCAAATAGATTATTATTGATAGCTTTTATTTCATTAGATTATCGAATCAGATTCTGTAGTGGGTTCATCTTTACAATTCAAATATTAGGAAAGGACTTTTTCAATCTCAATCAATGCTATGCTATTAAGCCTTTTCACTGATCGAAGAGATGATAAAAAATATTTTCAGATTAAAATATTATTTCGATGAGATAATATATCAAATCAAGTATTTCAAGGATTTCATCTTATGTTATACTATCTAATTGATATCAAAGAATTGATTCGACCGAGTTAATTGTCTTATTCGTCTTAAAGCATTAATTGAGTATTCAAAAATGGTTGAGTCAATTAGATCTTGCAGAAGAGTAAGAGTCCTTGTCAACGATATCTTCTCCAAGTTAATCTTTAATAATTCAAAAAAAAATAAGAATATGGAAGTAAATATCCTTGCATTTATTGCCACTGCATTGTTCATTCTAATCCCTACTGCTTTCTTACTTATTCTCTATGTTCAAACAGCAGCTCAAAACAATTAAATCAATTCTCAAGTTGTTATACACTTCTTTCCAGCCAAGAAAAAACAGAGAATAAAATTTTTCAGGTTTTTCGGAAAAAAAAAATAATTTTTGTATCCAATACAAATCTTTTGAGAGAAAAGACTAGAAAAGTCTATTCGAGATAGCCTTTTTTTAGTCCTATTACCATTATATTTCATAAAAATATTTTTTTCCTATGATTCATATGGAATTGGGTCCTAGTACTATAGTAGGAATAGGACTAATAATGATAGGTATACTCTTGTATGTCCTTAGAAAAAGGGAACCAAATGTATCTAGAGGTGTGATTTCAAATATACTTGTCCAATATCATCTCTTTTCAACATCTTTATGAAATAAAGATGGAACTTGAAAGGGAATAAAATGATTTTTCGGAGGAGGAAGAAACGAAGAAAAATCAATCTATGGCTAAGATAATTTAACATTTTTTTAGGTTACTTCGGAAACTGATACACGAGGGATGATTAAATTATTATTTCATCCCTTTGTAAGGGATTTGAATCTTTACCATCTTTTTGGTTTTGTCTTGTTTTCTCTGGGGAATAAAAATAGAATCCATAACCAACGGAGTTAATTTTGGGTCTAAGGATAAATATTTCATAGGAGAAAGAAATCTTTATATATATGACAAGTATGTAAAAACTAAGCCTAATTTATTAATAATTGATAAATCATCATGATATTAATGAGGTAAGAGACAGTCCAAGAAGTTATAGGAAAACCAACTTGGACTTAGAGTGAAGGAGTAATTATTACTGGTATTACCCTTTGCTCAAGCCATAAAGATATTAACGTATCACGTATGGTTTTTAGGGGGGGATATAGCATGAAATAGTCTTAACCTATCCCAATATTACGACTTTTTTTTTTCCTCCATCGGATTGTTGTGTGGAGGGATTCTCATTTTTCAAGGTTGGCGTTTAGATCCTATTCTCTTATTATCTCAAATACTGTTAAGTGGAACTACAATATTTTTTATCGCAGAAAATATAATTTTGCGTGAAAAAAAAGTTGATAAAATGGACTTATTATCAAAAAGAGAGAATAAGACTTTATTAGATAATAATAGATTATTGAATTTTTTAAGAAAAGATTTGATTTACAAAGAGATGGTATTGGACAAAGAAAAAACATCTCCAAGGGGATGGAAAAAAATTGATTATACGATCTCTCTTTCTTATGGATATAGAACAAAAGATTCTTTCAATATCCAGAAAAGAAAAAAATGAATGGTTGAGAGTAATCTCAACCATTCATTTTTTTTTCTTTGGAGTTAATCTTGGATGAGAAATAGAAGATTATTTAACAATAATCTTGATCAAAGATCCAAAAATCATTGTTAAATAATCCCATCCTTTCTTATAATCCGCTCCTTCCCCATACTACGAGTGAGAGAGAGAATGTAAAAACTACCATTAAAGCAGCCCAGGCAATACTAACTATATCCATAACAATGAATCCTAGTTTTTTCAATATACTATTTTATTATAATTCAAATCCTATCTGTGGTATATGTTAAATCCGAGTAGTTAATACTTTTTGGAAAAAAAAAAGCAATATTAGAATAGAAAGGGATAATTTTTATCTATACAATGTGTTTTTTTCTAATGGAACCAAAACTTAGCCCTCGAAAAAGGTCATAAATCCATTTCATTGTTTCGGAAATCGATATAATACTATTAGGGTTGTCTATTCGTGACAGATCCAAATACATTTAACGTGACAGGCTATAACGTCATATAGAGCATCTCTTTCTGTATCTGGAGTTGAGGTAATAGCCAACCCCGAAGATTTTTTCCTATTTATTAGGCGACACCCAGATTCGAACTGGGGAATAAAGGATTTGCAGTCCTCTGTCTTACCACTTGACTATGTCGCCTTTCTCTCTCTATCTCCATAGAGATTAGAAGGATTATCAATAAAAGATATATAGAGTATAACATTTAAGGTGGCTATTATCAAGTAATTATTGATTTTTCTGAGTCCAATGGAAAATCTCACAAATAATACTTCAGTATGTTATTTCTTCTTCTTTATTCTTGCCGAACCGAACTTGAAGGAGAAATTGGGGAAAAATTTTCGATCGATTCTTTTTGATTTTTAAAAATCAATAAATAATATTGAATACGGACTATTCTTTCTTTAGGAACTTATTTTCATATCGGAAATAAATTCTTACCATGATATTGAAGGAGAATAAGAAGATGTTTGTACTTCCAGAATTTGGAAGAATTCAATTTGAAGGATTCCAACGTTTCATTCATCAGGATTTAGTCGAGGAACTAACTAATTTTCCCAAGATTGAAGATATAGATCAAGAAGTTGAATTTCGATTATTTGGTGAACGATATAGATTAACAGAACCCTGCATTAAAGAGAGAGATGCTGTATATCAAAGTTTTACATATTCATCCGATTTATATGTACCGGCTCAATTAATGCGAAGAAGAAATGGAAGGATACAAAGACAAACTGTACACTTTGGAAGTATTCCTTTAATGAACTCTCAAGGAACTTTTGTAATAAATGGAATTGCTAGAGTCGTAATCAATCAAATTTTACGAAGTCCTGGTATTTATTATGATTCCGAACTCGACCATAATGGAAATTCAATCTATACCGGCACGATAATTTCGGATTGGGGAGGAAGATTCAAATCAGAGATTGATGGAAAGAAAAGAATATGGGTTCGTCTAAGTAAGAATCGGAAAGTTTCTATAATAATCTTATTATTAGCTATGGGTTTAAATATGAACGACATCTTGAAGAATGTTCGTTATCCCAATATTTTCTTGAGACTATTCCAAAGACAGGCTGAAAATATTCAATCATATGAAGATGCCATAGTAGAACTTTACAAAAATTTATACTCTGCAGGTGGAAATTTAGTATTTTCAGATTCTATATGTAAAGAGTTACAAACGAAATTTTTTCAACAAAAATTTGAGTTAGGACAATTTGGTCGGCGGAATCTGAATAAGAAACTGAATCTTGATGTGCCTGGAAACGAACATCTTTTATTACCCCAAGACTTATTAGCTGCTGTAGATTATTTAATTGGAGTAAATTATGGAATAGGTACACTCGATGATATAGATGATTTGAAGAACCGACGTGTTCGATCTGTAGCAGATTTATTACGAGAACAATTAGGATTGGCTCTAGATCGTTTAGAAATTTTGATTCGACAAACCATACACACAGTAGCTAGACGTAAACGTTTAGTAACTCCTAAGGGATTAATTACTTCAGCCCCATTGACAACAATTTTTCAAGATTTTTTCGGTTCACATTCTTTATCCCAATTCCTGGATCAAACCAACCCATTGGCGGAGCTAACTCATAAACGAAGATTAAGTTCTTTAGGACCTGGGGGATTGACACGACGAACTGCTAGTTTTCAAGTACGAGATATTAATCCCAGTCACTATGGTCGGATTTGTCCTATCGAGACATCCGAAGGTATGAATGCTGGACTTATTGCATCACTGGCTATTCATGCAAAAGTGAACGATCGTGGTTCTTTACTAAGCCCTTTCTATAAAATATCCAAGACATTGGGGGAAGAACATATAGTTTATCTATCATCGGAAGAAGATGAATATTATAGAATAGCTACTGGAAATACTTTATCATTAGATCGGGAAATTCGGGAGGAACGAGCTACTCCTGCTCGATATCGACAAGAATTCTTGACCATTGCATGGAAACAAATCCATTTTCGGAGTATTTTTCCCTTTCAATATTTTTCTATCGGAACCTCTCTTATTCCTTTTCTCGAACACAATGATGCAAACCGTGCTTTAATGGGTTCTAATATGCAACGTCAAGCAGTTCCGCTTTCTCAACCTGAGAAATGTATTGTAGGAACTGGTTTGGAAAGTCAAATAGCCCTGGATTCAGGAAGTGTAGTTGTATCCAATCAAGATGGACAGATTGCGTATCTCGATGGTGAAACAATTAGTATATTATTACAAAATGAGAAGACTGTAGATATTAAATCAATAATATATGAACGTTCAAATAATAATACATGTATACATCAAAGACCGGTAGTTTCTCAGGGAGAACGTTTGAGAAAAGGCCAACTGTTAGCAGATGGCACAGCCACAGTTGGAGGAGAACTAGCTTTAGGAAGGAATATATTAGTAGCTTATATGCCCTGGGAAGGTTATAATTTTGAAGATGCAGTACTTATTAGTGAACGCTTAATATACGAAGATATTTACACCTCTTTTCATATCGAAAGATATGAGATTAATATTTATACAACAAGTCAAGGTCCTGAGAAAATAACTAAAGAGATACCTCATCTTGATAGTTATGTACTTCGTCACTTAGACAATAATGGACTTGTAGTACCAGGCTCTTGGGTCGAGACGGGAGATGTTTTAGTAGGTAAATTAACACCTCAAGAAGCTGAGAATTCTTTACGTGTTCCCGAAGGAAAATTATTGCAAGCTATTTCTGGTATTCAATTAGCTAATACGAGAGAGAGTTGTCTCAAAGTACCTATAGGTGGAAGAGGTCGAGTTATTGATGTGAGATGGATTTATGATGAAGATACTTTGCCGAATATTGCAAATATGGTTCATGTATATATTTTGCAAAAACGTAAGATACAAGTAGGCGATAAAGTAGCTGGAAGACACGGTAATAAGGGTATTGTTTCAAAGATTTTACCTAGACAGGATATGCCTTATTTACAAGATGGCACTCCGGTAGATATGATATTAAGCCCTTTGGGAGTACCTTCACGAATGAATGTAGGACAAATCTTTGAATGTCTGCTCGGTTTAGCTGGAGATATTTTGAAAAAACATTATCGAATAACTCCTTTCGATGAGAGATACGAACGAGAAGCTTCTAGAAAATTAGTATTTTCTGAACTTCATGAAGCGAGTCAAGAAGCAGCTATCCCATGGTTATTTGAACCCGATCATCCTGGAAAAAGTCGATTAATTGATGGACGAACAGGTGATATCTTCGAACAACCTGTTACGATAGGAAAAGCTTATATGATGAAACTGATTCATCAAGTTGATGATAAGATCCATGCACGTTCCAGTGGGCCCTATGCACTTGTCACACAACAACCTCTTCGCGGAAGGTCTAGAGGAGGAGGACAACGAGTAGGTGAAATGGAAGTTTGGGCTTTAGAAGGATTTGGTGTTTCTTACATCTTACAAGAGATGCTTACGATCAAATCCGATCATATTCCAGCTCGTTCTAAACTACTTGGTTCTATTGTAACTGGAAAATCAATACCTAAACCTAATACTGTTCCAGAATCTTTTCGATTGTTAGTTCGAGAATTACGCTCCTTAGCCGTGAATTCAGATCATAATCTGATATTTGAAAAAGATTTAAGGAAAAAAGTGAAAGATGTTTAATAAAATTTAATTGAAAACTTTCATCTTATGATTCATCACAATAACTATCCACAACTTCGAATTGAATTAGCGTCTCCTGAACAAATCCGTGCGTGGGCTGAAAGAAGATTACCCAACGGAGAAGTAGTTGGACAAGTCACTCAAGCTTCTACTTTCCATTATAAAACACACAAACCAGAGAGAGATGGTTTATTCTGTGAAAAAATTTTTGGACCAATAAGGAGTGGAATTTGTTCCTGCGGAAACTCTAAATCGGTTGACGAAAAAAAAGAGTATTCAAATTTTTGTAAACAATGTGGAGTTGAATTCACAGATTCTCGAGTTCGAAGATATAGAATGGGATACATCAAATTAGCATGTCCGGTAACTCATGTGTGGTATTTGAAACGACTTCCTAGTTATATCGCAAATATTTTGGCTAAACCTCTTAAGGAATTAGAAAACCTAGTATATGGCGATGTGTGACTTGATCGTACGTTTTGATAATTATAGATTAATATAAGAACTGTCATTCCATTCAGATCGAACGGATGCCTCTCATTTTGACATGTTTCTCAGAAGGAGTAACGTGAAGCTCAAAATCAAAAACAATCTTAATAAGATTGCGAAAGAGGTTTTAGTCCAGGGTTAAAATACATATCTCAATTCACTAATTAGGCTTTGTGAGAAAAAAATCTTATTCTTTCATTTTCCTTCCATAGGATGGAACAGATTCAAAAGAGTCTGTTTCGATCGAAGAAGATTCTTTCTTTCTGAATGATCCTTCAGAAAATATGGTTATAGAAGCTTATCCATCGCGTATATGTTTCATCTGACGAAATAACCATCGAAGTGGAGTGAAAACCTAAAGGATTATAGAAAAATCAAACTATAGACAAGAAAATCCCTTTGTATTTCTACTTATATTGAAGGTATTTCTGTAAGGAAATATATCATATACAGGGAATAAGATTACTCAAGAATCTAATGAATGATCTAGAAGTTATGAAAACAAATTGTGATGTAAGAATAAAAAATTACCTTACTTATAACTTGAGTAATAAGTAGCTATTCCATCTTCAACAAAAGGTGAACTTAAATCAGTATTAAGATGTTCATATTTTGGTATAGCTATTTGAGCCGGATGAAAGAAAACTTTCATGTCCGATTCTTAGGGGGGGAATCTTAGGATAACCTATCCCAATCTCTTTCTTGCTAGGCCTGTAGCTAAAAAACCCAATTTATTGCGATTAAGAGGTTTATGCAATTATGACAATCAGTCATGGATTAAGATTCTTTCCCGCTTTTTCTCTACTCGGGGATTCGAAATATTTCAAGGAAGAGAGATAGCTACGGGAGGGCATGCTATTAAAAAACAATTAGCTAGTTTAGATCTCAAATCTGTGTTTAATAGTGCATATTTGGAATGGAAAGAACTGTCAGAGGTAGAATCTACTGAAGATGAATGGGAAGATCAAACAATTCAGAGAAGAAAAGATTTTTTAATCAGACGAATGAAATTGTCTAAACATTTTCTTCATACGAATATAAAACCAGAGTGGATGGTTTTAGATGTGTTACCTGTTCTTCCTCCCGAACTAAGACCAATGATTGAACTTTCTGAAGGTGATGTAATTACTTCGGATTTTAATGAACTTTATCGAAAGATTATTTATCGGAACAATATCCTTCTCGATCTTTTACTGAAAAGTGCATTTACACCTGAAGGATTAATTATTTGTCAGAAAAAACTAATCCAAGAAGCCGTAGATGCACTCATCGATAATGGTATCCGTGGACAACCACTTAGAGATAGTAATAATAGGCCTTATAAATCTTTTTCCGAGGTGATCGAGGGGAAAGAAGGGCGATTCCGCGAGAATTTACTCGGAAAACGGGTTGATTATTCAGGTCGTTCCGTCATTGTGGTAGGTCCATCTCTTCAATTACATCAATGTGGGTTACCTAGAGAAATGGCAATAGAGCTTTTTCAATCTTTTGTAATTCGTGGTTTAATTGGACGACATCTTGCTCGTAACTTACGAGATGCCAAGAATATAATCCGAAATAAAGAGATTTTTATATGGAAAATACTTCAGGAGGTTATGCAAGGACATCCTGTGCTATTGAACCGAGCGCCTACATTACATCGTTTGGGGATACAAGCATTTCAACCTGTTTTAATTGAAGGACGTGCTATTCGTTTACATCCATTAGTTTGTGGAGGATTTAATGCAGACTTTGATGGGGATCAAATGGCTGTGCATGTACCTTTATCTATCGAAGCTCAAACAGAAGCTCGTGTTCTGATGTTCTCGCATACAAACTTATTGTCTCCCGCTACTGGAGATCCCATTGCTGTACCGAGTCAAGATATGCTTCTTGGACTTTATGTATTAACAATTGAGAATTCCCAAGGAATTTACGGAAATAGATATTACCCGAATGAACGTACAAAAGATCCTATATCCTCTTTTTCTAGAATACCGTACTTCAGTAATTATGATGATATTCTTCGAGCTAAAGAACAGGAACGGGTTGACCTACACAGTCCTTTATGGCTTCGATGGCAAAAGGATTTACGTATAATCACTTCGCTAACTCGCGAATTACCTATTGAGATTCAATACGAATCTTCTGGAATTAGTTTTCAAATATATGAAAATTATCAGATTAGGAAAGGTCAATCAGAAGATATATTGAGTCTATATATTCTTACAACCGCCGGTCGGATCTTATTCAATCAACAAATAGAAGAAGCGATACAAAGTACTTTGGAAGCTTCTCAGCATCGGAATCAACAATTACTAGCTATAACAATATAAAGAATCTTTTCAAGTCATTCTATTTCTATAAAATGGAAGGGATGAAATAAGAAAGATTGAAGAAATTTTTGAAATAGGTCAAGAATGGCTTAAATTTATGGGTCAACTTTGCTTACAAAGAGTTCGAGGTTTATATCATGGCAGATCAAGCTAAGTTACTTTTCTACAATAAGATGATGGATAGAACTGCCATAAAACACCTTATTCGCAGATTAATATCTCATTTTGGAATCACATTTACGGCAAACATCTTAGATCAAATTAAAACTTTAGGTTTTCATCAAGCTACGAATGCATCTATTTCATTAGGTATTGATGATCTTTTGACAGCACCATTAAAGTCATGGCTCATTCAAGATGCAGAAAAACAAGGTTATAGCTCGGAGCAACATCATCGTTATGGAAGTGTACATTCTGTAGAAAAATTACGTCAATTGATCGAGACATGGTATGCTACAAGTGAGTATTTGAAACAGGAAATGAATCCTAATTTTAGGATGACTGATCCCTTAAATCCAGTACATATGATGTCTTTTTCAGGAGCTCGCGGAAGTATATCTCAAGTTCATCAATTAGTGGGTATGAGAGGATTAATGTCAGATCCTCAAGGACAGATTATTGATTTACCTATTCAAAATAATTTTCGTGAAGGATTATCTCTAACAGAATATATTATCTCTTGTTATGGCGCTCGCAAAGGGGTTGTTGATACCGCAGTACGAACCTCAGATGCTGGATACCTCACACGTAGACTTGTCGAAGTAGTGCAACACATTGTTGTGCGAAAAAAAGATTGTGGGACTTTGCGAGGTATTCTTTTGAATTCTAATCGAGATGGGAGGAGATCTATACAACCATTTTCTCAACAACGATTAATTGGCCGTGTTCTAGCAGATAATTTATATGTGAATATGAGATGTATTGCTACGCGTAATCAAGATATTAGTAATGAACTTGCTAGGAGATTAGTAATAAGTCAAGTCCGACAAATCTATATACGATCCCCTTTGACTTGCAAAAGTATGTTCTGCATTTGTCAATTGTGTTATGGTTGGAACCTTACGTATAACCATTTGGTGGAGTTAGGAGAAGCTGTAGGTATTATCGCAGGCCAATCAATAGGCGAGCCGGGAACCCAATTAACTCTAAGGACTTTTCATACTGGTGGAGTTTTTACAGGTGATATCGCGGAACATATACGAACTCCATTCAATGGAATAATTAAATTCGATGAAGATTTAGTCTATGCCACACGTACACGACATGGGCATCCTGCTTGGCTATGTCAAGACAATCTACCGGTTTCTATTGAGAGTAAGGAAAAGATACATAATTTTATCGTTCCAGCACAAAGTCTGCTTTTGGTTCAAAATAATCAATATGTTGGATCAAAACAGGTTATTGGACAGATACGGACTACGAAATCTCCTTTGAAAGAGAGAGTTAAGAAACCTATTTATTCCAATTTAGACGGGGAATTACATTGGGATACAACTGTACGCCATTTATCTGAACATATCCATAATAATATTCATCGTGTAGTTAAATCAGGTCATATATGGATATTATCGGGAAAGCTCCATAACTTGAGTAAAACATCTTTATTCTTTTATCAGAATCAGGATAAAATTCATGTTCAATCTCCTTCTATTACGAACTATAAATCGCTTCCTAATTCTTCAGAAAAGGATACTAAAAGAGATCTTGATTTTATTGATTCCAATATCGCCAAAAAAGAAAGTCAAACTTCTAACTTCGGGTTTAGTTTCTCCAAAATCACTCCAAATCCTTCCGATTCGACTAATATTCTTTCCAATATCGAGTTGAAAAGAAACAGAAGAAAAAACAGGGTTATTCTCTTATTAGGACGAGTAAAAAGCCGATACAGAAAAAAATCTTATAGTAGTTTTGTTCTTGACATACCTAACAATGGGATCTTGAATCAAGGTGATATTTTAGCAATCTCTGAGAGTCCTCAATATCAAACTGAGATATCAGGAATTATAAAATATGGTACTATAAAAGTTGATTCGGTTGGAAAAAGAGAATATATCGGGGATAATGAAAAAACAACCACTTTTAGATCGAGATATAAGATTCTTAAAGGAGGTAACTTCTTTCTTATTCCCGAAGAAGTATATACCATTTATCAACCTTCTTCGCATATCTTTGTATCCAATAATAGTATTATCGAACCAGGTACACAAATCACTTTTAATATCACTAGTCGAGGGGGTGGGTTGGTCCAGATTAAGAAGGTACGAAAGATTTTTGAAATACGAATATTGCCTGGAAATATCTATTATCCGAAGCGATTACATAAAATATCTAAACAAACTGATATTTTAATCCCACCAGGTCAAAAAATCTTTGACGAATTCAAATCTGATAATTGGATTTATCTTCAATGGATTACACCCTATAGAAAGAAAACGTTTCTTCCAGTTAGACCTGTTCTAGAATACATTATATCTAACCATTCGTTCATAGAAATTTCTTCCACTTTTACTTATTCGAGATACAGAGACATAATACAAGTTCAAGCTGCTGAATATATCTTCTACGAAGATGGTGAAGAGGTTCGAATAAGAAACAATACAAGTAGTATTCAATTAGTTCAAACTTGTTTAGTAGTAAATTGGAAAGAACCATCTATTGTTAGAGTAGCTTATGTTTCTCCTATTGAGATAAGATTTAATAATATTCTAAAGACTTTTCTCCAAATTAGTTTAATTGAATTCTCCAATGCGTATGTTGAAAAAGGAAATAGTAGAGCTTCATTGAAACGTCTTTTTAGTAATCAACCTTTCTATTCAAATAATGCGAATAATCATTTGTTGAGTCAATTCCCAATTAATCATCCTGGTGTTGTTCGTAGATTGAGTGATCAAGGGACAGATAGATCTTTCGTGGTTTTATTGCCATCTGATTCATATCAAAGTTTTTATTCCCCATGCCATGATGGTCGAAATAGAAGGAAGCAATTTGTTGAATCGAGATATAAAATTTCTTTCTGTGAAAAAGAAATCTCTGAGCGATCAAATACTCTTTTTTTATCTTTCAACAGGAAGAAATTTTTGAAATTGAAAGAGAAATTAACAAATTCTTTTTCATCATTTGATCATCATTGTATGATGCAAACGACGGAAAGATTAGGTCTTCTGGGAACCGTACATAGTATTGCTCATTATTCGTTATATTCCCATCGAATAATTAATAAAAATTTTTTTCTATCCAAGGATTTGGATATTGATAATTCAAGAGCGATCTCTCAAAATTCCAATTGGTATATTCTAGATGAAAATAGAGTTATATGTGGATTCGATCTAATAGATTCTACTCAAGAGGATTTGTCAAATCGGCCTCATTATTTATCCGTCCCTTGTGACGTAATAATCCCATTTGTTAATCTCGGACAATTCATTTGCGAGGGTGTATCTTTATATGAACATGAAACATCTTATCAATCCGGTCAAATTATAGCTATTTATCAAGAATCTGTAATGATTAGATTGTCCAAACCTTATTTAGCTACTAAAGGAGCAACTGTTCATAGTAATTACGGAGATATTCTGAAAGAAGGGGATACGCTAATAACCTTAATATATGAGAGATTAAGATCTGGAGACATTATCCAAGGTCTTCCCAAAGTTGAGCAATTACTAGAAGCTCGTTCAATCAATTCAGTCTCATTAGATTTAGAAAAGAATTTTCTATTCTGGAATAATACTATGATAAGGTTGGTTGGAAACTTTTGGAGTCATTTTCTCGGTGTTAAAACGAGTATAGAGCAATGTCAATTGTTTTTGGTTAATAAGGTTCAAAAAGTTTATCGATCTCAAGGGGTCCAAATTTCTGATAAACATATCGAGATTATTGTACGACAAATGACATCTAAAGTAATAACTTTAGAAGATGGAATGGCTAATGTATTTTCACCGGGAGAACTTATTGAATTATCACGAGCACAAAGAATGAATCGTGCGTTAAAGGAATCGATTTCTCATAAACCTATCGTATTAGGAATGACAAAAGCATCTCTTAATACTACCAGTTTTATATCAGAAGCAAGTTTTCAAGAAACTACCCGAGTATTAGCTAGAGCTGCTTTGCAGGGTCGAATTGATTGGTTAAAAGGCTTGAAAGAAAATGTTGTTCCCGGCAGTGTAGTTCCTACAGGAACTGGAAGTCGAGAAGTTATTTGTCAAATAGATATAGAAAAACGAAAAGAGCTTGGTTTGTTAAAAACAAAAAATAATAAAATTTTTATTCGCAAAATAAGAGATATTTTCTTCTATCACGAAAAAGTCTCTATTTCTAAAAATCCCAAATATATTCATATGAGACTAAAAAAACCAGTATTAAAGGAGATAAATATTTAGTATATCTCTAATTGTATGGTCAAGTGAATCAATAAATTGAATTTCATTCATGATCAAAAGATCTCAAAGCTTTAAGAGATCTTATTAGAATAATATTCTTTATAATTTTCTGATAGTTCCGAGAAAAACAATGCAACAAAAGAATTGGAATATTAATTTGGAAGAGATGATGGAAGCAGGAATTCATTTTGGTCATCGGACTCAGAAGTGGAATCCCAAAATGTCGCCTTATATCTTTACGGAAAGAAAAGGTGTTCATATTCTAAATCTGACTCAAACTGCTCGTTTTTTATCTGAAGCTTGTGATTTAGTATTTCATGCAGCAAATGAGGGAAAACAATTTCTAATAGTAGGTACAAAATACCAAGTATCTGATTTAATAGCATCAGCCGCAATAAAAGCTCGATGTCATTATGTAAACCAAAAATGGCTTGGTGGTATGTTAACAAATTGGTCTACCATGGAAACACGTCTCCAAAGATTTCAAGATTTGGAGAATAAAGCAAATACAGGAGGATTTAATCGACTTCCAAAGAGAGAGGCAGCAATATTGAAGAGACAGTTATCTCAATTGCAGAAATATCTTGGCGGGATTAAATATATGATAGATCCACCTGATATTGTAATAATAGCTGATCAACACAAAGAATCTACAGCTATCAAAGAATGTATCAATTTAGGTATTCCCACAATCTGTGTTGTTGATACGGATTGTGATCCAGATCTTACTGATATTCCGATTCCAGCTAATGATGATGCACGATCTTCAATAAGATGGATCTTGAACAAATTAACGTTTGCAATTCATGAAGGTCAATCTAACTATATGCTTTCAAAAGATTCCTAAATTATTTATTATTCCTAAACCTAGAAATCTATTGAAATAACAAAAAATTTTATATTTTTTGAGATATAGTATATAATCTTATTGCAAAAACGATTCGCTATGTCTCCAGAATATTCATTATTTATATATTGAAATAATATATTATTCGTTCAGAATTGTTTTTTTCCAAGTCAATCTCTAAGAGGGAGGTAATATGGATATTGAACAACCTTCTATTAATGTAATAAACAGTTTATATCAAATATCAGGTGTTGAGGTAGGTCAACACTTCTATTTGCAAATAGGCAATTTTCAAGTTCATGCACAAGTTCTTATAACGTCCTGGGTCGTAATTGCTATATTATTAGGTCTTTCCATCGTAGCTACTCGAGATTTACAAACCATCCCAACGGGTAGTCAAAATTTTATTGAATATGTTCTTGAATTTATTCGAGACTTAACCCGGACTCAAATAGGGGAAGAGGAATATCGTCCGTGGGTTCCTTTTATCGGAACAATGTTTTTGTTCATTTTCGTTTCCAATTGGTCAGGTGCTCTTTTTCCCTGGCGAATCATTCAATTACCTCACGGAGAATTAGCTGCACCTACGAATGATATTAATACTACCGTTGCACTAGCTTTGCTTACATCAGTAGCATATTTTTATGCGGGTCTGCATAAGAGGGGTTTAAGCTACTTCGGTAAGTATATCCAACCAACTCCGGTACTTTTACCAATCAATATTTTGGAAGATTTTACCAAACCCTTATCACTTAGTTTTCGACTTTTCGGAAATATATTAGCTGATGAATTGGTAGTAGCTGTTCTAATTTCTTTAGTACCTTTAGTGGTTCCTATACCGATGATGTTCCTGGGATTATTCACAAGTGCTATTCAAGCTCTGATTTTTGCAACTTTAGCTGCAGCTTATATAGGAGAATCTATGGAAGGTCATCATTAACCAAATCTATTCCTTGGATAGACCATTATTCAAAATCATTGTACTTACTTAAGATCTAATATCTCTTAGATAAAGCGATTTATTAAAGTAATGAGAACTCTTTTTAATGTATAATAGAATGATACTCTTTATTCTTTAGATAAAAAATCTGGATGAATATTAAGAATATATATGTTTATCTCTTTTATCTCCCAAGAAGAAGAGATGTAGACTCTTAGTATTCATGTCAGAGAAAAAATATATATATAAGACGAATAAACAAGTTTTCAATTGGAAGTTAATCGATTATAATTGATTCGCAAGATGTTCTGGAATGGAATAATTCCTATTTTTTCATCTCTCTTCCAGAGATAGAAATAATATCTATTAAAAAATGTATCTCAGAATAATCTTTTGAAGAGTCAAATGGAATCGATGTTTTTTAATTCAACATCCCAGCTTGATTTAATCCATATCTTTTTAACCCAATTGATATAATCTGATTAAAACCAAGGTTATGGAAAAAAATATTCATTCATCAAAAAATATTCATTCATCAAATGATATTATCACTTTAATAAGAGATATTTGACTAACTAATTGCTTTAACCAAATTATCCCGATATCTTAGTAAGTAAGATATAGAAGATTCTTGTGATAAAAAATATTTATTTATTTAGTAGAAGGAGATTACTATGAACCCTTTGATTTCTGCGGCTTCTGTTATTGCCGCTGGATTAGCTGTAGGTCTTGCTTCCATTGGACCAGGTGTCGGTCAAGGTACTGCAGCAGGTCAAGCCGTAGAAGGTATTGCGAGACAACCAGAAGCAGAAGGTAAAATCCGAGGCACATTATTGTTAAGCTTAGCTTTTATGGAAGCTTTAACTATTTATGGATTAGTTGTAGCTTTAGCACTTTCATTTGCAAATCCTTTTGTTTAATCCAAAGCATATTCTAAATTTCATATACTTAAAACACCCTCCTCTAATAATTCCATCGGATTAGTCAATTCTTTAGGGGAGGGAACTAAAAATAATGGGAGAGTTTTGGGTTCCCTCCTTCTATCTAGTTAAAAAAAAAAATATTATTGATTCCTGTAGAAGGTAGTGTAGCAAGCAAATCATTTGTCTAATCCTATTTTGAAAGGATTCATATTTGGGATTAAGAGGGTCTCTTTGTCTAAATCTATGATTTCAAATAGGTTTTAGGAGAGAAAGACCATTCAAGACTTAGATAGCCTTTTATGGGATATTTTTGGTATATAGGATGTTAAAAATATGATTCATTTGAATATACTTTATTGGCCCCCTGCTGGAGGTTTCGGTTTAAATACCAATATCTTGGAAATCAATATAATAAACTTAGCTGTGGTGTTAGGTGTATTAATCTATCTCGGAAAGGGAGTGTGTGCGGGTTGTATATTCGAATAATATAACTGGATTTTTCCAGTTGCATCTCATATAGAATGAGGTGCAAATTCCCAACGAATGACTTATTTGAGAGAAATATATAAGAACTAGAGCATTTCGTAACATCGAGAGAAAACTTTTTCTCCCCCAACTCGAATGGGAATATTATTAATATGGTTAAAGCTAAACCGCTTGAAGTCTAAGCAATAGATGGGGTTTTCTTTCCCCCACTGTGTAAAGGTATGAATACATGGTCGGAGAATTCTTTGATATATAACACTCATATCAAAGATGTTTTAATTATTTCCGAAATAATTATTCTCTCCTCAAACTAACCGGGAGCGGTTTACGATGCTGAATTGACAACCTATATGAAATAAAGATTATTCGGAAAGAACAACTTTGCTGACAATGAAGAAATAATCTTGTCAGAAGAACCCTCGAGAATCTTCAGGTTCTATTAATTCCATTACAATTCAAATCGAAATAGAGGATATGAATAAAGAGGGCAAGTTCGTGGAAACAAGAAATCTTTCTGTCTCATTGGAAAGCACGAACAGGAAAGCCGAATGAATTGAAAAATTCATGTTCGGTTTGGGAAGGGATTATTAATCCGTGAAAATCAGCGATCTATAATCTACTTTCATTAAACGATTTATTAGAAAATCGTAAGCAAACAATCTTAAGTACCATTCATGATGCGGAAGAACGATATGAAGAAGCTACTGAGAAGCTTAACCAAGCTCGAACTCGTTTGCAACAAGCAAAAGTGAAAGCAGATGAAATTCGTGTAAATGGACTTACACAAATGGAAAGAGAGAAACAGGATTTGATAAATGCTGCGGATGAAGATTCAAGAAGATTAGAAGATTCTAAAAATTCTACTATTCGTTTTGAGGAACAACGAGCAATCGAACAGGTTCGACAACAGGTCTCTCGACTTGCTCTAGAGAGAGCTCTAGAGAGTCTAAATACTCGTTTGAATAATGAATTGCACTCACGCATGATTGATTATCATATCGGCCTACTTAGGGCCATGGAAAGCACAACTGATCAGTTCTTATAGGTCTTATTTTTCAAAAGATAATTGATAGATACTAATGGTAAACACAAATATTCGACCTGACGAGATTAGCAGTAGTATCCGTAAAGAAATCGAAGGATATACTCAAGAAGTAAAAGTGGTTAATGTTGGTACTGTTCTTCAAGTAGGAGATGGTATTGCCCGTATCTATGGTCTTGATAAAGTAATGGCAGGTGAATTGGTAGAATTTGAAGATGGTACAGTAGGCATTGCTCTAAATTCAGAGTCAGATAATGTGGGAGCTGTTTTAATGGGGGATGGTTTAACCATACAGGAAGGGAGTTCTGTCAAAGCAACAGGTAAGATTGCTCAAATACCAGTCAGTGATGCCTATTTAGGTCGTGTCGTAAATGCTCTAGCCCAACCTATTGATGGTAAAGGTCAAATTCCAGCTTCTGAGTCTAGACCCATTGAATCTCCTGCTCCAGGTATTATTTCGAGACGTTCCGTATATGAACCCATGCAAACAGGACTTATTGCTATTGATTCTATGATACCTATAGGACGTGGTCAACGCGAGTTAATTATTGGAGACAGACAAACAGGTAAAACAGCAGTAGCTACGGATACTATTTTGAATCAGAAAGGTCAAAATGTTATATGCGTCTATGTAGCCATCGGTCAAAAAGCCTCTTCCGTCGCTCAAGTAGTAAATACCTTTGAAGAGCGCGGTGCAATGGAATATACAATTGTGGTAGCAGAAGCTGCAAATTCTCCCGCTACCTTGCAATATCTTGCTCCCTATACCGGGGCAGCTTTAGCTGAGTACTTCATGTATCGTAAACAGCATACTCTGATCATTTATGATGATCTTTCCAAACAAGCACAAGCTTATCGACAAATGTCTCTTCTATTACGAAGGCCACCCGGGCGAGAAGCTTATCCAGGAGATGTCTTCTATTTGCATTCCCGTCTTTTGGAAAGAGCAGCTAAATCAAGTTCCCAATTGGGAGAAGGAAGTATGACTGCTTCACCTATTGTTGAAACTCAAGCTGGAGATGTTTCAGCGTATATTCCTACCAATGTAATTTCTATTACTGATGGACAAATATTTCTATCAGCTGATTCATTCAATGCTGGAATTCGACCTGCAATTAACGTTGGGATTTCTGTATCTAGGGTAGGTTCGGCCGCTCAGATTAAAGCGATGAAACAAGTAGCTGGTAAATTGAAATTAGAATTAGCCCAATTTGCAGAATTAGAAGCTTTTGCACAATTTGCTTCCGACCTTGATAAAGCCACTCAGAATCAATTGGCAAGAGGTCAGCGTTTACGCGAGTTGCTTAAACAATCTCAATCAGCTCCATTGGCTGTAGAAGAACAAGTAGCTACTATCTATACCGGAGTAAATGGATTTTCGGATAAATTAAAGGTTGAGCAAGTAAAAAGATTCTTGGTTCAGTTACGTGAATATATAACAACGAATAAACCTCAATTTGGCGAGATTATACGTTCTACTAAAATGTTTACGGAACAAGCAGAAAATATTCTTAAAGAGGCTATTGAAGAACATATTGAACTCTTTTTACTTCAGGAGAAATAAAAAAATAGCTCGCTCATTATTGAATAAAAATAATCAATAATAGATTGAAATACATTGTTAATAACAATATTTCAACCTCTGATTAAGATTCTTACGTCCAATAGGATTTGAACCTATACTAAAGGTTTAGAAGACCTATGTCCTATCCATTAGACGATGGACGCTTCTATCTGTTCAGTAGAATATGAAGCTGTTCAGTAGAATATTCAGTAGAATATGAAGGGTATATCGTAAACAAACACTATTATTTGTTTACGATATATCTAGAGAATCAGAGAAAATAAGAAGCCGATAGAATGGTATCTTGAGTCGACAAATTCTTTTGTCTTTTTCTTTATTTTTTACTACAAAGGATTGAGAGAACGTTACGTCGATTGATTGGATATTATCAGCGGGTAGCGGGAATCGAACCCGCATCACTAGCTTGGAAGGCTAAGGGTTATAGTCGATAATAGTTACATCATCTCTAATTCAGAACCGAACATGAAAGTCTCTTTTCATTCGGCTCCTTTACGGAGAAAAAAATTTCTTTCTCTATTTGATTTTTTCTTGAAAAATTTGTATCCGTAACATCTATGTCAGTCGTTCCATATCTTAAATTTTGAGATATACACTTTCTAGATGATCCCTGTAGAAAGAGGAAATAGTCCGGTTTCACAATCCATTTTTTCTTCCAGACTTGATCAGAAAAGACTCTTTCTAGTTACTTCGTTCTTCATTTCTATCGACTCAAATCGTTAGGAGAATATTGTTCACCGAGCGAATCATGAAATACTAATAATGCGAATCATGAAATACTAATAATCTTAGTAAACTAAGATTATTTTTCCTATAGCTATTTAGCTCCAATCTATTAAAAGATTGAAGATTTAGTTACGATGAAATAAATATTTTAGATGGCTATCCTTGGATTAATATCGACTAATCAATTTAAAGATATTCTTTATTTTAAGAGCATTCCGCTTTGTCATTTGAAGTACCCAAACAATTAAATTGTTTCAGGTAATAATAACAGGAATGATGCTATTCCCTATAGTATTTAGGGGAAAGTATTCAAACCTTTATAGAAATAAAGTTTTCAATTGAAAAGAAATTCAATTTGAAAGATCCCTCAACTATTTCAGTTGAGAATGGAACGAATCACACTTTTACCACTAAACTATACCCGCTATGTTAATAGCATATCACATACTATATGTGTTTGTCCATTGTACGAAAAATAGAAAATAGGAAAAAATTTATGAGGAAGAGGATTAGATCCCCATCCCCGGAGATCAAATGGCTAGCAAAGTATTATTTTACGTCCGGAGATGGTTTAGTAAGATCACAAATTTCCTTTTCGAACTGCCAACAAAGCAATGACTAATGGTCCTGATACGACTATTAAAGCTAAAACAGTAAGTTGTGCAACAATTTCTAGATTCATTAGAAAATCACCTCTTTATTATCTTCAAGTTATTCTACGCGAATATTGAATGAAATGTCGTAGAATCAAAAGTTCCCTCTCTTTTTATTTATGGAGTAAAAATAAAAATTTTTTGGATAGTTTGAAAAATCTGTATTACATCAATAATATCTATAGCCATAATAATCTGAGATCGGTACAATAGAAGAGAGCTTATCCATTTATTGGAATGATAATCTTTCTAGAAATGGCTTAATTCTTCAATCAGATTGGACTAATTAGTGATCTATATAAATAGAATTGGGGAGAGAATAAAAGGATGACATCAATTTCAGACAGTCAAATTATCTTAGCCCTTATAAGTGCTTTCATAACAAGTATATTAGCTGTAAGGTTGGGTTCCGAATTGTATAGATAATTTGCTTGATGATTTATCCATCAAGAGACAGCCTGGCCAGTCCGTGGCTAGGCTGAGATAGAAATATTAAAAAAAAATGGGAATAATTACAAAGAATAAGGAATAAGTCTTTTCAATATGTTGGTGTATTTTTTTCTTTCCCGAGATAATCTATTTATTACATAAATTTCCGTAATTGATAGTATCAATTCCGTACAGTATGGACTTTTACTCCAGTTTTATGATAAAGTCCTCATCAAATGATTCTTATCTCTTTTTGGAGAGATGGCCGAGAGGATTAAAGCGTCGGATTGCTAATCCGTCGTACAATTTATATGTACCGAGGGTTCGAATCCCTCTCTCTCCTTTTAATATATTAGTAATTTCTTATTGAATTCAACTTGAATTTTTATTGAAACAAGTTATTCCTTACGTCCGGGATTACGTCCAGGGTCGTTTGATAGAAATCCGAACACGAAAAGAGAAACGAAGAAAATAACCACTGTATAAACAAACAGCTTAAGAGTAAGCATGATCTAATCTCCAGGATCATTACTAGAAGTAGAATAGAATAGATTCTAAATATTTATACCATATATTCTTTTTACTTCGAAAGTAAAAAGGGGAAGAATTATAATGAAATCATAATGGAATATAAAATGAAATTCGACCTATATCTTTCAATAAACCTATATCTTTCAATAAATCTTAGAAAGGATTAAATTTTTCCACTTCCAGGAAATATTCTTTTCAAATGGAGTCGAATGGAGAAAGAGGGATTCGAACCCTCGTTAACCGGAGCTAAAACGATTTTCGAGATCGTCACAATAGACCACTCTGCCATTTCTCCTAAGGATCCTAGAAAGAACATATTTTTTGATACCATGGAAAGAAAAGACACGCTTTATGGAAGAAAAAGCAAGAAAACACTATTCTAGTAATTTTTTTTTCTGTTTCATTGAATTAATAATACTTGCTCCAGCTTGGGCTAGTGTCTTTACTCATGCATAGAAATTAGTTCAAATTAAGATATACAATCTTTTCAATTTTTCAGATTCCCAGGGCGGACGTGGAAATAGAATCCGCCCTATAACATGAAATAATAAATAAAACAAAATATTTGATACAAAAATACTCTAGTTACCAGTGATTTATGATGGATAGTCTTAATAATCGTATATTATCCCATCTATTTGCAAAAATAACAAGTTGCAAGAATAACGGAAGGGAAAAATTTATGAGAAGATAAGAGAAATTATTATCTAAAACTTACAGCTGCTTGCCATACGAAAGCTAAGAGAAAAAAGAACAAAGGTATAACTGGCATTACATCCACGATTGGGTCGAAAATAGCATAAGCTTCAGGTAATTTGGCAAGAAAAGTATCAGTTAACTGAGAATTATTCTCTAGATAGATGTTAAACAGAACTAGCATTTTTATTCTCCAATAACGAAAGATTCTCTTTCAATATGACAATTATGGATCTATTAATTACTCTTTCCGATACATATAATCATAGTTATTTTATTTCGAACGAGATAATAGATTCTTACACTATTTTACTGAATTCGATGGATAAATAGCTAATAAATGTATTTGTTTACTCTTTTTTTCATTTTGAAAATTATCATTGTTTATGATACTCCAAATAACTAGTATCTATTTCTATAAGTCAAGCATTCTAGAAATAGATACTAGTTGACATATATATTGATATAGAAGATATTACTAGTGTCAATTGTTTTTGGGGCGTGGCCAAGCGGTAAGGCAGCGGGTTTTGGTCCTGTTACTCGGAGGTTCGAATCCTTCCGTCCCAGATCATTTTTCTAGATAGAAATCTTTCTGACTCACTCTCCTCTTTTTTCTAATTGGAATTGAGAATGGGGTAAAAAAAAAATATCTCTCTTTTCATTCTCTGTGGATAGATACTAGAATCTATAGTATGATACTAAGCCAAATATGGTAAGAGATATATTTTCGTGATTGAAATAGAAAGGAAACATATTACTATCAAAAATAATCCATGAAATTAGCTTATTGGATGTATGCTGGTCCTGCTCATATTGGTACTTTACGCGTAGCTAGTTCGTTCAAAAATGTCCATGCTATAATGCACGCTCCTCTGGGAGATGATTATTTCAATGTAATGCGTTCTATGTTAGAAAGAGAACGAGATTTTACTCCAGTAACCGCTAGTATAGTAGATCGTCATGTATTAGCACGTGGCTCGCAAGAAAAAGTTATTGACAATATTACTCGAAAAGATAAAGAACAACGTCCTGATTTGATTGTATTGACACCTACATGTACTTCCAGTATATTGCAGGAAGATCTACAAAATTTTGTAGCTCGAGCATCCATCTCTTCCGATTCTGATGTAATTCTTGCGGATGTTAATCATTATCGAGTCAATGAACTTCAAGCAGCAGATAGAACTTTGGAACAAATAGTCCGATATTTCTTGAACAAAGCTCGTAGACAAGGAGTATTGACTCGATCCCTAACAGATACACCTTCTGCAAATATAATTGGTATTTTTACATTGGGATTTCATAATCAACACGATTGTCGTGAATTAAAACGTTTATTACAAGATTTAGGAATTAAGGTTAACCAAGTAATTCCTGAAGGAGGATCTGTTGAACATCTTCAAGATTTACCAAAAGCTTGGTTTAATATAGTTCCGTATCGCGAAGTAGGTTTAATGACAGCCAAATATTTAGAAAGAGAGTTTGGAATGCCTTATCTATCTACAACTCCTATGGGGATTGTAGATACGGCTGAATTTATTAGACAGATGGAGAAATATGTTAATTCCTTCCTATCAAAGGAAAAAGTCAATTATGAGTCATATATTAATTATCAAACTCAATTTGTTTCTCAAGCTGCTTGGTTCTCAAGATCTATCGATTGTCAAAATTTGACGGGAAAAAAGGTTGTAGTCTTTGGTGATGCAACCCATGCAGCTTCAATTACTAAAATACTTGTTCGAGAAATGGGTATTCATGTCGGTTGTGCAGGTACGTACTGTAAACATGATGCAGAATGGTTTAATGAACAAGTTCAAGGTTTTTGTGATGAAGCATTGATTACGGAGGATCATACTGAAGTTGCTGATACGATAGCTCGTATAGAACCGTCTGCTATTTTTGGGACGCAAATGGAACGTCATATTGGTAAACGTCTTGAGATTCCCTGTGGAGTAATCTCTTCACCAGTTCATATTCAGAATTTTCCTTTGGGATATCGACCGTTTTTAGGTTATGAAGGAACTAATCAAATAGCTGATTCGGTTTATAACTCGTTCACTTTAGGTATGGAAGATCATCTTCTAGATATCTTTGGTGGTCATGATACTAAAGAAGTTATTACTAAGTCATTATCCACGGAAACGGATCTTACTTGGAATCCCGAGAGTCAGAGGGAATTAAATAAGATTCCTGGTTTTGTTAGGGGAAAAATTAAGAGAAATACTGAAAAGTTTGCAAGACAAGAAGGTATTACAACCATTACGGTTGATGTAATGTATGCAGCCAAAGAGGCTTTGAGTACTTAATAGAATCCAAAATATGTAGATCTTATAATATTAGATTTGCAATATAGAATCTCTTGATGTGGTAAGAGTCGATGAAAAAATTTTCTATCAAAATAATTTTAGTAATGGACATAACCAATAAATGAATCATTTCAATATTTAGATATTATGGTAAAACTTCGTTTAAAACGCTATGGTAGAAAGCAACGTGTGACTTGAAATTATGATTGTTTTTGTGGAGTGTAGTATCCACCTTTTCATATCCGGATGAAAATGTTCCTGTTTCAACTTTTGTTCAGATTTTTTAGCCAATGAAACTTGAATAAAAATGTCGGATTGATAGAGAGATATATCTTTCCGATTTGGAAGTAAGATCTATGGTTAGTTCAAAGCAAAAAAGCTAGTTCAACTTTGTTAGTCTACATCTTCTAGAATTCGATATAAAATCTTATGAAACTTTCAATAGTTTATTAATAATAAAATGAGATCGTTGTGGGATAAGAAGATTCAATAATCTAATATCATATTTCGATATAGTAGATTCATTAGTCTGGTATTCCAAGAATATAAGACAGAGATGAAAATATAAGACAAAGATGATTTTTATATTGGCTACTGGGTGATTCGAAATGATTTTTGTTGCTCCCATTTCTTCGGATTAAACCCCACAGAGTCAAGCTTAAACCTAATGATATTAAAAATAATTATTTCTTTCGAACAAAAGAATCCTGAAAAAAAGGTTGGAATGAAATGAATAAGACCTTTTTGGAGGTAAAAGACGACTCATGAAGTAAATGGAAATAAACTAATTTCTTAAGACATACATGAGTTATGAGTACATTCTCTATATTAACGATACCAATGCGAAGAAAAAGAAATAAATGCAAACAAAAAGAGATAAAGATTTTTTTTTTTGATTGGTACCGTTTCCATTCAGTGGGGATTAGAACTTAAGCCGTATGAAGAAAAAACTTCATATACGGTTTTATAGGGGGGATACTTCCGTTTACCTATCCTACTAAGCTACCTATCGAATAATTGCAATTGATGTTCAGTCCCGAAGAGAAGGGAGAGCTATTAAGGAAGTTGGTTTTTACAATCCACGGACAGATCAAACTCAATTAAATGTTTCTGTTATTGTTTCTTTTCTCCAAAAAGGAGCTCAAACTACCGCAACTGTTTATAATATCTTGAAAGAAGCAAGAGTATTTGAACAAATTAGGATTAATTCTTAGGAGAATTTAATGAATTCAGCTTATGTTGTTTTGCAAATGTGTCTTTACTATCCGTTCTTTTTTTTCTTACTCTATATCTATGGAGTATTCCTTGTCCCTATAAAAAATATTATCTCTAATAATAAACAATTACTATCCCTTTTCTCTTTCATAAGAAGAATAGATAGTCGCTCCTTCATTAGATGAACGTTACTGAAAAATTGAGTCAATAGTAATTGATAAAAAAAAAAAGTAGATTGTAACTGAGGGAGTAAGCTCTCCAAATTATTGATTGATTTGGAGAGCTTATTAAATTTTTATCGACTAGGTACAAAGATTATTTCTTCTTAATTATTCTTTCCTAATGGATTTGATATATATAAAAATTTTGATTGAAAAGATTGAATTTTTTTATTAGTATTTGAGATTGACAATACCGTTTTATTCCCTTAAAATAATATAAGAATATATTTTTTTCTATACATCAGAGCGGATTAGTTGGTGATAATATCACTTCGAGATGTATTTTCTTTTTCATCGAGAAAAATCATCGATATAATTTACGAGAGTGAAATAAATTTACTTAATACTTTTTTATACCTCGGTCATTGTTCAAATGGGTTGCTAACTCAATGGTAGAGTACTCGGCTTTTAAGTGCGACTACGGGATTTTACACATTCCAATGAATTGATATTTCATTAATACCGTTGGTGATATTTTCGAGACTACGACTAATCTCTAAAAAAAATAAAAAATTTGAGAGAGAATACAGCATGTCGTTCTAATTGTTATAGAATCTTTTTGATATCGAGGTTGATTAATTGATAATGCATCAAGATGTACTCGACGAAGAAATAATATTGAGATGAAACGACTCTAGTAAATAGAGTAAAAACATCTTTATAGAATGAAGATTCTGTGTAAGTCGAAAGAGTTAATGGATAAAGCTGATGGCTTGAATCAGAGATAAAACCGGAAGAACGAGCTTCTGCTCAGAGATTCACTGTCTCGAGCTCTCTCTCTACTGATTAGTAGTTAGAACTGAATCAGTAACTAATAGGAGAGAGGTTTGTTCGTCCCTAGATTCTTGGGACGATGCTACCGCAGATGGATCCTAAATACTCGACAAAATGTGTAAAATAACCAGTGTGCTAACTAAATAAGAGTCTTCTCTTAGAAGTTGGGAGAGCAATCAATCTCAGAATAATTAATTCAATTCATTATGATAATGAAGTGTTGTATCTAGAATTTATTCAGATTCTATACGATAGAGATAAAAAAATCATGAATTTTATTAATTAGTTGAATAGATTGCACTATGTAATATCTCGGATTATTTCTATGAAAAACAGAGATAGAATCTTAGTCAAGATTGATAAATTACGAGAAAAAAGAGACATTCTATGTCAACAACGTTTCTTATATACTATTCCCTTTCAAGAGGATATTTATGCAATTGCTTATACTCGTTCTTCGAAGAAATCAAATTTGAACTTGCTAGAGAATTCAGTCTTATACAAAAAATATAGTGTAATAACGATAAAACGGTTGATTACTCAATTACGTCAACAAAATTTTCTCAAAATATTTTTTCGAGATTGTTATCGGAATCAATTGGATAATCCTAAAAATCATCCATATAATAAGTTATTATTAGAGGGACTAATATTGATACTAGAAGTCTTCTCTCCAATACAAATCCAATTAGGAAGAAATGAATGGAAAAGTCTTCAATCTATTCATTCGCTTTTCCTTTTCATGGAGAACAAATTCTTACATTCTAACTTTATTTTAGATATAAAGATACCCCAATCTCTTCATCCAGAGATTCTTATTCGAATCTTTCGTCGACGAATTCAAGATACTCCCTTTTTGCATTTATCGAGATCGATTCTTCATGAGTATCAGGATCCTATTACCTCAGATACGTCTATATCTCCTTTTTCTAGAGAACAAAATAGTTTATTGATTCTTCTCTGGAATTACTATGTATACGAGTTTGAGTATCTAGTAGTTTCTTCATGGAAACGATTTTCCCGGTTACAATCGATATTTTCCCTGGATCGAATTGATCGAACTCATTTTGATCGAAAGATAAAACATGTTATAAGACCTTATTGGATAATTTCTTCAAAGATCTCTTCTTTCACGAAGAATCCCTGTATTCATTACGTGAGATATAAAAATCATTCCGTTTTAGCTTTTCAAGGAACTAATTATTTGGCAAAAAAATGGAGAAACTATCTCTTAAATTTTTGGCAATATCATTTTCATTGTTGGGTTCAACCCCATCGAATTTTTCTCAAAAGGTTCTCTAGGAATAGTTTCTCCTTTCTAGGCTATATTCTAGGGATTCGAACGAGAATTAACAAGGTTCAAGCCAAGATGGAAGATGAATTACCTATTACCTGCCTTATTACCAAAGAATTATGTCCCATCATACCATTTTTATTATTAGTTAACTCCTTAGCAAGGGGGGGGTTTTGCACCAATTTAGGACGTCCTGTTAGCAAATTATCCTGGACTACTTTAACAGATGATGATATATTGAAGAAATTTGATCAAATTTGGAGGAGCGTATATTACTATTACAGTGGATCAATCAATAACCATGGATTATTCAGATTAAGATATATTTTTAGATTTTCCTGTGCCAAAACGTTGGCTTGTAAACATAAGAGCACAACACGTATAGTTTGGAAAAGATTTAGTCTAAATTCATTTCTCAGATCTTTTTTGAAAAAACCTGAGTTAGTTAATTCGTCTGTTTCAAAATATTATTTGCATAAGAGAAGATTTTGGTACCTAGACATTATTCAGATCAATCCATTAACTATTTCATTACGAGAGAGATATAATTAATATTTCTCTAGCCTGAATTCTCTAAGAAAAAATTCATAAAGCAATTCAAGGAATTGATAACCCATCAATCTTTTTCTAAAGTACTAAAAATCATTATGAGAGAAATACACAGAGAAAGCCGTGTGCTTTGAAAATTGCAAGCACGGTTTGGGAAGAGGTTTTTTCGTTTCTAATAAAACAAGAAATAATCTACTTTCATCCGACTAGTTCCGGGTTCGAGCCCCGGGCAACCCAATCGCGTTCGATCCTATATTTTTATGTTTTCTCAATCTCTCAAATAATGAGAGATTGAGAAAGGAAAGAGAGGGGAGAAACTAATATATTCATCGAAATTATATTCATCAAAATACTTTTTTTTTTTTTCGAGTTAATTTGATCGAAATAAGTTAATTTTATCAAAATAAGTTGACATCAATAGATAAGTTGTGTTATACTATGAAGTAACAAGCTCATTTAGCAACTAGCTCATTTGCTTGGGGAATTATCAATTGTCTTAAAAACCAAATATTACCATGACCGCAAGTTTAGAAAGACGCGAAAGCGCAAGCTTATGGGGTCGCTTCTGCGACTGGATCACCAGCACCGAAAACCGCCTTTACATCGGATGGTTTGGTGTTTTAATGATTCCTACCCTATTAACCGCAACCTCTGTATTCATCATTGCTTTCATCGCAGCTCCTCCTGTAGATATTGATGGTATTCGTGAGCCTGTTTCCGGTTCTCTTCTTTACGGAAACAACATTATTTCTGGTGCTATCATCCCCACTTCTGCAGCTATTGGTTTACACTTCTACCCAATCTGGGAAGCAGCTTCTGTTGATGAATGGTTATACAATGGTGGTCCTTACGAACTAATTGTTCTTCACTTCTTACTTGGTGTAGCTTGCTACATGGGTCGTGAGTGGGAACTTAGCTTCCGTTTAGGTATGCGTCCTTGGATTGCTGTTGCATATTCAGCTCCTGTTGCAGCTGCTGCCGCAGTTTTCTTGATCTATCCTATTGGTCAAGGAAGTTTCTCTGACGGTATGCCTCTAGGGATCTCTGGTACCTTCAACTTCATGATCGTTTTCCAAGCTGAGCACAACATCCTTATGCATCCTTTTCACATGTTAGGTGTAGCTGGCGTATTCGGCGGCTCTCTATTCAGTGCTATGCATGGTTCTTTGGTAACTTCTAGTTTGATCCGAGAAACTACTGAGAATGAGTCTGCTAACGCAGGTTACAAATTTGGTCAAGAAGAAGAGACTTACAACATTGTAGCTGCTCACGGTTACTTTGGACGATTAATCTTCCAATATGCTAGTTTTAACAACTCTCGTTCTCTACACTTCTTCTTAGCTGCTTGGCCTGTAGTAGGTATTTGGTTCACCGCTTTAGGTATCAGCACTATGGCATTTAACTTAAATGGATTCAACTTCAACCAATCTGTAGTTGACAGTCAAGGTCGTGTAATCAACACCTGGGCTGATATTATTAACCGTGCTAACCTAGGTATGGAAGTTATGCATGAACGTAACGCTCACAACTTCCCTCTAGATTTAGCTTCTGTTGAAGCTCCTTCCGTAAAAGCATAGGATAAAAAAAACCAAAAACTAGCTAACATGGTGTTATTTATTAACTAATGAAATATGGTCAAAACCAACGCTATGGTTTTTGATCTCTCATACCTGGGCCATAATTACCTGGGTCATAACACGTGTTACTTGTAGAAACCCTTTTCATTAAAACCTTTAGTCAAGAAATCAATGCTATTCGCAATGATTTCTGACCACGCAAATATTTCAGAACCTAGTTGAAAGGCTCGAAAACCTTTCAACTAGGTTCTGAAATATTTAAAGAACAAACCTCAACATTATTGAATAAAAAAAAAATTTAGTTCATATTTACTAATTATTAAACTTTTATTCGATTTTTTATCTCTTGATAGAACTAAAAATTTATTTATGTATTCACTTGAAAAAGAAATTTCTACCGATTGAAAAAAGAATTGAAAGAATTGAAGGATTCTTCTTTGTATCTCTATATGGCTGGAAAAAAGAAGGCGGACGTAGCCAAGTGGATTAAGGCAGTGGATTGTGGATCCACCACGCGCGGGTTCAATCCCCGTCGTTCGCCCATGAAAAGAAATAGCATAATAAGCTTATTTTTATTCGATAGAGACGAATAGGCAGGAATTAATGGCAAAATTTAATACATAGGGAAAGATATTATGATATCAAATATATTGATATAAACTATATCTTGTGTTATCATAGATATTATCTATTGAAATAAAATAGATAATTGATATAATATTACTGTATCAGTAGTGAAAAAGAAAGAGAAAGAAATGGAACAAAAATTAGTCAAAAACACATCTTCTTTGTCTAAGATCCCAGATCATCTGAAAGAAATAAATAATATTCAAAATATTTTGATATTATTGACAAGGTTAAATCTAGTAAGGTTTTTATTTGGAATATTTTCCAATCTCGAATATATTGTTAAATTATTTGATTTCCGTATTTTGAATTCGCTAATTCTGCGTGATCTACGCAGTTCGAATAATCAAAGAAATAAACTTCTGCTAAAACTTTTATTATTACTTGTAATACCAATTTCTTTATATCGTTTAAATACCAAGAGTCTGATTGAAAGGAGATACTTAGATCTAGCAAAAATAGTTAATGGATATGGAAATAGTAATAAAGTGAGAGAGAGATTGAAAGAACATTTTGAATCGTCTTATTCTTCTATTTCTCCAAATATTTTTAATTCTTCCAATAGGGAGGCAATTACGTCTGCTACAGGTTTACAGGAATACTATTCTGATAGTCCGACGAAAGCACAATCATACGGAATAATACCTGTATCTAATACGATTGATTTTTCAGATCCGGATTGGTGGAAATCGTGGATTATTAAAGATATACTACCTAGTTGGAATATATCTCAAAGCAAAGTTAATGAAGTTCAGATGTTATTGAGTGAAAAGAGCATAGAAAATTTGAAAAATTTTTTTGAATTCTATATAGACATCATACTTTGTAAGCCTTATGATTGGAAATATGATTTCGATCTCTATTTCGTAATGAATAGGAATCAAAATAGAAATCAAGATGAAGAAATTGATTGGAAACAAGTAAATCGTCTGGACGATACTTTATTTCCTTCGGCAATAGTTGCTTTTTGTGATAAGATCTTGTTTGAGGTAGAAGGTCCATTGAATCGGCAAGGACATCAATTAGATATAAATCTTAATTTTAGTAGAAAATATTTATTCCATACCTATATCTCATTGTCTCGTAGAGAAATAAAAAATTGGATAGATCTTATTCAACCCAAAGGTTGGATTTTTTTCCAAGATTTTGCGGAATTTTATATATGGCAGTCATATTCTAATAAAAATTCTCCTTGGAAGGGAGATCGACACTTATTAGATCGTACAAGGCATATATTAGAAGAAAGATTCGTTGACCCCAATGATTTAGAGGAAGATCAATCCATAACTAAGGTACAATATTTCTTATCAGATATTATATATAATTTTTCGGAATATATATTATCGAGAATAGAGAAATTCAACCAATTAGAAACATTAAAGAAAAGAATTAGAGATGATTCGAGTTTGATCACTCAACCTTTAAAGGATATCTTCGATAATCAAAAGATTATTGAAACCAATAAAAGGCATCATATTGAAAATAATTTTTTAGACAAAGAAAAAGGATCAACTTCTTCAGAAAAAAATTCTATTACTACAAATTTTTTTCTAAGATTTGGTTTCTACAATATTTCATTATTCCGGAAATGGAATTGGAAACAATTTCTAATTTCAAATTATTTACCAACTAATATTGAATATATTAAAGAGTTAAATGGAGAATCTCATTTTTCAGATATCTCATTTCTTATTAAAAATGAGAAGGAATATTTGGAGAACAAAATATTTTCAGAGTCTAAAAATTCTGCTATAGTGGACCTATTCCCGACCGAGAGACGACTATTTGATAATACTATTCCGAAGGAAATAAAATATGGTCTTTTGGATATACTGTCAATACATGAGCTAAATGGAAGTTTTATTGATAATAAACAAATTTTTGAGAAGAATCGATCATTAAAAACCCAAGAATATTTGTTTGACGATTCTGGATCGTCCGAAGTTAATCGAATAGTTGATTTATGGAAGATAAAAAATTTCGAGTATTCTTTCTTCGAGTCTTCGCTATCACCAAAAGATTGTTTATCGAAATCAGAAAGATATTTAAATAACAAATATTCTTTTTTATTCTTTAATAAATCTTTATTTTTAGATAGTTCTTCTCTAATTTATTCGGTGGTTAATTTTTATATTAATAAAGATTATGTCTCATCTGATTATTCACGATTTAAAAAAACTTTCGTAACAAAGATAGATCAATTAATATTAAGAATTACTAATCCGGGTCTTCTTCTTACTGAAGGTTTTAGTGGGAATAGTAACCGATACAAAAATTTTCTCATATCGAAATCTGATTCATCAATCAATCAAATACTTTACAAGTATTTGAAAGTAAAAAATATTGAATATTTCAGTCAGAAAGTTCTGAAAGATCTTATCAGAGAATATTTTAAGATTGGGGGAATAAATCTTGGAAAAACCAAGGAGCAAATGGTCTCTCTATGGACACTTTCTCAACAAAAAATTCGTCCATTTTGGGATGAGTTAAAAGAAAAGACTAATATATCTTTAATATCTTTATTGACTACTATTTATAAACAGAATCAATTAATCTCTCTTTCATCAATATATACAGTTTATTCATATCAGTATATTCGTATACTTCATAGTGATTATTTTCTCAGAGTCAAAAACAACTTTGAATTTTGGATTAATAATGATACTTCAAATGATTTGACAAAGAATATAATTAGTCCAGATTTAGTTAATTGGAAGATTAATTTAGAGAAATGGTTTAATCAATGTATTGTTCAAATCGATCAATATAGAGGTGTTTATCTGTATCTAAATGTTTATAAATGGCGTGATGGAAACAGACAATGGAAATCTTTTTTCTCCTATATTGTTTCTAATAAATATCCAATAATATCTGTTGAGTCAAAAAATTTATTGAAAAGTCTACTGCTTTTGAGGAATGAAAAGATTAGCAGAAATCATTTTTCCAAATCTTTGTTTTTGACTAAAACGTTTATCAATAGATTCCTCGATTACTCATTTCCATATATGATTGAACCTTTTCTTTATAAATTACAAGATATAGATCAATTCTTTTTTTATCGTTTCCCAAAATTACTAAAGATTCCAAGTTATATTGCTTCTATTAAAGAATTTTTTGGAGATGAAAATATTTTTTCAAAAGAATCTAAATGTTTTTTGGATGATAAAAATTTTGTATCGTTAACTCGTCTTCAAATTTTGAGAGATAAAAATCTTTCCAATTTCCTTTGTAATGAAGATATTTGTATGGAAGGTTTGAATGATGAGTCAATTTTTGCGGAATCAAATTATTGGTTGAATGACGTCGCTGTAACTAAAAAAATTTCACCAAAAAGTTGTTCAGATGAATCAAATACATTAAAGCTTTTGGATTATTTATATAATCCTCGATTAAATTATAATGAGAGATTACGTCCTTTTGAGGGAAAATTTATTACCAAAGGGTACGATAGTACATACAAGGATATTTTGAATAATGTACCTATCCGTTACAACCATCAGTTGTTTTTATCTACTCCAATAAGACCTTTCTATGGAGAAAAAGATACTATTTCTTTTGTTCAATCACAAGTTTTTAAGAAATTATTAGCTAGATCACAAAGATTTAATAGGCAAACTCTTGGTTATATTGATAATCTTTATAAACTCTTAATAGCATTGACGCGATCTAATTCATTTTCTCACGGAAATAAAAATTCTTATTCTTTTGGAAAGGATTTGAAAAATCGCTTACAAATAGTCAATTTTGATATAGGGAAATCTTTTTTTGAGGCGGATCGATCTAATCAGTATCAATCTTTTAGGACCAGTTCAAAGCTACAGGATGAATCTACTGAATACCAACCTTATCCGGCGGATGAATTATTCCCCGAATTCCTTAGCAATTTGGAAAATCATAAGATGCTTCATTGGTTGAGAAGATTTCTATTATATAGATATTTAACACCGAAATCTTTTCAAGAAATGATTGATAATAAGTTCTTGAAAGAAAAAAAGAAAGAACTTGAAACTATCCTTCTTAAGGAAGAATACATTATTCGTTCATTTTATCCAATAAACATCAATGAAGTACTGGATAGAATAAGTATATATAAAACCTTGCAACAAGAAAATATTTCAAATAAATGGAGTTTATTTAGAAATTATACACCATGGTTTTTTACTCTCGAATGGTGGAATTATCTCAATAATCTAGTCTCAGAAACGTTTCCAGAAGTATTACTTAATACCAACGATTTGTTAGATTCGAACAGATCTTACATTATCAGATATATTAATAATTTATTGACTAGTCTATGGTTAGAGTTGAAATTCAGATCGAAAAATGAGAATGTCGATTATTTAATATCTAAATCAGATTCTTTTTTGGTGAAGGAGATTTCGAATCAGAAGAATAAGCCATTTTTTAAATGGTCACTTTTAAGGTTTGTCAATGGTCATAACGTCGAATTCTCAGCTATTGTATTATTATTAATCTTTATTTATGGAATTTCACGACACTATTTACCTACATTATTAGGGTTTAATTCCATCTCTTTATGGAAACGCATTGAAATTATTAGATATTTAATGGATCCATTACAAGGATTTTATTTGAAGAAATTAATGCATTCTCCTTCAACGAAGTTCATGCAGACAAGAGATCTATTAATATATAGGGTCAAAAGAATCTTGAAGTCCATAAACCATATGCCTTTCTACTTTTTCATAAAAGGCGAACTCGATATATGGTTATATCATAGGAATGGTTTAGATACTTTTCGACCTCATAAGAGGAAATTGACACAACATTTAACAACAAACAAGATAATCTCCCATTATGGTTTAAATTTAAATTATGGTTCTAACTTCTTGATAAAAGAACCAGGGTTGAATTATTTACGATTTTTGGTTGAAACTTGTCAAAAAGATCTTATAAAATATCAAATTTGTAATTTTGAATCCGCAGAAAAATGGGTTTTGTCTGCTCTTCAACAAAAAATTCTTTTTCCACAAAAGATATGGCAAGATAATAGTCTCAATATTCCTTCTTATCAGACACCTGCTTCACTCCAATTAGGATCATTTCCTTCTAAGGGAATTCTATTAATAGGTCCTATGGAGACTGGACGATCATACCTGATCAAGAATTTAGCAGCAGACTCTTATCTACCTTCAATAAGGATACCTGTTAATAAGCTCCTATACAACAAACTTGATTTTAAAAATACACCTGCAACTATTCTTTCAAAACAGAGTTTGCTTCGATTGAATCTGCTTTTCGAATCAGCAGAAAAGATGTCTCCTTGTATAATATGGATTCAAGATATTCATGAATTAAATATTAATCGATTTGGACATAGATCAGAAGCTGATCCAAAATTGTTACTTTGTTCGGTATTAAAAAATATAAGTAATAGTAGTTTCAATTCTTATACCAAGAATAATATTGTTATTGCTTCAACCCACATGCCTACAAAAGTAGATCCAGCTATAATTTCTCCGAATCGATTGGACCAATTGATAAATCTTCGAATTCTTACGAATTGTCAACGTCAAAAAGAATTTCCAGTTCTTTTAGGTGTCAAAGGTTTCGATTCGAAAGCTGATTCAGCTTTTCTTAAAAAGCTTGGCTATAAAACCATGGGTTATAGTAAACGAGATTTATCAGTACTTGCTAATGAAGCATTATTAATCGGTATTACTCTAAATACATCGTTTGTTTGTAGTGACACGATCCGTTTATCTCTACATAAACAAATTTCAGCTGTTACTTATACAGATAATGAATCTCGATTTAGTCTGAAATATGAAATCCTTTTTTATAAGATAGGAAAGGCTATCATACGTAATACCTTGATAAATACTTCGTCTATAGATTTTTCATTCGTTCAAAATAACTTATTGAAGAGAAGGTTCTATTTTCTATCCAATTGGTATTTAGAGCCCGCGATTACTGAATCGACTATCAAAGAATTCACTATACTTCCCCATATTTTGGGGTTTCTAGCTGGATTTGCAGCTCGGGATTCTTGGTTCATATTGGAAAATAAGAAAGAAAATTTTATTTTCATTGATAAGGTTGTAGAAAATGATCTTAATTTATCCGTTGCTATTTTGGAAGGTCTTTTAACGGAATTTTCGTATTTGGAAATATGTGAAAAGAAATTGGATGAAGTTTTTGTACCTCCTCCTCAATCCAAGGCAAGAAATTTTTTGAATATGATGCAACAAGGTCTTTCTTTGAATACTAATAAACAGATAGTAAGAAAGATAGATAGATATAAAAGTCTTTCTTCGGTTCGATCAGAACGAAATATACCACGTAGTATTGCTTGGTCTCCTAGGGTTTGGCGTATCAGTTTCCTTCGCAGTAATATTTATGAATCCATAAGAATACCCTCTGAATCTAATCGTTTATATAATCTTATTGTTTTTTATCAGAACCAGGATAAGCTTCCAAAAAGAAATTTTGATTTAAATAAGATTAAGTCTGGTCAAAGTGTGTCCCATAAAAGAAAAGAAAAATTTTTTGGTTATAAACGAAGTTTGGGGAATATGAGACAGAAACAGATACAAACTTTAGAAAGTCAGTTGGAGAATGTATTATTGAGAGAGCATTTTTTCAAATTAGGAATTTCTAACTCATCCACACAATATCAGACGCAGTATGACTCATCCTATCAATCAATACTTTTTTTAGGAGGACGTTTCATTTGGAATTCTGCAGGTTTGATACATCCACAAAATAATCTTGTTTTTTCACGTCTTGATTTATTTGCGAACGAAGAAACAGTTAGAAGACTTTATATTACGTATGGAGTAAGAAGGGATCGAGAAAAACATTATTCCAATGAAAAGATTAAACAATTTTTTCTTCATCGTGGATATGATAGAAATTTAATGACTAAATTGGTTATTAATTGGTGGAAGAGATTACCTTTTGCGGAAAAAAAACATTTTGAATTTTTTAATAATAATCAAATGATGAGGACTTTTTTGCAACATCCACAACTATTTTCTTCTGTTTATTTGCACCAAGATTGTTTATTAGAGGATTTACAAGAAAAATATGCTCGTTTTAATCTTTCAATTCATAGACAAAGGTGGATTAGATCAAATCGTTTATTATTCAATGATTTGAGTATTTATAATATGTTGTTTGAAAGTTATCAATATTTATTGAATCTATTCCTGTCGAATAGGTCTTTGCTGATTCAACTAACAAATATATTAGTTGGTAAGAAACTGATTTTACCAAATGAAATTCATGATATTTTATATTATTTTAAATAAATGTGAATGAGAGATGGATGAAA